TACCAAAGGGCAACAAAGACCTCTCTATCCCCGGCCTTTTTTCCTATCTATCTTTCCGAACCCTTCATTATTCATTAGACAGAGCGGATATCGTAGAACTTGAAACTGCTATTTGTGTGTGCATAGCTCTCAATTAAGCAGTAGAAGGTCCTTGATTCTTTTCTTTCATCTCTTTACCTTCTGTAAAACATACAGCCGATCATAGGCTAGTTGATAGGATATGCAAAATCTTATTCGATCTGTCCGGTGATTTTGGTAGACGAAGTAGTGGAAAATGGCAAAGTGTGAGAATGGATCTAATAATCTGAGATCGTACCTTCGCCATATCAATCACTATTTGTCTTTTCTTTTTCAGCATTTCAATATTTTTATAACCTTTCTCTCTCTATATCTTTTTCATATTAAATGAATTGATGAATTCACTTCATATTAATTTACAATACCGATTATCTTAAATAATGGATTAATCCAGGGAACAATTCTAAAAAGGATAGAATTTATGGACACAAAATGATAAATCTGATAATGGATCAATTTATCTCCTTTATTTATATGGATGGAATGGAAATATTCGTTATTAAAACTATTAATATAGATATTAATATACAGAATAAAGACACAAATATATAGGAAGATATACGTCCCCCTCCTAGATATCTCATTCCCTCTCCTACAAAAAGAGCTAAAATAGCTACTCCATTTGGGATTCCATCAATTGCCCATTGATCAAATGAATAACTTGTTTCAGCTAATTTTCGTACACCTCTAGTCAAGATTATGTCATAATATCTATCTATATAAGCTCGATGATATGACCAATTATATATAACATTAATTGATTGGTCCGAGATAATCCTAATCTTAGAATTTGTTCCATAATGTACATCCTGTGATAAGAAGTGAACAGGTCTATATAGAAAATAGGCCATCAATATACCGGGAAATGCTATACCAACTGAGGGAATTGCATCTGTGAAAGATTCGGACCAATTGTCCGGATGGTTCTCATCAAAATGGTTCATCGATGAAGTAAACCATTGAGATAATATCTCATAACTCATTCTGCCTCGAAAAAAAGGAACTCCTATCAATCCAACAAACAGAGTAAATATTCCCAATATAACTAAAGGCAATAGCATTGCCTTACTCGATTCTTTCGGGTATACAAAAGATTCTTTATAGAACAAAGGATAAGTGACAACCAAACCCCTGTTCTTTTTCTTTTTGAAAAATCCTTCTATTTTATTCGAAATTTGAAATGCTTGTTTGGAGAAGGAATTATTCCTTCCTGTAATTTGATTCGACATGGAATCCACTCTCGCTTTACTGAATGTCCTGGACTCCTCCTCTCCCCACATAGAAGTCGAATATAATATAATATGGTTGTTATATGAATTAACTAAATTTATACGAAAGTCCCCTTCAAAAGTAAGTAAATACATACGAAACATATAAAAGGCAGTTAATCCTGCTGTGAACCAAGTTATCCACCCGAAAATGGGTGAATATAACTTACTATCACCAACAATTTGGTCTTTGGACCAAAAACAAGCAAAAGGTGGAATACCGGAAAGAGAAAGTGTCCCCCAAAAAAAAGTAATTCCTGTAATTGGCATATATTTCCTCAAACCACCCATAAGAGCCATATTCTGACTTTTACCGGGACAATATCCAACAATGGGTTCCATGGAATGGATCACTGATCCAGATCCTAAGAACAATAATGCCTTAGAATAAGCATGTGTAATCAAATGAAACAGGGCGATTTGATAGGAATCTATACCTAGAGCTAACATCATATAACCTAATTGAGACATAGTGGAATAAGCCAAGCCTCTTTTAAGATCTTTTTGAGCGAGAGCCATAGTAGCTCCCAATAGAGCTGTTATTCCACCTATCCAAGAGATAAGATTCATTATTGAAGGTAGAGCTCTGAAAAGAGGAAACACTCGAGCTACAAGAAAAATGCCTGCTGCTACCATAGTGGCGGCATGTATAAGAGCTGAAATAGGAGTAGGTCCTTCCATAGCATCAGGTAACCATACATGAAGTGGGAATTGTGCAGATTTGGCTACTGGGCCTGAAAATAAGAGAAAAATACACGAAGTAACAAAGAATGAACCAACTCCATCAACGGCAATCAATTCGTTCAATTTTTCGGACAAATATTGAAATTCGAAACTACCCGTGACCCAATAAAAACCTAGGATTCCTAATAAGAGTCCAAAATCCCCCACACGGTTAGTTATAAATGCTTTTTGACAAGCATTAGCCGCACTGGGTCGCATAAACCAGAAACCTATCAATAAATAGGAACACATTCCCACTAATTCCCAAAAAATATATATTTGTAGTAAATTAGGACTAATAACTAGTCCTAGCATAGAAGCATTGAAAAAATTGAGATAACCAAAAAACCTCGCATACGCTTTATCATGTGACATATAATTATCACTGTAGATCATAACCATGGTTCCAACTGTTGTAACTAAAACTAACATAATAGAAGTAAGTGGATCAATTAAATAGCCCAACTCTAGCGAAAACTTCTTGTTGATGATCCAGGACCAAAAATATCGATGGATGGGACCACCGGTAATTTGTTGCAAGAACAGATTGAAAGAAAGAAACATAGCTACGCTTAGCAGAAAAATGCTAATAAGAGCCCATGTACGGCGAAGACTCTTAGTTGCCCCCGGAAAAAATAAAGATCCTAATATGATTGGTACAGAAGCTGAAAACGGAAGGAAAGGCACGATCCAAGCATATTTATATAGAAATTCCATATGAAGATCAAATCATTATTATATTTTATATTCTACATTCTTGGTTTACAATCCACTAGATCCTAGAGAGAATAAAAAAAAAAAAAGAATAGGTCACAAACCAAGAAGAACGATAAAATATCGGATGGGATCCCATCGATTTAATATTCCTTTGACCTTTTTTGATCTTTTTTTTTCTGCAAATACCAGATTTGAACCGGTCAATACTGATACTAATCAAATATTTGTCAGATGAGCAAGAAGGAACTCTAGTTCCTAGTTTTCAGTCTAGGTACTCAATAGTTGTGTACACGCACGTTTTTATTTTATGAATGATTCAATATAATCTAGTTTTATTAACCAAAGATAAAGTTTTTTAATAAAATTAATTATACTGTATATGAATAGTAGTAATGGAGCTTAACAAGAATTAAACCAATTGGGGAGACTGGATATTTTTATTTTCAATTTCCTAGGAAATTGAATCTGTTAAAATTACATAGTTGCTTTCCATCCACTAAAAATTAATGAGTAGTATACGTAAGAATTGAAACGAAAAGTTAACAATTCCGAGTTTATAGAAACAACTAGCTTTTTTTTTATCCGTCACTCCGCATCATAATTATGATCATTAATTAAAAAAATGGATTAAGTAACTAAGTATTATTGATTTGTGTCGATCTCCTACTACTAATCCGAGACATCTCCGTTTAAAAATTAAAAAATGCGAGAGTTAAGTAAATATAATAATATTATATTATAACTATTTCAAAGATGAAATGATCATTTACTAAGATGCGTTCTATTAATAACAACAAGGCGCAAATACAATTAACAATAAATACATTGTTCAATTTTGATTTGATTTGTTGATTTGTAATAGATTCCACCCATTTTGGGCAAATGGGTGGGGTGGGAACAGATTTACCAAAAGAGGTTGAGTCATTATTATAAATTATAATTAATTTATAAATTTAATATTAATTTATAATAATTGAGGGAGTTGGATCTTTATTAAAGTTTTTTTCCTTCATAAAAAACTATATCGTTATTGCTAAGTACATACATGTCCTTCACATCGAACTAGATAAATGAATTTAATTGAAACTATTATTCATTATGGCAGTTCCAAAGAAGCGTACCTCTAAATCGAAAAAAAAAATTCGTAGCAATGTTTGGAAGGAAAAAGCATATCGGTCCGCAGCAAAAGTCGTTTATTTAGCTAACTATGATGATAAGCTTTGGTTTTTTAGATCAAGATCAGCCAGGGGTTTTTCCAAAGGATAAATCCTATGACTCATCCAAATAAAATATAGATCCGTCAATGAATTGTAGGATATGTAACACCAGCAAATATACTACACCCTCTAAGACTCTGGAGAACAGCGATGGAACCTTGAGGTAGAGATAGTGGTTGAGCAAAAGGGACACGGTCATAAATTAGTTCCACTACAGCCATTCTATCCGACCAATTTTGAAGATGGGGGAGGGGTTTATCAACCATTCCTCCATCCCTTTTTTCCTTTTCCAGTGGGAAAGGAAAAAAGTGCATCATTCTGTTTTAAGAATCCCGGATCAACTCTGCCATTACATGTTGCTGGTAGCTCTATTATGTAAAAATTTGATTCTATCTATGCCGAAAATAAACTCAATCAAAACGTAGTGTTTTGTAATAAACAAATAAGCTATGGAATGAATCATCAGGTAGGTATTTAAAGAGATTAATTAGTCTGTGATATTTTTTCGATCTTATAAATAAAATTATAGGGATGTCTACCTCCCTATTAACATCGCAATCTCTAAGGTCCAATTGCGAAGACAATTGATCGAAGAAAAAAAATAAAGATATATGAATTACATTCATCCTAGTTTCTTTATTTTATCTATGCCAATATTGCTTTTATTTTTTGAATGAATCATTACGATGGGAAAGTAATGATATAAAACCCTTCCTTCTCCTTTCTTTTTTTTTAGTTATTTTATATATATTGTTCAATGGCAGAACGTATTAAATCAAGACGATCTTGTTTGCCGTTCGTTTCGGAGCAACAGGATTTGAACCCGCGACCTCCATCACCCCAAGATGGCACGCTACCAAACTGCGCCATGCTCCGTTATAACGACTAACATCACATTTAATATTCAATGTCCGAACTGATATTCGGACATTGCTGATAACAATTTTATATACATATTTCCATTGACAATCTCGGAAAAATAGTCTAATATAGTTACTAGACAATACCAAGCCGCCATGGTGAAATTGGTAGACACGCTGCTCTTAGGAAGCAGTGCTAGAGCATCTCGGTTCGAATCCGAGTGGCGGCATTCTTATGAATTATCTATATTAATTTTAGATAGTACCACTATTCGATCTATGTTGATATGATTGATGACATATCAATCGATTTTATCTTTCTTTCATCGATCCTATTCAAAATCAAATTAAGAGATGGGTTTATTATGATATTCATAACTCTAGAACATATATCAGCTCATGTCTCTTTTTCTCTGACTTTTGTTGTCACTCTCATTTATTGGGGAACCTTAATTTATCCAAGTGAAGAACTAAGTTGTTCGGGAGGAAAGGGCATGATAGTGACGTTTATTTGTATAACAGGAGTATTAGTTAATCGTTCGCTTTATTCGGGACATTTGCCGTTAAGTAATTTGTATGAGTCATTCATGTTCCTTTCATGGAGTTCTTCCATGATTCATATAGTTATAGAAGTACGAGGCCAGGATGCTTGGTGGTTAGGTGCAATCACCGCGCCAAGTGCCATGTTAACTCATGGTTTTGCTACTTTAGGTCTTCCAGATAAAATGCAGCAATCTGCAATGTTAGTACCCGCTTTACAATCTCATTGGTTAATGATGCATGTAAGTATGATATTGCTCAGCTATGCAACTCTTTTATGTGGATCCCTATCATCAATAGCTTTTTTAGTTATTACGTCTCAAATAAATCGAAAGATTATTTTGAGTGCGGACAATTCTTGTTTACGATCTCCCAATAAAAATGGGTATTCACACGACCAAGAAAAAAAGGATTTGAAAGATAGTTTTTGCTTTCGATTTGCGAATTATCGTAAGTCGAAATTGACTCACCAATTAGATAATTGGAGTTATCGTGGCATTGGTTTAGGATTTTCTTTTTTAACTATAGGTATTCTTTCTGGGGCAGTATGGGCCAATGAAGCATGGGGATCTTATTGGAGCTGGGATCCAAAAGAGACTTGGGCATTAATTACTTGGACCATATTTGCAATTTATCTACATACTAGAATCAACAGGGGTTGGCAAGGTGAGAAACCGGCAATTGTGGCTTCTCTAGGATTTTTTCTAGTTTGGATCTGTTATTTGGGGGTTGATCTATTAGGAATAGGTTTACATAGCTATGGATGGTTGATTCATTTATAACGATTAATTTGCTTGCATAAGGCATAAGATAGATTCAATACAGTCACTTATGTTATTGATAAGTAAGATCAATAGGTAGTTTGTCCAAGTTATTTCAAAGGGTGATTACAGAATCGTATAAAATCACTACTTGAAATAACTCGAACTAGAGATTATCTTTTTTTATATTAATATTTCATAAAGAAAAGAGTAGGCCTATTAGATAGCTGGTAATCTATTCTATCTGGAAGGTAACAAAAAAAAAATGATTACGATTAATAGAAAAATTGAGAAGAAATAGCTTCTACCTTATCATTGTACAGAAATAGAACTAGATCGGGGTAAAGACCAATACCTATGATTGGTAGAAAGAGACAGATCAAAATAAAAATTTCGCGTGGTCCTGAATCCTTAAAATAAGGATTTGGGACATTCAAAACCTTATATCCATAGAACATTCGACGTAACATAGATAATAAATAGATGGGAGTTAATATCACTCCAATTGCCGCTATTACAGTAATAATGATTCGAAAGGTCAAAGAATATTTATGACTAGTAATTATTCCCAAAAATACAATAGATTCTGCTACGAAACCACTCATTCCTGGCAATGCAAAAGAAGCCATTGAAAGGCTAGTGAACATAGTAAAGATTTTAGGTATTGGTATAGCGATTCCTCCCATTTCGTCAAGGAAAAGAGTACATATCCTATCATAACTTGTTCCTGCCAAGAAAAAAAGTGCAGCACCAATTAATCCATGAGAAATCATTTGCAAAATGGCTCCATTGAGACCTGTATCTGTCATGGAACCAATTCCTATAATTACAAAACCCATATGAGATATTGATGAATAGGCTATCCTCCTTTTCAAATTTCGTTGACCCATAGAAGTTAGAGCTGCATAGATAATTTGCACCGCTCCGATTATTATCAACCATGGTGAAAACAAAGAATGAGCATGAGGTAGCAATTCCATATTAATTCGGATCAACCCATATCCTCCCATTTTCAATAGAACTCCGGCCAAAAGCATACATGTACTATAATGTGCTTCCCCATGAGTATCTGGTAACCAGGTATGTAAAGGTAAGATTGGCAATTTTATGGCATAAGTGATCAAAAACCCAAAATAGAGTACTATTTCAAGTGTTATGGGATAACATTTTTTAGCTAGTATTTCGAAATCGAATGTTGGTCCATGAGATCCATAGAGACCCATACTTAAAGCTCCCATTAAGATAAAAATGGAACCACCCGCCGTATACAAAATAAATTTTGTGGCCGAATATAGACGTCTTTTTCCCCCCCACATGGATAAAAGTAGGTAAACGGGAATTAGTTCCAACTCCCACATGAGAAAGAAAAGTAGAATATCTCGAGAAGCAAATAATCCTAATTGGCCACTGTACATTGCCAACATCAAGAAATGCAACAATCGCGGATTTCGAGTAACTGGCCAAGCAGCTAAAGTAGCTAAAGTAGTTACAAATCCCGTCAATGAAATAAGTCCAATGGAAAATCCGTCAATTCCCAGTTTCCAATGAAGATTAATAAGATTTATCCAATTATAATCCTCTTCCAATTGGATTAATGAATTATAAAAATTATAATGATAACGGAATGTATAGGTCATTAAAAGGAGATCTAATAAACAAATACCTAGAGTATACCATCGAATCATCTTATTCCCTCTATGGGGAAATAATGGAATTAATAACCCCGCAGATATGGGCAAAATGACAATTATTGTTAACCAAGGTAAATTACTCATAATGGAAAGAAAAGAGATTTTCGATATCAAAACCCATGCTTAATGGTTCGAGTATGGGTTTTGATCAGTGAAATAGAAAAAGGAGAATGAAAAATATGTATGGGATTGATCTAACTATTTTTATTGTGCTTATGGGTCAGTAAGCTAGACCCATACTGCGAGTTGTTTCATGCCATAAATAAACACGTACACTTAAGAAATCCGTTGGACAAGCAGATTCACACCTCTTACAACCTGCGCAATCTTCTGTTCTTGGAGCAGAAGCAATTTGCTTAGCTTTACATCCTTCCCAAGGTATCATTTCTAATACATCTGTGGGGCATGCTCGTACACACTGGGTACAACCAATACATGTATCATAAATTTTTACTGAATGTGCCATTGGATCTATGAACTCCATTTTTAATATGTAAAAAGTTTTTAACTGTATAAGATTATATAATATATGACCAATAATGATATATTATTAATATAAAGCAAATCAATGATTGTATTATCAGTGATATATGGATAGATCCGGGTTCTATCTGTTTAATAAAGATAAAGATATTGTCTAACTTTCATCTTTCCGGACTTTGGTCTAATCGTGTTAGAGAGACCATTTGGATAATGAGGTAAATATGAATCATGTTATTGCTTGATCGTAATACTATATCGCTCTTTCTAAAATAAAGATAGATCGATAAAATAGATCTAGATTTATTTTTAGAGAGACAGACCTAGTATCTAATTTAGAATAGAAATAAATATACAGATTTAGAATATGTAGATATTACCATTTTGACAAATTAAATTGATCGATACGAGTTGATTTTCTGTTACGATATATTGCCAGAATAATAGCTAATCCAATAGCTGCTTCAGCAGCTGCAATAGCTGTAACAAAGATCGATAAAATCTTCCCCTTTACTTGCCTGCTATCAAAAAAATCTGAGAATGTTACTAGATTTAAATTAACCGCATTCAGTATTAGCTCAAGACACATAAGTGCTCTAACCATGTTCCGACTTGTTACTAGTCCATAAATACCGATAGATAATAAATAAGCACCTAAAATAAGTGCATATTCGAGCATAATAGAGAAACTCCTCATACCTCAATTTTAGATACAAACAAAAGTTCTATTAAGTTGATAATTGTTCCATTATCTAAGGAATGAAATGATTATTACGCAATCTAAAAGATCAAAGATTATATCTATGCTACTAATACGCACGAGAGCTTTTATTTACAACTTTTATTTTCAAACTGTTTCTTCTCGGCGAGCTATGGTAATAGCTCCTATGAGAGCAACTAGAAGAATTATAGAAATAAGTTCGAATGGAAGGAAAAAATCAGTGGATAAATGAGTCCCAATACGTTGAATATTGTTTGTTAGATCTCGTTCCAAAATTTGATCTGATTTTTGAGTCAGAGATATTCCGAACCATGATATGTTCAGGATAATAGTAATTAATGAACAAAAAAGACTCGTACAAACTATTGAAGTTATGCTATCTCCGACAGTCCAGGGGGGGGCTGAATTGGGATATTTCGGGTTATTCATCAACATTACGGCGAATATTATCAAAATATTAACAGCTCCTATGTAGATCAGAATTTGTGCAACAGCTACGAAATCTGCGTTCAATATAATATATAATAGGGATATACAAATAAGAACTAGCCCCAATGAAAGGGCAGAATAGATTATATTAGTAAGTAATACTACTCCTAGACCTCCTAATATGAGACTTAGTGTTATAGGAGCCAAAATAATATCATATATCTGTTCAGGTCGATTCATTATGTTCACGATAAGTTCCAATATTATTCCATCCCATTCACTAAAAAAAAAATGACCTTATTGGATATTCTAATAATTTGTCTTCAGACATAACATAATAAGTTATTAAGAACTCGGAACTGTTCGAATTGTTAAATCTTCAATAACCGATATTGGTAAACGTCCTAAAGCAATATGATCATAATTTAATTCATGACGATCATAGGTCGAAAGTTCATATTCTTCAGTCATCGCCAGACAATTTGTGGGACAATATTCGACACAATTCCCACAAAAGATACAAATTCCAAAATCAATACTATAACTTTGCAATCGTTTTTTCCCAATATCTATTCCGACTTTCCAATCCACAACGGGTAGATTAATCGGGCATACACGAACGCATACTTCACAAGCAATACATTTATCAAATTCAAAGTGGATCCGTCCACGAAATCGTTCTGATGGGATCAATTTTTCATAGGGATATTGAATGGTAATAGGTAAACGATTCATGTGATATAAGGTAATCATAAAACCTTGACCAATGTATCTCGCAGCCTGTATTGCTTGTTCACTATAATTCATAAACCCAGTCACCGTGGAGAACATGTGGCAAATATCCTTGAATAATCATTCATAATAAAATTCTTTCTCTTCATAGATTTGATCTATCAAATTTGAATTTATTGCAGAATGCAGAACTTCTTCACGAAGAGAGAGTTGGTCACAATAGAATAAGTTGGAAAGAAGCTGTTAGTAATAGATTACCCAAAGCAATAGGTAAAAGAAATTTCCAACCAAGATCCAATAATTGGTCCATTCTTATCCTAGGCAAGGTCCACCTTGCCGTGATAGAAATAAATAAGAAAAGATAAGCTTTAGCTAATAGAATTAAGATCCTGATCGTTATATTAAAGACCTCGCTAATTACAGAAATAGAATCGCATTCAAAATGTTCCAAAATGGATATGAATGGAATTGATAAGTTCCATCCACCCAAGTAAAGAACTGTTACAAAGAATGAAGAAGCTAATAGATTTAGGTAAGAAGCGACGTAGAATAAACCAAATTTGATACCCGAATATTCAGTTTGATAACCCGCTACCAATTCTTCTTCTGCTTCTGGTAGATCAAAGGGCAATCTCTCACATTCTGCTAGAGACGAGATGAAAAAAGCTAGAAACCCTATAGGTTGACGCCACAAATTCCATCCTAAAAAACCATATCTGCACTGTGCTTCAACTATATCAATTGTACTTGAACTGTTGGATAATTATAGTCGATAGAAACATAACTGTTCTTATCTCTATTCCAAAACCGTACGTGAAACTTTCGCTTCATACGGCTTCTCAATGGCCATTGAGGAATAAAAAAAAACAATACCAAAAGAAAAAAAGCATCAGAATATTCATATTATAAATTAGACCAATGAGATTCTGTCTGCTACAATAATGGGAGCTTTTGAACCTATCTTAACCTTCACTATTTTTTTGTGAGAGAGAGGAAAACTGTGTAAAGGATTACTTCGTTCTGGATAGCCATTCTTTTCTAGTAGATAGAAACATATTCTAGATCGGGGTTCTGAGGAAGTACTACTTGATCATCCCTACCAATGCCAAGTCCTTATTGTCATCCCATTTCTATGGAAACATCTTTTACTAATCTTTTTTATATCTTGGTGTTTCTCACCACCTACCTTTGTTTCATTTTCGGTATGTATGATATTAACTTCATACTTTTTCCTTTGCCTCCCCGCTGCTGGGCCCCAATGACTAATATATGAACTGGGTTTCATTGATTGTGCATGCTTTCACTCTTGTACATGGGGGATGGGACTCAATCATCTTACTGCAGATTTGCAAACTGTTTGATCTCACCCATATGACCATCTAGTTTTTTGATCGGAATGAAGAATCAATACTCATCCCATTCACTTTTTTCCCTTTTTATCCTATCCTAAAAAGAGGGAAAGATATATCTCATATTCCAACGGATCACACGTAGAGATATAGATAACACACATAAAGCTAAAGGAATTTCGTAACTAATAGATTGAGCAGCAGCTCGGAGACCACCTGAAAAAGAATATTTATTATTTGATCCATATCCTGCTATAAGAAGTCCAAGGGGAGCAATACTTGAAATGGCGATCCAAAAAAAAACACCTATACTAAGATCAAGTAGAACAATGTGGCGGCCAAAGGGAATTACTAAATAACCTGAAAAAATAGGTATGACCACTACCGCTGGTCCAATACTAAATAACCAAATATCCCCCCTAGATGGGGATATATCCTCTTTTATAAGTAGTTTGATCCCATCCGTCAAAGCTTGAATAATTCCCAAAGGACCGGCGTATTCAGGTCCAATACGTTGTTGTATTCCCGCAGATATTTTTCTTTCGAGCCATACAATAACTAATAATCCTGTCGTAATTCCGAATAGAAGAGTAATTATGTCAATTAGAATTGATATAAGACTAGATATCTCTTTTGGAAATCCCAATCGAGAAAATAAATTGATAGCTTGTTCTTCGAGATCCGCTATATTAATCGCCATTTTAACGGTCAACCTCTCCCATAATGATATCTATACTACCCAAAATGGTCATGATATCGGCCAATTTCATATTTTTAACCAGTTGAGGAAGAATCTGCAAATTAATGAGACCAGGTGGTCGGATTTTCCATCTCCAGGGAAAAATATTATCATCTCCTATTAAAAAAATTCCTAATTCTCCTTTGGGAGCTTCTACTCTAACATAATGTTCTTGTTTTGATAACTCAAACGTAGGGGAAGGTTTTTTACTAATAAATCGAGATTCAAAATTGTTCCATTGCGAATCTTTTCCCTTATTGAGACGTCGGATCTCTAAATTCTCATAGGGCCCTCCCGGAATTACTTCTAGGGCCTGTCTAATTATTTTTATAGACTCTTTCATTTCCCCGATTCGAATCAAATAACGAGCTAAAGAATCTCCTTCTTTTTGCCATTGGATTTCCCAATCTAATTCATCATAACATTCATAATGATCAACTTTACGAAGATCCCATTGGATTCCGGAAGCTCGCAGCATGGGTCCTGATAAACTCCAATCTATTGCTTCTTCTCTAGCAATAATGCCTACTCCCTCAACTCGTTTCAAAAAGATAGGATTGCGTGTAATAAGCCTTTCGTATTCTGTCACTTTTGGGAAGAAGTAATAGCAAAAATCTAAGCATTTATCTATCCAACCGTAGGGTAAATCCACAGCTACTCCTCCAATACGGAAATAATTATGCATCATTCGCATGCCCGTGGCAGCTTCAAATAAATCATATATCATTTCCCTCTCTCTTAAAATATAAAAGAAAGGAGTTTGCGCACCAATATCAGCCATAAAAGGTCCAAGCCATAACAAATGAGAAGCTATACGACTCAACTCTAGCATAATCACTCTTATATAGCTAGCCCTTTTAGGTACTTGAATATTTTCCAATCTTTCTGGCGCATTAACCGTTATCGCCTCTGTGAACATAGTAGCTAAATAATCCCATCGTGTTACATAGGGGAGATATTGGACAATTGTTCGGTTTTCAGCAATTTTTTCCATCCCTCGATGTAAATAACCTAATATAGGTTCACAGTCAATAACATCTTCACCATCTAGAGTAACAATAAGTCGAAGAACACCATGCATTGATGGATGATGAGGACCCATACTTAACATCATGGGGTTTTTATCCGTAGTAACCATAATTATAACTCTTCTCCAGTTTTTTTATGAACTCATTAGGATCCGGAATTTAATAAACCGTAATTGGATCTGAAAACTTTGTTCAAAATTAACGTGGCCCACGAATATTTAATTGATTGATTAAATTATCGTAACGAACTCTATCTCTCGTGAACAGATAAATCAGAAGTTGCCTACGTTTACCCACAATTTTCCACAAACCTCTTTGGGACGAATAGTCCCTCCTATGCAGGTCTAAATGCTCAGTAAGCCTTTTAATTCGACTGGTTAAATAACATACTTGATATTCAATAGATCCTCTCTGTTTTTTAGTAACCAAAGAGGGACGAACGGACAAATTCTTGATCATAAAAAAATTTTCCGAATTCAAATGTGATTTATTTAATTTATAGTAAGAAAAAAGAATGAGATCCATTTATTTTCAATTATGGTCTATATATTCTGATTCGTTCCGAAGGTTTCTACGGGAGATGGATTATCTCTCTCTTCCCGTAGAAACATACTTAAATGAAGATTTAAAGCCTCGTTAACATAACAGCTGGCCATATTTGGAGGGCCTATTCTTATCATCCGAGGGTTTTTTCTTATCATCTAATATTTTAGGGGCCTTATATTTCAACTTTTGGATATCCTTCAGGAATTTAATTTGTCTTCCCTCCAATATTACTTTTTCATAAACCTCCTTAAATAATGAAGTAAAAGTTTCATAAACCTCCTTAAATAAATAAAGAAAAGTTTCCTAAACCTCCTTAAATAAATAAGGAAAAGGAAACTAAACCTCCTTAAATAATTAGTGATTTCCTCTAAAAATTTCTCCCAATGTTCCTTTACGGAACACCAAAGTCTCTTAAAATGGACCCAAGCTTTTAGGCCGGAAGACCTAGCCTTATTTAAAAAAGACCTAGCCTTATTTAAAAAAGACCTAGCCTTATTTAAAAAAGACCTAGTCTTAGTTAAATAGGGTCTAACTCCCCATTTACTCCTTGTTACAAACCTATCAAGTTTGACAAGGAGTAAATTCAAGAATCTAAGAAAATCGAAAAGTTTGTTAAAAAGGGAGTTTAACATATTTTTCAATTTTCTAATATTTGGATTCCTGATACGTCCAAAAGGACGTTCGGACAAAGGAAAGTCCGAATTACAACAAGAGTTCGCGTTTTTATTCTGTAAAAAAAAAGACCAAAGTTTCCTGGGATTACAAGAACCCAAGAAACTTTTGGTATGATTCAACAAATCTTGAATAATCTTTTTCATTGAGAGTTTTATTTCAGACAAATTATTTTTAATATGGTCCCAATGATCTATTTTGGGGTACATACGTACCCTCAACATAGCAGATCGACTCCCATCATTTGTATTCCACCAATATCTATTCATGCAAATAAGATCTTCTAATCGATAACGAGGCCAAAGAAAACGTCTTATCTTTTGTCTTGCATCTATGATAAGATGTTCATCTTTTTCCATGAGTCCTTCGTCATTCTGTATGTCTTTACTATTGTAAAGTCCTGTATTTTCACCTAAATTGTTTTCGTTTTCTAGATTCAAACGATTCAAAATTCGAAATTCTCTACGACGTCTTGGAATTAAAATATGTTCGAAAATGAGGGAACTTGAAAGTTTTTCATTTTCATACTCTCTAGTTTTTATTTTTCCGCGTCGCACAGATCTATCAAAAATAGTTACATCAATCTCTTTCTTTTTTAATTTCAATAAACAACTTGCGATTTTATATATCAGGAATCGGTCAGTAAAGTACCCCGGTACAAGTGGCGTAGACAGTTTGATTCGATCCGCAAAAATATTTAAAAATGGACTATTCCTACCATCGAAATACACTTCACGACTCTCCCTCCCGAAAATACTTCTCATATATACTAGAAGCTCCAATAAATTTAAGTCAATGTCTCCCTTTGCCAATATCGGTGCCAGGGTTGGCATTAGAGGCGTAGTGCCAAATTTCTTCTGGTCTAGTAAACGAAAAGAATTTCTGTTCTTGGAAAACCAGGGAGCTAACTCCAACTTATGGAGTTTGTACTTGAGGTGCCAATGAAACTCATTTGCCACCATTTCTCGATGCGCCAATTTTTTCGCGGCTTTTTGTTTTCGTTTTTCTGTTGCTAATTTTTCTTTTTCTTTATTTTTTATTTCTTCTATTTTTTGTAATTTATCTTTCTTTGTCTTTTCTCCTTTATTAGTTTCTTTATTAGTTTCTTTCTTTCCTCCTTTCTTAGTTTCTTTCTTTCCTCCTTTCTTAGTTTCTTTCTTTCCTTTCTTCTCTCCTTTCTTCTCTCCTTTCTTCTCTCCTTTCTTAGTTTCTTTCTTAGTTTCTTTCTTTCTTCCTTTCTTAGTTTCTTTCTTTCCTTTCTTCTCTCCTTTCTTAGTTTCTTTCTTTCTTCCTTTCTTAGTTTCTTTCTTTCCTTTCTTCTCTCCTTTCTTAGTTTCTTTCTTTCTTCCTTTATTAGTTTCTTTCTTAGTTTCTTTCTTCTCTCCTTTCTTAGTTTCTTTCTTTCCTATTTTCTTAGTTTCTTTTTTTCCTATTTTCTTATTGTTTTTCTTTCCTATTTTCTTAGTTTCTTTCTTCTCTCCTTTCTTAGTTTCTTTCTTTCCTATTTTCTTAGTTTCTTTTTTTCCTATTTTCTTATTGTTTTTCTTTCCTATTTTCTTAGTTTCTTTCTTCTCTCCTTTCTTCTCTCCTTTCTTAGTTTCTTTCTTATTGTTTTTCTTTCCTATTTTCTTAGTTTCTTTCTTCTTTCCTTTCTTCTCTCCTTTCTTAGTTTCTTTCTTCTTTCCTTTCTTAGTTTCTTTCTTATTGTTTTTCTTTCCTATTCTCTTAGTTTCTTTTTTAGTTTCTTTCTTAGTTTTATTCTCTTTCTTAGTTTGATTCTCTCTCTTAGTTTGATTCTCTTTCTTAGTTTCTTTTTGATTCTGATAAATTTTTTTCGTTTGATTCTTATAAATGTTTCCACTTTCTATTTTGTAATTAAGGAGGAAAGACAAAAAACTTTGTGTCTTTTGTCTTTTTATTCTCTCCTTTCTTAGTTTTTCCATTTCCTTTCGTTTTTTTCTTTTCCCCTTTATTATTTTGTTTGTTTGTTTTTCTTTTTGCTTTTGTTTTTTTCTTTCCTCCTTTCGTTTTTTTCTTTCCGCCTTTATTATTTTTTTCATTTTTTTCTTTTCTTTCTTTTCTTTATTTACGTCTTCATTATCCAATCGAAATTTCACGTGATCCCAGCTATTTTCGGTCCCTTGGTTTTCTCTTTCAGTATCTTGTTTTAAAATCTTGTTTTTTAAATCTATTCGATATTCATCTTGGTCCTCACGGTCTACTTTGTTGTGATAAAGATCACAGAAGTCTCGAACTAGAAAATCTGTATGTCTTACATTTTTAAAGTTTTGATCTCGTCGAGCTTTGTTTTCTTTAGCTCGATGAGCCCGTCGAGCAGCCTGTCTTTTTTTTTTTTCAGCTAAATACTCATTCCGTTGTTTCCTTAGGAAAGCTCGTTTTTCCTCTATCTTTTTCTTTTTCCTTTTTTCACGCTCTCTCTTTAATCCCTCTTTAATTTTTTTCACTTCTTCTGGAGTCTTTGCCGCTTGCAGTTTTTTCCGTATCTCGTCTTTTCTATTTGCTAGAGCTTTCTTTTTCTCTTCCAGTTCTAGCTTAAGTCTTTGTTTTTCCTCCTTTCTTTTTTGTTTTTCTTCTTCGCTTTTTTTTATCAGTTCCATCACATAAGCATCAATATCAAAGTCCTCTGGTATTTTAAACTCTTCAAATTCAATTATCTTGCCAAGATATTTTCTAATTATTTCCGGAGGAAAAAGGTCATGAAGTTTTTTTCCCATTTTTCTTTTTTTTATAATTTTTGGGAAAAGCCAAAATTGACATTTGTAATCGGAATTCTTCTTAGTTGTCGAGTAATCGGAATTCTTCTTAGTTGTCGAGTAATCGGAATTCTTCCCGGTTCTTTTAAAATTGGCAATAGCTTGATGATTTGGTTCTTGTATATATTGTACGGCAGGCCCATGAGTATCCTCCTTCAGATAATCCAAATAACTATAGGCTAAAAGATTATATCTGTGACTTTTGATCCTTTTCTTGAGTCGTTCCACAATAGACTGAAATCTTTTTTCTCCCAAAAAAGACTTTAATTGACTCAATCCAAATCGGTTACCACTTTTCTGTGGCACTATTATGTACCTAGAACACCATTTTAACCATTGTTTCCAATCTTTTACCCTCAAATCTTGAGGCTCTTTAGAATCCAATATTCCTTGTATATCTAAAAATTCTTTGATATCCTTTTTGATTAAAGGAGATGATGTTCTGGATTGGAGTAAATCCTTCGCATAAAACCCCTTCATGGTCCTTATTTGTTGCCATATATTATGAAATACATATGCTTGGGTAATTTTCCTTTTTGAATCTTGCTTTTCGTTGGTAATTGGTTTGCTAATTCTATTTATGAATATTTGCATCATTGCTGCAATATTCTTTATTAATTTACTCCTTAATTGAATTAATTTACTCCTTAATTGAATTAATTTACTCCTTAATTCAATTAATTTACTCCTTAATTGAATTAATTTACTCCTTAATTGAATTAATTTACTTTTTAATTGAATTAAAAAGAGTGAATTTGACTCGATAAGATTAATAACACTTAGGTGGAGATCAATAAGTCTTAATTTCATTGTAAGAATAAACACCTTCCTAAAATAGGGCAATTTCTTAATGAAAAATCGAACGCTTTTTTTTCGGAAAAGAAAAAGCCAAATTTTGATTCGAGTCAATTCCTTTCTAAATCTGGATCCTATGTCAGGAGAAGGTTGATCCATTTTCTTTTTGAAATCCGCTTCCATTCTGTTGCGAATATCTAAGTGAAACAGATACTCTCTCTTCATCTGTTTGATCCGATGAATCATTATGGTTTCCCAATCCCAATCATATGGATATTCTGTATCTTCCAGATCTGCATTTGGTTCGATTATAAATGGATCCAATGTATCCTGTTCCACTTCCACCTCTATAGAAAATTTCACATTAGGCGTAGGTTTAGTCCGAATTAGTACAGGAATCTTCTTATTCATTTGAATATTTTCTGTACTTCCAGTATCTGTTCGATATTTCGTCTCTAGTTTTTTCGTCTTTAGTTTTTCTAGAAATGAGTTAATCAGTGATGTTAATGGTTTCACCCCTTGCTTAATGCATTGGGCAATGGTTTTAATCCATTGGGCAATGGTTTTAATCCATTGGGCAATGGTTTTAATCCATTGGGCAATGGTTTTCATACATTGTTTTATCCATGGTTTTATCCATTGGATAACGAATTTTATCCATTTGTTAACAAATTGTATCTTTAATTCAATAGAATTCCAAATCAATTGGACAATAGGTTTCCAAAAAGAAGGCACTTTTGTTGGATTTCCGAAAGGTGCGTCAATTTCTGTTCCGAACATGGTTAAGAAACTCATATTGCTTTGAATTAATTCAGGTTGAGTATCAATAAGTCGGTAGTTAGGTTCATACCAAGGTCTCAAGCGAAAAGGATTTAAAATCTTGATCTGAATCCCCTCTTTTATATAATCTTTCAACCAGTCATCAGGTAGGTCTGAGTCTGACAATTCATAACCATCAAAGTTACATTTGATATGCGTTTCGTTACTCAAGTTTTCCCAATCCAGCTCCCATTCGGGGAACTGAAATACTAACATACGACCAATATTTTTGGCTATTATTAATATTGGCAAATATAGTTTTTTTCTAAGATATGATTGAGGAAATAAAACAGCAGCTCTTACATAATGAAAGACTTCCCAATCGAATCCATGCTGTTTCTGACGGCGCTCGTTTTCCTTTAAGTATGCTCTGTTTAATCTTGACCAGAAGGAGTTGAACATTGAAAAAATAGATTTAGATTTCGAGTGGAATATTGAAAAAATAGATTTCTTCTTCTTTAATTTCACTTTTGATTTGAAGAATTGAAATCTTTCGTCCCCATCTAGGTCTCGAATGCGTTCAAGTACTTTTTGCGACTCTCTTTCTAGACGACTTTTTATAGCTTTTTTAGGCATCTCCTTTAGTCTCACAAAGAGACTCGACTGTGGTTTTGATGCCAAAATGTTCAACAATGAAACTTTACGTCTTTGAAAACGTAGGGCTCCCTTGACTAGGTCCCGACGAAAATCTCCCTCAGGCAGATAACTAAAAACATATATATCTTTTGCTTCCAAGTCCTCATCATCTCCTAGATTTTCCTCTTCTAGATCAAGATCTTCTTCATCATCATTATCTTTTCTTTCTTCAGCTTCTTCAGCTTCTTCAGCTTCTTCAGCTTCGTCAGCTTCTTCTTTTTTGAACCGTTTTAAAAAACCTTCTATTTTAGAAGAAGCTAAGAAGTCTTCTATTTTAGGAGAAGCTAATAAGTGTTCCATTGTAGAAGAAGCTAAGGATTTAGAAGAAGTTAAGAAGTCTTGTAAAAATCCTTTTTCCTTTAGTTTTTCTAGTTCCCTTTGTCGTTTTTCTCTTTGAATTTTGTCAAAGGGTTTGATAATAATCATGTTTTTAGCGTTTCTTGGACGAACCTCGAGGAGATCTTCGACAGTTGAAGTCTCATATACACCCGATACTTTTGTGCTAGGCCATATAGGCACAAACATTTTATAAAAATCTTTAATTCGAGGTTTATGAAAATTTTTTGATTTCCTTGACTCTCTTTTCTTCATTATTTGATTATAAAGAAAGAGAAACCGTGGATTATATTTATCAGAAATAACTTTAAATTTCTGATAAATATCTTCAGGAATATATTGATCAAGAAGAAGTTTCAATTCCTTAGAAATATTATACCTAATCCCTTTAACAATATCTCGATCAGTAAGAAGTTCCAATTTATAAGAAATATCATTCCTAATATCTTGAGGTATATCTTGATCAGTAAGATATTTCAATTTCTGAGAAATTTCTTCAGGAGAAATCTCATACACAATATCTTCAGGAATATCTTCATCAGCAATAAGTTGATCAATCTCTTCAGGAATATCCTGAATATCCATAAATAGCATAGAATCTGGGAGTTCTTCCGATTTCATTAAAAACAATTGCTCAAAAAGCAAAGCCTGTTCTTTAGGCTGTTCCTTAGGAAGGACACTAAGAAGCAATTCCCATTTCGTACCCGTGGTTTGAAGAAAAATATTCAACAAATAGTTTGAATAGATTTTTTTATCGCAAAAAGCGATTTCCGTTTCTATATCTCGATCCGCTGGGGCCAATGTTTTCAAAACATATTCCAACGAATCTTTCGGATAGATATCCCAATAAATTTGGGACAACTTTTCCAATGTAACCTCATCCAAAATTTTTTTTGTTTCTTTTTCTTCGAACAAAAATATACGTATTTTATCGAGCCACCATTTTTCAATGATGTTCACTTTAGCATTTTCTGCTCGAACGAATGAACAACGGCTAAATTCATTGGTAGAATTATAGTTATTCAATTTCGATTTTTTCTTGCCAAGGTCGTCTGCTGGAGGTAACATCCACGGGGATTCAAATTGATTCATCACCCCACGGAATGGCCCGCTCAGTAAAGGATCATGTATTTCTGGAAGGCACTCTCCACTTTTGGTTCTTGGAAATCTCACTCTTTTTTCTACCACATTTCCAACAGGAAATCCATTGCTTAGAGCTTTAACTCGGTCTTCAAGCTCTTTGCCTAAGTAGTTCCTTCGTTTTTTTTTTAGAAATATCCATCTATCAAAATGATCCTGATCTGATAAATACTTTTCACTTCCGAAGTCAATCATTTTCGCAAAGAAAGACATACTAGGTAGAGCTGTGAAGGAAATTCTTCGGCGCCCATCACTGATACAAGTATCAAAAAAATACTGAGCGACTTCGCTTTTAACAGGACCGCGAAGGACTGAATCACCTATCGGCACATACCGTATAGGCCGATTAAATCGGCGATAATCGAAAAATATGGTGGGCCACGGTTTCACCAATATATTCGATAAGATCTCGGCTTTTTCCTCTTTAGTCAAATCGTCGCCTTGTTGCTTCTGTTTCTTAATAAGGTCCTCCTTCTTTTTCTTAAGAAGGTCGTTCAAAAACAATTCCTTTCTTTTCTTAGGAACGAATTTTTTTTTGGTAGTATTGGGAACGGATTTTGTAGTATTGAGAACGGATTTTGGCTTTGCCTTTGGCATCTTTTTAAATTTTTCATCAAGATCCTCTTCCTCTGATGTGTCCTCCATTTCCTCTTCTTCAGGACCTTGCCTCAAGGCCCTAGTGTCGACCCATTTCGTAATTAAAAATACTGGGGTTCTACCCAGACACATAATAAAAAAGTAACCAACGAAAATCATTTGTAATGTTATACTTACATGCTTTTGTCTTTTTAACAATTGCAAGCGTGAATTTGGTACCGATTGCAAGCCTAAATCACGATTTACACGCAAACATAATATTTTTGCCACTTGGATGAATAGAAGCTGTCCGCTTAACCATCCAGCGGCGGTACTTAGCAGAAACAAAGTACTGTTACTATAGCGGAATAGCATGAGGTTTACTAATCTAATATAAATAGATTTGCTGAAAAAAAGGGCAGGATTCATCAATTGGAGAATTACTCCAAGGAAAAACTCTATTCCTGGATTGTTGATCAAACGAACAAAACTGTGGATTGCAGGATCCACTAGATCGGAAACTATTAATTTTATACAAATAAATAACACGATTGGTGTAACCATTGCGGCCATTATATGAGGTTTGCACAGTCCTGCATAAATAGGTATAAAGTAAATGGATAAGAAAACTAGAATTTGTCCTACAAAAGAACCGCTGAGAATAATGTCTCCTTTAGACATTATTCTGTTTTGTCTATTGTCAATTATACTGGATTGTTCTTGTAACAGTAACGAACTGACATAGTATATCTGGGACAAGTTCACGGGCAATGTAGTTAAAAAGCCATAATAGAAACCAAATAGGATCATCGGACTTAACGTCTGTAACCAATACGACATCATGGCCAAAACCATGTTAAAATTATATGCATTCATAATTAAATTAATTCCTCCATTAGGGTATAGGTTTATAGCTAGCTTTGTTGTTTAGGTTGAATATTTATTTCAATATATAAATGTCATTAACATTAATAATACAAAATATTAATGGTTATTGATGGTTTAATATTTTGAAATATTGATTTAGTATCAAGATATAAAAGGTAGATAGTATTTTCACTTTATTGATTCTTTAATGATTGAAGGTATGTGATCCCAATATAAAATATCAATTACATTGATCTCTTTTTTACAAGAGCCTACAAGAGCCTACAAGAGCCTATATCCATAGGATAGTACCATTATCCATGATTTGTGATCCAACCAAATGTTCAAGTATCTTTTGATACCAATTATACAATTGTCTACATCCATTGTATCATACCATTATCACCATGTGTGATCCATTAAGGTCAATTAAATGACCTCTATCTTAGATTATATTCAAATAATGTTGATACGTAAATATGTGGTGACGTATATTATCAATGAGTTTTATATCTCTCATACTTCTATGGGAGATTGTGAAATGATTATAGAAATCAATTTATGCTATCTTCCACATACACGAATTTTAATCAAAAAAATGAATTGATACCAATTTCTTATATATTAAATTGTATTTATGTATTTAATACACAATACAGGTCGAACCATCGACAAACAAAATATTTCGAACCATCGACAATTTATGTATTTAATACATAATACATGTCGAACCATCGACAATTTATGTATTTAATACCTAATACATGTCGAACCATCGACAATTCAAAATATAAAAATATTTGAACCATCGACATAACAAACAACTGTTATATTATTATAATACAACATATACAAAATGTACAATACAAAATATGTTTCGAGAATCTAAATAAAATTAGATGGATCTAATTATAATTAATTTGATCAAGAATTAATATTAATAGGATATTCATTTAAAACTTGTTATTTTTTCTCACTAAGGTGGTCCGATCCAAGTCTTCTATATTTTTCTGACGTATTAGGGGTCGGGTAACCAATTCAAGTACATCTCTTGCATTGGCAAACCCATGAATATGGGCAAAGGTAAATTCAACTGACCATTTAGTACTTATTCCTCTTGCTTCTAAAGGGTTAGCATGAGCCATTCCAGTGATAGCTAAGTCGGGTTGTAATTCGCGTATTCGTCGTATTTGATTCGAATTATCTGGTTTCTCTACAATTCGTGGTATTGGTACACACATCTTTATACATGTATCTTGTAAAAGTGATAATTCAGCAGCTTGATATCGTTTATCAATATACGGAATACCAATTTCATGAACGATCATTCCACATCTGATTAAGAATCTTGCTAGAGATACTTCTAGTAAATTATCTCCCATAAAAAAGACGGATTTCCCACGTACCAAATAAAGATAATCCTTTAAACTTTCCCATATTCGGGCCTCCCTTTCCTCCAGACCGTGGGTCTCAACACCAAATACAGGACAAATCTTTTCAATCCAAGCACGCGTTCCGTCCGGACCGATAGGAAAAGGAGCTCCAATTAATTCACATTTTTCGCGTCTTATCAAAGTTGTCGCTGTTCGACTCAAAAATGGGTTAACACCACAAACATAAACTCCATCACCCAATGATGGAAGATCAGTATATCTTTGAGCAGGTAACCAACCTGATACCTTGATGAATTGGCGTTTTAATTCTAGATTGAGTTGAGAAGCCACATTGGACGGCAAAGATCCAAAAAGAACTAAGGAAGGATGATTTGCATATTCGATCGATTGCTTTTTCTTTATAGAATGAAAAGTGAATAAATTTTTGATAGTTTCTTTTCGTTCACGAACGGAAAATTCCGGTTCTGGACAACGATGTGCCATTGCAGCTAGCACAGTATCTTCTCCTTGAGTAAAAGCATAATCCAGTCCATTCGCTCTTGCCACTATAATTGGGATTCCAATTTCCCATTCTAATTTGGGTGCGATACCTTCCAAATCCATTTTGATTATTTCTGTAGTACAAGTACCTATCCATATGATGACACTGGGATCTCTATCTTTTCTTATTCGAATACAAAGTTTTTTTAACCCTTCATAATCATTCAATTGAGCCGAGATATCTCCTTCTTCCAATTCTGCCATTGCATAGCGGGGTTCTGCAAAAATCATAACTCCAAGTGCATTTTGCAGAAAATAACCACATGTCTTTGTGCCCACGACTAAAAAGAAACTGTCTTCAATTTTTTGATATAACCAAGATATACAGCTAATTGGACAAAAAGTATGATAATTACCTGTCTCACATTCGACAGTTAGAGTTTCATCAATTTTCACTGACATAAATTATTATTAATTATGTTGATTAAATTGTCGTAAATCCAAGTAAATTTTCCTTATTATGTTGATGTCTCCCCTGATTGAGATAAAGGTCAGAGAGTAAACTGAATAATTCCCGATCTGGAATTTCCTTAGGTACAATACCTTCTGGTTGGGACAATATTTGATCCGCTATGTCTAAATAATATTCACATACATAGTTAAGAGATGGTTCAGATCCAACCATTTCAAATAAGGTTTTTCCCTTTACTCTCGAAACTCGAATATCTTCAATAAGAGGTAAAACTTCTATTACGGGCATTGGGCAGGCTTCTACATATTTATTGATAAGATCTCGTTTAGATGTACGATTTCCAACCAAGCCTGCTAATCGGAGTGGATGTGTACGAGCTTTTTCTCTAATAGAGGAAGTAATACGATTAGCTGCAAATAATGCGTCAAATCCATTATCTGTAATAATGATGCAGTAATCTGCATAGTTTAACGGAGCAGCAAAACCTCCACAAACCACGTCGCCTAATACATCAAATAATATTATATCATATTCGTAAAATGCATTTAATTCTTTTAACAATTTCACAGTCTCCCCTACCACATATCCCCCACATCCAGCTCCTGCTGGTGGCCCCCCAGCTTCCACACAATCTACCCCTCCATAACCCTTATGGATTACATCTTCGGACCAAATATCTTCATAATGATAATCCTTGGATTGCAAAGTATCTATAATTGTAGGTATCAAAAATCCTGTCAGAGTAAAAGTACTATCATGTTTGGGATCACATCCAATTTGTAACACTTTTTCACCACGTCTGGCTAGGGCAATTGAAATATTACAACTAGTCGTTGATTTACCAATTCCTCCTTTTCCATAAACTGCTATTTTCATCTTTTTATTTCCTTTTATTTCTTTTTGATCTCCCGAACTATTCGTTATTCGTTTGATCTAATTTTCAGTTTCACTTTGCCTTATTTATTCATAATGATTTAGACTAGGTTCTATCGTTTCACGTTGTTTTTCTAGTTCTCTTCCATCTAATGAGTAAACTCATTCCTTCTTGAGTAAATGGAGGAAGCCAAGGAAAAGCACGACCCTTCATTCTCAGAGGAAGGCAAATTGCCTAGTTTGCAGCGGATAGAACCCCCGCTAATTAAGACTTAGTTTTCTCTGTTCAACTAATTGAATGGGATAACCAACTTACTGCATGGCAAATGGTAAGAGGGGAAGATAGGTTTGTTATTGGTATTCAATTCGGTTGCTGCCTGCAAATGAATTAATATGTGTGGTGTATGTATTTAGTCGGGGTCATCTCAATTTTTAATAGAGATAACTAGGAAAATAGTTTTGGAAAGATTCCGATCCTTCAATCGATCGCTTCAGGAACTTTGTTCTTTTCCATTTTTTTTTAATATATCTCTATTTCTGTCTTATTCCTATATTTTGGAATATTATTATTATATATATATAATAATATATGTATCGTCAACCACTTATCATTTAATTTCATATCATAGAAATTTATTTCATGATACCAAAATAACGGACAAATACATAAAAATGTAAAAATATTGGTTGACATACATATATGAATCATATTATACTGTTTAATAACAAGCCATATGTGTATGCTTGGGAGCTTCTAATGATTAAATCAACCAAGTTCTAACCATGACCGCAATTCTAGAAAGACGCGAAAGCGTAAGCCTATGGAATCGTTTTTGCGATTGGATCACTAGCACCGAAAACCGTCTTTACATTGGATGGTTTGGTGTATTGATGATTCCTACCCTATTGACTGCAACCTCTGTATTTATTATTGCTTTCATTGCAGCTCCTCCAGTAGATATTGATGGTATTCGTGAGCCTGTTTCCGGTTCTCTTCTTTATGGAAACAATATTATCTCCGGTGCTATTATTCCTACCTCTGCAGCCATTGGTCTGCATTTCTATCCCATCTGGGAAGCAGCGTCTGTTGATGAATGGCTATACAACGGTGGTCCCTATGAGCTAATCGTTCTACACTTCCTACTTGGTGTAGCTTGCTACATGGGTCGTGAGTGGGAGCTTAGCTTCCGTCTAGGTATGCGTCCTTGGATTGCTGTTGCATATTCAGCTCCTGTTGCAGCTGCTACTGCTGTTTTCTTGATCTACCCTATTGGTCAAGGAAGCTTCTCTGACGGTATGCCTCTAGGAATCTCTGGTACTTTCAATTTCATGATCGTATTCCAGGCTGAGCACAATATTCTTATGCATCCATTTCACATGTTAGGTGTAGCTGGCGTATTCGGCGGCTCTCTATTTAGTGCTATGCATGGTTCCTTGGTAACTTCGAGTTTGATCAGGGAAACTACCGAAAACGAGTCCGCTAATGCGGGTTACAAATTTGGTCAGGAAGGAGAAACCTACAATATTGTAGCTGCTCACGGTTATTTCGGCCGATTGATCTTTCAATATGCTAGTTTCAATAACTCCCGTTCTCTACATTTCTTTTTAGCTGCTTGGCCAGTAGTAGGTATCTGGTTTACTGCTCTGGGCATCAGCACTATGGCTTTCAACTTAAATGGATTCAATTTCAACCAATCTGTTGTTGATAGTCAAGGTCGTGTAATTAACACTTGGGCCGATATCATTAATCGTGCTAACCTTGGTATGGAAGTTATGCACGAACGTAACGCTCACAACTTCCCTCTTGATCTAGCTGCTGTTGAAGCTCATTTTATAGACGGCTAATTAATCAATCCGATGGATTGTTAGTGTGTTTCAATCCTTGAAAAGGGAAAAAAGCAGTACCAAGCCTTAAAAAAAAATGAAAGGTTTGGTACTGCTTTTTTTCCGTCTTCGTCTAAAAGCTATTGCAAGCAGAGAACAATAACTCTGGATTGTTCATCCAACAGGAATTGAACCCCGATTTCCCAATTATGAGTTGGGTGCTTTTACCATCCAGTTCGTTTCCGGGACTTATAAAATTCCTTCATTGGAAGGAATGACCGTAGACAGAGACTGTCTATTGGTTTGGGGCGGACGTAGCCAAGTGGTCCAAAGGCAGTGGATTGTGAATCCACCACGCGCGGGTTCAATCCCCGTCGTTCGCCCGATGAAAAACCGACCAGATTCAAAAAGAATAAAAATAATAGGATTATCTATACTCTATAGAAATTAATGTATCTTTCATTTAACATAAACTATATGCTTACGGAGTAAGCATATTTAACACTATTATTAACATTATATTTATACCCGTATATATTTATTAATACGCTCTATCACATTCCTTCTTTAGGGTTCCAGGTAATCATAATTAATGCTGAATTATATTCACAATTATTATTAACTTTTTAATAAAACGATAGTTAAATTTGATTTGAGAAAACCACTTCTATGAGTGAGAAATACTTGATCACTTCTCGGGATGATCTCCCAATAGCGCAATGTTAACTTTATTGCTTGTCAAGAGCAATAGATAAAATGAATTTGATCGGATCCAGAATCCGTAAACAGAAGTCTGCTGTAGAAATAGGATCCCATTGATCTGGGTTGCCCGGGACTTGAACCCGAAGCTCGTCGGATGGAGTGGATTATCTATTCCTTTTAATTAAAAGTAAAAAAATCTCTCCCCAAACCGTGCTTGCAATTTTCATTGCACACGGCTTTCTCCATGTATTAATTTATTAATCATTTGGATTCCCGGGTGGAAAAAATTGATAGGATCATGAATTGAGGTAATTGCTTAATTAGCATTTCATTGGTAAAATCAGTTTTTTATTTGTTTATTGTGTAGGAATTCGCCAGGGGATTTATCTGGAGAATATCTGAATTCCAAATTCGTTCTCTCTGTGAACGAGTCTTTGAAAAGGACGAATAAATGAATTCTCGTTCTTTTGAGAACGATTTTGTAAAGAGTTCCGAACCTGGTTCTTCCCGAACTAAACGTATCGTACTTTTATGTTTACAGGCTAAAGTTTTAGCACATGAAAGTAAAAGTATATACTTTATATGATAAAGACTATCTTTATTGATGGATCCACTGTAGTAATGAAAAAGATTTATCCAAATTCGATCGAATCGATCGAGGATATCATCATCTGATAGACTGGTCCAGGACAATCTACTAATTGGCCGCCCTGAGATGTCACAGAACCTTTCTTTAGCCAAAAAAAGAAGAATTGATCTAATCGGAGCTATTGGATTCAATTCATTGGTAATTAGATCGGTAGTTAATAAACTATCTATCATTTTGGTCCTAACCACGAGAGATTTCATTTTAAACCTAATAAAAAAACCTAAAAAATAGGAATAATTCCTGGATAATTCAAGAATAGATACCCTATACGATTGAGACCAAAGATGGAAATAACATTGCCAAAAATGAAACAGATGATATCTACATTTTTTTACTTGGAGGTGAGTACCCTTTAGAGCTATAAGCGATCTTTCTCCATATCTCACATAGTGGATGAAAGAATCCTTTATCCACCAGATCCTTTTCGTTGAAATTTTCACGGGAAATGTGACAATATGTTTGATCTTTCGATCAAAATCAGTTCGATCGGGAAAAGATCCATACAACAACGATCGTGAAGTATAAAATCGTTTCAGAAGGGGAACTAAAAAGGATTCGCATTCATATATATAAGAATTCCACAGGAACAGGGGAAACCTCATATTTTCTCCCGGTGCAACCAGAGCTTTCTGCAAATTTTCTGCACTAAAACTATTTCTCCATTCATGGAGAATAGATCGTAATAGATCCAAAAAAGGAGCATCTCGGATCCAGCGACGAAAGGTCCGAACCAAAATTTCTGGATGAATCGAGTAGGGTACTCGTATATCTGATATATAATTGGAATGTGGGAATTTATCTTCCATAAGGGGAAATATGGAATGGATGGATCGGATACTCTTCCATCCATCCATTCCTTCTAGGAAATGTTTTGATCGCATTGCGAACGAAACTTCCAAGACAACTGTCAAACCTTCTAGTACCGATTCAGAATAAGAATTCCTATTGCGATCAATAAATTGATTTGGATCACAAATCCCGAATAAAACAATTGAATCATTCTGTTGACGTATCCGACGAATCAAACGTTTTACAGTTAGGAAACTAAAATAATTAGAATTTAAAATTTCTGTCGGTTCGGAGGAACTCGATCTATCTAAATTATGATCATGAGCAATTGCGTAAAGATCTTCTCGAAAAAAAAGTGGATATAAAAAGCATTGTTGCCAAGATCTATTTTTTTTTCCATCTCTTTGGAACTCATCCATTTTAATAAAATATCGGGCCCTAGAATAACCTCTTGGATTATTAAATTAATACATGGTGCAATCTAGTCAGGACAGAATAGAGAATCTCTATCTTAATATTATCTTTACAAAATTTATCTTTACAACATATCTTCATTCGTCATTTCGTCATGAAGAAGAACGAAAATCTTTTATCTTGGCGGTCCGATCGCTCTCCTGACTCATGGAATAAATTGACCTGGTCAGTACACTATTTCGCTTACACATTTGTCTTCGAGTACTTAGGACTCATTGCGGGTGTAGAAATCCCTGATCTACTACAGGGAAAAACTTCCCCTATCGGTTACTAAAATGCTCTTAACTTCTGATTAGTAAAGGGAATTCCTCGTTGAAATGAGGAACAGAAGCTCGTTCCTCTGGTTTTACTTATGATTCAAGCCATCCAGCTTTCTCCATTGACTCACTCAACTTAATCGCGATATTCATCTATATAACTTAATCGCGATATTCATCTATATAGATAATAGACATTTCCCATATATTTGATGCTTTGGAGAAAATCCGCTTCTGATCAAATAAGGTAAAATAAAGTATCATCAAGTCAAGATTGTTAGAACGACATGCTGCTTTTTCCATTTATTTCCTTTTCAGGATCAGTCGTAGTCTTACTAACTTTACCAATGGTATGGACGAATTTTTTACTTCATCCGAACGTGTAAAAGACGTTAGTCGTACTTAAAAGCCGAGTACTCTACCATTGAGTTAGCAACCCTTATTTGCTATTTGGACATATGCAATTGCAGTAGAATACGCAGTTATTCCATATGAAGAAACTAGTATGAGATTTGAATTAAATTGGTCGTTGTGAGGAATAAATAGAACCTATGAAAAAAAGCAGTAATGATCTACTACCATTTATGAATCAAATAAAGTAATCATGATTCATAAAAATAATGAATGGTGGGCCTAATATCCATTTAATATGAATTAAATCGTAACAATGCGTTATTGTCAATTCCAGATTGTTGAATTGATATTTTAAATTTACTTTCCAGAATAGTTCGTTCTACTCTATTCTTTTCTTATAGAAATAGAATCCTTCTTCGTAAAGCTGATTCAGAATTAGCTATCATTTAGCTAGATTATATCAAAATAGATAATCTATTCTGAGGATTTAATTTATCCAATACAAGCTACACTTTGGGCGCGGGCTAGAAAAGATTGGAATCCTGAGCTCAGAACCAACCCCATCGAATGATCCATAAAATGGATTTCTATCCAGAGGTAAATACCTCTACCGAGGTATTTATTCCCATCCATTCGGTATTCGGCTCAATCTTAAAAGATTGGGCCGAGTTCGATTAAGGGACCAAACGAATTAAAGTTACTTGATTACAAGCGATCAATCGTATCAAATTCAAATTTGATCTCTTTCCATACTTCACAAGCGGCAGCTAGTTCAGGACTCCATTTAGTGGCTTCTCGGATCACTTCATTACCTTCACGAGCAAGATCACGTCCTTCATTACGAGCTTGTACACAAGCTTCTAAAGCAACCCGATTAGCTACTGCACCTGGTGCATTTCCCCAAGGGTGTCCCAAAGTCCCTCCACCAAACTGTAATACAGAATCATCACCAAAGATTTCGGTCAAAGCAGGCATATGCCAAACGTGAATACCTCCTGAAGCTACAGGCAGGACACCCGGCATAGAGACCCAATCTTGAGTGAAATAAATACCACGACTTCGGTCTTTTTCAATAAAATCATCACGCAATAGATCAACAAAACCCAAAGTGACTTCTCGTTCTCCTTCAAGTTTACCTACTACAGTACCAGCGTGAATATGATCTCCACCAGACATACGCAGTGCTTTAGCCAGTACACGGAAGTGCATACCATGATTTCTTTGTCTGTCAATAACTGCATGCATTGCACGATGAATGTGGAGAAGTAGGCCGTTGTCTCGGCAATAATGAGCCAACGAAGTATTTGCGGTAAAACCTCCAGTCAAATAGTCATGCATGACTATAGGAACTCCCAATTCTCTGGCGAATACTGCTCTTTTCATCATTTCTTCACATGTACCTGCAGTAGCATTCAAGTAATGTCCCTTAATCTCACCCGTCTCAGCCTGAGCTTTATAAAGTGCTTCTGCACAGAAGCAGAAACGATCTCTCCAGCGCATGAATGGTTGGGAATTCACATTTTCATCATCCTTGGTAAAATCAAGTCCACCGCGGAGACATTCGTAAACCGCTCTACCATAATTCTTGGCAGATAGACCCAATTTTGGTTTGATTGTACATCCCAACAAAGGACGACCATATTTATTTAGTTTATCTCTTTCCACTTGGATACCATGTGGTGGGCCTTGGAAAGTTTTTGAATAAGCAGGAGGAATTCGCAGATCTTCCAGACGTAGAGCTCGTAGGGCTTTGAATCCAAATACATTACCTACAATGGAAGTGAACAGGTTAGTAACAGAACCTTCTTCAAAAAGATCTAAGGGGTAAGCTACATAGGCAATAAATTGACTTTCCTCTCCAGGAACGGGTTCAATATCATAGCATCGTCCCTTGTAACGATCAAGACTCGTAAGTCCATCGGTCCAAACAGTAGTCCATGTACCAGTGGAAGATTCGGCAGCTACTGCTGCTCCTGCTTCCTCAGGGGGCACTCCAGGTTGAGGAGTTACTCGGAATGCTGCCAAGATATCAGTATCTTTGGTCTTATATTCCGGAGTATAATAAGTTAATCTGTAATCTTTAACACCAGCTTTGAATCCGACACTTGCTTTAGTCTCTGTTTTTGGTGACATAAATAAGTCCCTCCCTGTGATTTATTGGTTAATAGCTCTTACAAGAACGAAGTCTACTCGACCTGGTCGTCGAACATAAAGAATAAGTTTTACATCAATTTTCTAAACAAATACTCATTTTGTTCCTTATTGCCAAAAAAATGCAAAAAAAACTTTCAATGAATATTGTATCATGTTATGTATGTATATATTGTATCATGTTATGTATGTATGACGCAACCCAATTTATCATTTCGATTGACCCGAGGACTTTTCAGCTCTTAAACTAGCTCATGAATTAGATTTGTATATATCTATAAGTGATATGTCTACATATATAGATGAAAAAGAATTAAATGTACATATAAAAAAAGAATACAACAACCAATCAAAATTGGAATATGGTTCAAGTTCAATATTTCCCAAATGGTATGGGTATATGGGGAAATATGCCGAGTTATGGCCAACTCGAACATTTACTGTATGATCGTTATCCATCTACTTCATATTGCAGATATTGAATGTTTATTTTGGCAAAATAGCATCAACAGCCTCTAATAGTGTTCTAGCTCTTTTGAGAGCTACATCAGCCTCGATTGCTTGTCTCTTACCTTCAGCTCGTGCAAGATCAGCTTTAGCTGATCTAAAACTTTCCTGAGCCTCTTGAGGATCGATGTCAATACCTCTTTCTGCACTATTTACTAATAATGTGATTTCATCATTGTCTATCTTGGCGAAACCGCCCATTAAAGCGATAGTCGACCATTGTGCATTGAGACGTACTTTCATTACTCCTATATCCAAAGCTGTTACAATTGCAGTATGGTTAGGTAACACACCAATTTGACCACTGTTGGTAGTTAGGATTATTTCTTGAACTTCTGAATCCCAAACAACTCGATTGGGAGTCAGTACACGAAGATTTAGGTTCATTAAAAAAAAATTAAATTTCTTTGAAGTTCATAGCCTTCGCGGTAGCTTCATCAATGTTACCTACCAAATAAAAAGACTGTTCAGGTAGACCATCTAATTCTCCGGAAAGAATCATTTGAAAACCTCTAATTGTTTCTATTAGACTCACATATTTACCGGGAGAACCAGTGAATACCTCTGCTACAAAAAAAGGTTGTGACAAAAACCGTTCAATTTTTCGTGCTCTTGATACGATTAAACGGTCTTCTTCTGATAATTCGTCCAGTCCAAGAATAGCTATAATGTCTTGAAGTTCCTTATAACGTTGCAAAGTTTGTTTAACTCCTTGCGCAGTTTCATAATGTTCTTCGCCCACGATCGAAGGTTGAAGCATAGTTGATGTCGAATCTAACGGATCCACCGCTGGATAGATTCCCTTGGCAGCTAATCCTCTCGATAGTACAGTAGTAGCATCTAAATGTGCAAATGTTGTAGCAGGAGCAGGATCAGTCAAGTCGTCTGCAGGTACATAAACTGCTTGAATGGAGGTTATAGATCCGTCTTTGGTAGACGTGATTCTCTCTTGCAAAGACCCCATTTCCGTGCTAAGAGTTGGCTGATAACCCACGGCGGAAGGCATTCTGCCTAATAATGCAGATACCTCTGATCCTGCTTGGACAAAGCGGAAGATGTTGTCAATAAATAAGAGTACGTTTTGCTTATTGACATCTCGGAAATATTCAGCCATGGTTAGAGCTGTTAACCCAACTCTCATACGAGCTCCTGGTGGTTCATTCATTTGACCATAGACCAGAGCTACCTTGGATTCTGAGATATTTTGTTCATTAATTACTCCTGATTCTTTCATTTCCTTATAAAGATCATTTCCTTCACGAGTACGCTCTCCTACTCCGCCAAATACAGAAACACCTCCATGAGCCTTAGCAATGTTGTTGATTAACTCCATAATCAACACTGTTTTACCCACTCCAGCTCCCCCGAATAATCCGATTTTTCCCCCACGGCGGTAAGGAGCTAAAAGATCCACTACTTTAATGCCTGTTTCAAAGATTGAAAATTTGGTATCCAACTGTGTAAAGGCGGGAGCAGATCTATGAATAGGAGATGTTGTGAGAGCACCTACAGGACCTAAATCATCGACAGGTTCTCCAAGAACATTAAAAATTCTCCCAAGAGTAGTTTCACCTACTGGAACACTCAGTGGAGCTCCTGTATCAATTACTCTCATTCCTCTCATCAAACCATCTGTAGCACTCATAGCTACAGCTCTAACCTTATTATTTCCTAATAATTGTTGTACCTCACAAGTAACACGAATTGGCTGACCAGTTGTATCGTTATCCTTAACTATCAAAGAATTATAAATTCTAGGCATATTACCTGGAGGAAAAGAAACATCTAGTACTGGGCCGATGATTTGAGCAATACGGCCTGCCTTTTTTTCTACAAGTGCGGAAACCCCAAGAACAAGAAGATTAGTTCTCATAAAAAAATATAAAAAAGGAGATTAATTCAATTTGCTAATACTAGCAAAAATTAAAAAAACACAAAAATGTTCTGTAATGAGTTGATCAGTCAATAATCACTGATAGTTACCACTTTGATTTACTTAAAAATCTCTGTTCAACTTCTATAATGATCTGGAAATGGATTCATTGAAAAAAATGTAGAAAAACTTAACCATTGAGTAATTAATGGCATCGTTTTATCTACTATTAGATTTGAACCAAGGACTCTCGCCGTATGAAAGCGAAACTCTAACCACTGAGTTAAGCGGGTTATTTATCATCATAGATAGAGCGGTAACTAGAAACAATTCTAAGCGTAATTCAACATTATAAACAATATGCCCCTAACTAAATAGTATCATATACACCTACCTTGACAGAAAGTGATCTATTTTGTTAGTATACCTTCAACACTGTGGGCTATAGCTCAGCTTGGTGGAGCACCTCGTTTACACGTGCGCCAATGGTTTTCAGGAGAGTTTATTGGTTAGTCCGATCACAGAAGACTATATCTTATGTGAAATAGTTTTACTCTATGAATTGGGAGAACAATAGCATGACAAAGATTAAGTTAGTATTAGATCTATAAACTATAGATCTAGTTGATATGATCAATCGTGGGTGCATTCAATGTCAGACATAATGAGTACAAATACGGGTACCTCAAATAAAAAATTCTTTTTGATCTATAAACTTTGAGGTGTATGAAGTGTCATATTATATTACTTTTGAGGTGATAGAGACTCCATTGAGTGAATCTATGTTTGAGCATGGCAGACCTAAGTAAAGGGAACCTTTTGAATCACTTTGGGATTGCTTTTTTAAAAAATTCTTTAAGACTACGACCCAGAGTCTTCTAAAATTCCCCGAGATCTCTGTTCTACTAAACAATAGATCGGAAATCATGTCGGAATCCGGGTGCACAATAATCACATATATTAAAGATTTGGTACGATTTATGGATCGATTGGTACCAACCAATCCCTATTATAGCCGTTGTCTTTCAATTGTCTAGAAAGACATAGCATCAAATTGATGCTCCGTTTCTCAAACGGAAAAAATAAATCGTACTTCTTTATATATGGGAAGGACGTATTATTGGTCAGGTTTTTAAAAATCTTCATTCTTTGCTTCGAGTTGGACTTATAAGGTAAGTCAATCCTTTTCTCCCTATTTTAGTATAAATAGCTCTGTATACTATTAATAATTAAACTCCCCGAACCCTTCCATTCGTATATATAAACTGAAGCATCAACACGCGTTTCAATTATCTCTTTGATTTTATTATTCATTTCAAATTTTTTAAAACTGAGGTTGATTCGCCCTTGAACATCTTCTCCCAATACTGTGGAATGTTCTTTCAATTGATAGATCCGAGATGCTCAAAATAAATTCTATTTGTCTTATAACCTGTTCAAGTATAGGACAAAGTCCTTTATTGTCAAGCAGAATTAGGCTTATGGATACATAATCCTTTTTTTTTATTTTCCTCTGAGAGATTAATATTAATAAGTTCATCGAAGTCAAATAGCATATTCTAGACTCACTCAATCCGAATATGGAATAAATGGATAAAGCTTGTTGACACATCCCGCATCGTTAGAAACAACGACCCTGAACCTTCATTAATTTCGTGTTCTTGATAAGTCACGAACGAAACATGAATTAATATGAATCGATGAGAATCAATTGTTCGGGGGGAGGGGATAGGAGCGATGTCTAAATTGACAATAAAATATAAGAATTCTATCTATTTCACAGGAATCTATTTATGTTTATATTATCCGAATATGATACTTTTTGGATATATTTAGTAATATCCAGTCTTATTCCGATTCTGGCATTCTCGATTTCCAGAGCTTTGGCCCCCATAAGTAAAGGGCCGGAGAAAGCTACTAGTTACGAATCAGGTATAGAACCAATGGGAGATACCTGGATCCAATTTAGGATTCGTTATTACATGTTTGCTCTAGTTTTCGTTGTTTTTGATGTGGAAACAGTCTTTCTTTATCCGTGGGCTATGAGTTTTGATATTCTGGGTATATATACATTTATAGAAGTTTTTTTTTTCGTGCTTATCTTAATTATTGGTTTAGTTTATGCATGGAGAAAAGGAGCATTGGAATGGTCTTAACTTCCAATTTTTGGGGTGGTAGAAGGGAAGTAGAAAATTACATAAAGCCAGCGATAAATCTTATAGAGTCACCTTTACTTGATCAAGCAATTCCAAATTCAGTAATTTCAACTACTCTAAACGATTTGTCAAATTGGGCGAGACTCTCTAGTTTATGGCCGCTCCTTTATGGTACTAGTTGTTGTTTCATCGAATTTGCTTCATTAATAGGTTCGCGATTTGACTTTGATCGTTACGGTTTAGTACCAAGATCTAGTCCTAGACAAGCCGACCTCCTTATAACAGCTGGAACTGTGACCATGAAAATGGCTCCTTCTTTAGTGAGATTATATGAACAAATGCCCGAACCAAAATATGTAATTGCTATGGGAGCCTGTACTATTACAGGAGGAATGTTTAGTACAGATTCTTATAGTACCGTTCGTGGAGTAGATAAGTTAATTCCTGTGGACATCTATTTGCCTGGTTGCCCTCCTAAACCAGAAGCTATTATAGATGCTATAATAAAACTTCGTGAAAAAATAGCTCGAGAACTATCTGAAGATAAGACTGAGTCTCAACAAGGAAAGAGGTATTTCATTAGAAAACATAGGTTTAATATTGGACCCAGTATTCATACTGAAAATGAAGAGGAAAAGTTTTCCCATCAATCTTCTGAATCTCAATTTGAATCGACTTTAGAGATACTCCCCAAAACGTCTGAATCCATTTCAGAGATACTCCTTGAAAAAATTATAAAATGCGAGACTAATTGCGAATGAATAATCGTTAGTAGAAAGTAACGAAGAGGAAATCAATTTTTTAATTCGATTGGAAATGTTAAATACTTTTACAGATACTTTGACAATAAAGAGTAATCAAATGCAGGGTCGATTATCTGCTTGGCTCGCCAAACATAAGTTAGCTCATAGACCTTTGGGTTTCGATTACCAAGGCACAGAGACGTTACAGATCAAATCTGAGGATTGGGCTTCTATAGCTGTTGCCTTATATGTTTATGGTTTTAATTATCTCCGTTCTCAGTGTGCCTATGATGTATCCCCAGGGGGATCATTAGCTAGTGTATATCATCTTACGAGAATAAAGAATAATGCAGATCAACCCGAAGAGGTGTGTATAAAAGTTTTTGTCCCAAGAAAAGATCCCAGAATCCCTTCTGTTCTCCATATTTGGAAAGGTGCTAATTTTCAAGAACGGGAATCTTATGATATGTTGGGAATCCTTTATGAAAGTCATCCATGTCTCAAACGTATATTGATGCCTGAAAGTTGGATTGGTTGGCCTTTACGCAAAGATTATATTGCACCTGATTTTTATGAAATACAAGATTCTCATTGAATGGAATAAAAGTAAAAAATTTATATTTTTGCAATGATAGGATAGATATAGATCTATCTTTTCTTCCATTTATTAATGGAAAAATATAAGACTCTGGTCGCAAGCAATTTATTATTAAATTATATTCTCCTATATCCTTGAATACGATATTTGATTCACACATCAATAATTTTCTATCACGCAGATCTCATGTACAAAAAGAAAAGCTCCGATTTGACTTATACTATTTATAGTTTCAGTATTAAATTAAACTCTAATTAGTTCGACTGTCAAATCTTCTCATATTTATGAGTTCTGGAGTTACTATATATTAACTCCAGTATATAATTAATATATTATAAATTAATATATTAGAACAGAAAAGGCCCATATAGAACATGTTTTCCCAGCATGTAGATCTATGTCTACATGCACGAATCTATGCATGTCCATCTAGATGAGTCCGCATGCCAGGAACCAGATTTGAACTGGTGGCACGAGGATTTTCAGTCCTCTGCTCTACCAACTGAGCTATCCCGGCTCTTCCCTGTGCATCATCCTAGCGCAGAACCTGAACTCGTGGCAACTAAAAAGACAAAGGGAAAAGAATTTTTTCTTTTCCCCTTTTTAATAGTTATAGTTAAAAAACTATAATGGGTTAATAGATAGTGCCAATAATTTTTCTTTGAAAAAAAGCGAGAATTCCGAATTGCTGTCAGAATTGACAAAAGAATAAGACATCTGTCATTCGGAAATTAAACGGATGGGGATAGAGGGACTTGAACCCTCACGGTCTATAAAACCAACGGATTTTCATCCTACTGCAATTTGCATTGTTGTTATTGCAATGACATGTAGAATTGGACTCTATCTTTATCCTCGTCCAATCATTAATTCCAATAATTGAATTCACTTTATTTCTAAGAGAAGCTCTTAATTGGATTACTTAATGAGTCATTACCTTCACTTCGAAGCTAGGCTCCTAAAAAAAAAAGCCTAGAACGACTCAAGTTATAATCGTTAGTTTTGTTTTATGGATGGTATCACTTTTTCAATTTTTAAATACAGAGGGCACTCTGTAGATAGTGTACAGGATCAAATTAAAATGATATTCATTCGTTAGAATAGCTTCCGTCGAGTCTCTGCACCTATCCTTTTCTAGGAAAGAAAACTATGTTTCTATAAACCGGATTTGGCTCAGGATTGCCCATTCAAAATATCCCAGGGTTCCCTGCATTTGGAAGCTATCACTTAGTAGGTTTCCATACTAAGGCTCAATTCAATTAAGTCCGTAGCGTCTACCAATTCCGCCATATCCCCTTCTCGGATAACGAGATCATCATAATAATCGCATCTCATGAATTTCATTATATTCGTTTCTCAATTTTTTATGCAATATTATTATCTTATCCACTTTTGTTTGATTCGGACTAGTGTATTGATAGTGATTGATTCTTACTTATTTATTTGCGGAGAATATTATCCACAACTCTTTCTTGAGATCCACGTGCTAGTACGTGACGATCTACTATGCTAGTAGTTGCAGCAGTAAAATCTCTTTCGCGTTCTAACATAGAACGCATTACATTAAAATAGTCATCTCCTAGAGGAGCATGCATTATGGCATGAACATTTTTGAAGGAACTAGCTACTCGTAGGGTTCCAATATGAGCAGGACCAGCATACATCCAATAGGCTAATTTCATAAATTAGAAATTATTTCAATTTGCATCCTACACCACAAAAATATCCCTGTATACCTATTGAAATAATATTGACTTTTTACAAGTATAGTCTATTAAATATATGAGAAATTAAAAGAAATTAGAAATGCAATGAGAATTGAATTTACCATTATTTTGTTTTTTCAAAAAGACTATTTGTCTCTTCTGGGACGAAAGGATTCGAACCTTCGCAATAACAGGACCAAAACCTGCTGCCTTACCGCTTGGCCACGCCCCATTCTTATTTGATGTGAATCAATATTTATATTAATAAATATATTGCAATTCAAACAATGTTCCATTGTAATTTGAATTGCAATATTACAATTCGATTCGCTATAATTGCTACGATTCCAAAGAGACCTCTGAATCTCACACCAAGAAGTATGTGTTTACATCCTGCATTCATATGAGCCTGCTTAGCTCAGAGATTAGAGCATCTTGTAATGCGACGGTCATCGGTTCGATCCCGATAGCTGGCTCTTTTCTAATTCTTTTCATTCCTTCCATTATCAACCATGTTTCGTTAGGATCTATGAAATAGGGAGAAGACTCTTCCTTTTATTATCGTAAGTCCAACTGGGTTTGTCATGGTATAATCCCTTTAAACTATAAACGAAATGAATGAATTGGAACATATTTTGTTTGGACCTCTCCAATCCAAACAAAATTGAAAAATGTCGTTATCCATGTAAAATAATTACAGCATATAAAATAATTACAGTATTCGTACGGTTTATACTATTCCTCTTTCCAGCATTATTTTTTTCATTTCGTGAAATAAGGAGTTTTTATGTCCCGTTATCGCGGACCTCGTTTAAAAATAATAAATCGTCTGAGAGCTTTACCAGGACTCAGTAAGAAAAAACCCAACAGAAGTGGGGAGCGACTTGTCAAGAAAAAACATTATAAACCTATTAACTCTTCGAAATATCCTGTTCGTCTAAAAGAAAAACAAAGAGTACGTTTTAATTACGGACTTACAGAGCGACAATTACTTCAATATGTTCGTATTGCTAGAAGAGCCAAGGGCTCAACGAGTCAGGTCCTATTGCAATTACTTGAAATGCGTTTGGATAACATTATTTTTCGATTGGGTATGGCGCTTACCATTCCTGGAGCCAGACAATTAGTCAACCATAGACATATCCTGGTCAATGATCGGATAGTAGATATACCAAGTTATCGTTGCAAACCCCAAGATTTAATTTCTATAAAAGATCAACAAAGATCGAGAAATATCATTAATAAAAATATAAATCTTTCCCAGAAGAATAAAATGAGGGTGCCATTCCATTTGAATCTTTTGAAAAAAAAGTCACAATATGTTGGATTAGTAAAAAAAATAATAGATAATAAACGGATCAGTTTGAAGATTAATGAATTGTTAGTCGTAGAGTATTTTTCTCGTAGAGTTTAAATTGAGAATGAAAAGGATTCCTGCACATCTGTCCCTATGTACGTTATATTACAATGTTATTATCAATAAATACATTGATTGCCCGTTAATGTTCTTTTACTTTTCCATACCGATGGGCGTTTTCCTCATTTTATTTCCTCTATCACGAAATAGAACGGGGTTGCGGGATGATGAGATCATCCTATTGGGATGGGATTCAATAGATTGATAAAACGATAGAAAAAAGAATAAGGTGAATATACGGAAAGAGAGGGATTCGAACCCTCGGTAAACAAAAGCCTACATAGCAGTTCCAATGCTACGCCTTGAACCGCTCAGCCATCTTTCCTATGGGTTTGAATCCACATAATTATAATTACAAATTATAGCCTTTTTAGATTAATATATAGTTTTTATAAATTATTATTGTTCAGATACGATAACTTTCTTTTGCAAAAGTACTTATTCAATCCTCCATAAAGACAAATAAAATAAATCTTCGACAAGGATTAATAGTACAAATTGTATCATGAAGATTTATATCTACCCATAGATTATATGTTAATGTGGGTATGCACACACAATGATTATTTCATTCTCCATTATGAAATGGTTCTTTCAATTACTCGTTTGCTCGTTCGGATCACGAGCAAATGAGTATATTGAGTTATCAGAATATTTATAAACATTTATTGTTCATCAGTAACATCTCTTTCGAATATTCCCTCTCTATTAGGAATAATCAATTGGATTAGAATGTGGACATATTTCTTTACGATCAAAAGGAAATCAATTTATTATGCTATTGTGCGTTGGAAAATCATTTTGTTCATGGGATCATTTCCGTATGGGGAATGAAGGAAATTATAAAATATCTAATTGACTATGCCTAGATCTCAGAGAAATGACAATTTTATCGATAAGACCTTCACAATTGTAGCGGATATTTTATTGCAAATAATCCCAATGGATTCAGGGGAAAAAGAGGCATTTACCTATTACAGAGATGGTGTGATTTTTTATTTTTTTCTTTTTATGTTTTAGGGAATGGCAGGATATTAAGTCAAAGAAAACTTACGCTTAGTGAAGGTGAGTTTTAGAAATATAACAATTCTTTCTGTCGTGTATCCCCGATTGATGCAGCCTTAGATGCTTTGATCTTCTGAGATTCTAGTATCAAGCGAAAGGTTACACCTATGTATGTAATAGGTGTTAATGGCCAAACCTATCTGATAGGCACGCATAGGGGAGAAAGCACTACGTGTGGGAATCGACAACACAAACGCTTCGTTATCATACACATGACCCTTTTACAAAGGGATAGTGAAAATGGTTGGGACAACAAACATCCATCTCGTTTGTACTTCGGATACCGCTAGAACCATCGGAGATTGTTGAAGTAAACAATCCCCTTAAAATACAATGCGTTAAGGACAAAGAAATTGTTAGAGCTTCTGTTTGTAGTACTAAGCTAACATCCTTGGTATTCAGAAAAGAATCTTTGCAAGAAGGATGGCTAGAGATTAATCAGAAATACACTAGCTCCTATTAATTCATAATAGGGGGTAAGACTATTTTTCCAATTCAACGGATTACTTCCCTTATTCTGTAAAAAAAGGAGGAGCCGTATGAGGTGAAAATCTCATGTACGGTTTTGTAGCGGAGATCATTTCAATTGAATGAACGACCGTAACGGATGTCAGCTCAATCCGAAGGGGAATATGCGGAAGCTTTACAAAATTATTATGAAGCCATGCGACCGGAAATCGACCCTTATGATCGAAGTTATATACTATATAATATAGGTCTTATCCACACGAGTAATGGGGAACATACTAAGGCTTTGGAATATTATTTCCAGGCATTAGAACGAAACCCATCTTTACCACAAGCTCTGAATAATACGGCCTTGATCTGTCATTACGTGCGGCTATCTGTACTATAGAATGAATTCGTTTAGAACTACGGAGAAAGAAAAAAGAAAAGGCTTTCTACATATGCACCGTCCAAAGGAACGGGTTTTATCAGCTGTAGTAAAAAGAATATCCCTTATAGGAGCCCAAATATGAACGGATAAATAGAGCCTGGATATTCCATGGATAAAAAAATAATTAAATTGATGGGGAAAGCACCATAAAGATCAATTATTGAAAGTTCGGGCTGATACGATCAAATCTGCTCATTGACAAAAATAAGGAATCAACTTATGTAATAGAATTGATTTATTAGGCTATTGAGCAACGGTGTAGCATCGGATCCTAAAGAAAGATGTGAAGTACTACCAGTTGCAGACGGGAAGTACTATTCGAAATTTTTATACAGAACATAGATAGTTACCCTTTAAAAAGACTTATATCCGGATAATCTGAAGTAGATCTCTTTGTTTCTATACTTCATCTTTCTGGGGGTGGGAGAAAAGAGAAAACCTTATCATTTATCGATAGTGAAGTTTTAAACTCATGTCCCTTTCTGTTTTTTCAGTTAACCTTAACTTATTTACAATGAACTCCTATTTCGAAAGTTTGAGTAAAGGACTAAAGAATAGTTAATTGAGCCGTATGAGGTAGGAAACTCTCAAGTACGGTTCTAAGGGAAGAAAACTTTTACAAGTTGACCTATCCCGACCGAGGAGAACAGGCCATTCGACAAGGAGATCCTGAAATTGCGGAGGCTTGGTTTGATCAAGCTGCTGAGTATTGGAAACAAGCTATAGCGCTTGCTCCAAGCAATTATATCGAAGCACAAAATTGGTTAAAGATTACGGGACGTTTTGGAGAATAATAATCTCTCTATTACCATCGTATGGATTATAAAATATTTTATCCATCCAGGATAAATAAATGTCTCATACTATTCGATCAAATTAGTTCCTTTTATTGCGTTGTCATTTTATAAAAAATATATTGATAATATAACAAAGAATACCTTTTATGGATCGTTAATGAAAGGGATCTCTTGAATAGGGGTAAATCCCGTTCGTAGATATCAATTTATTAAGGATCCATTAATATTTATACATAACATGAATAATTTCAAAGTTATTGTGATTCCCCAAATATGATCTGGGACATATGGGCCCAGATATATGGGACATATAAATCTGGATATGAAAATGATGATATTACACCGAAAAATGCTTTTTCCCACCCAGTGGGAAAGGGGAAAGACGTTTGACGGTCCATTGAGCACCTATGGAATATGTCATAATAAGTTTGAACACCTGCCTCAGATCGACTTCCCGTATCATAGTCGCTCCAGTCCTGAACTAGGAAATAAAGAGAGGAACGAGTTGAAAACATATATCTAATCGTTCAATTAATTCCTGTTGGCGGGTTTTTTCTCATGTCTCGTCTGGAAATAGGAGAACTCAATGATCATTCGTTCACCGGAACCAGAAGTAAAGATCGTGGTGGAGAGGGATCCTATTAAAACATCTTTTGAAAAATGGGCTAAACCTGGTCATTTCTCAAAGACACTAGCTAAGGGACCTAATACTACCACTTGGATCTGGAACCTACATGCTGATGCTCACGATTTTGATAGCCATACCAATGATTTAGAAGAGATCTCTCGCAAAGTATTTAGCGCTCATTTTGGTCAACTAGCTATCATCTTTATTTGGCTAAGTGGGATGTACTTTCATGGCGCTCGTTTCTCCAATTATGAAGCATGGCTGGGTGATCCTACTCACATCAAACCCAGTGCTCAGGTAGTTTGGCCAATAGTAGGTCAAGAAATTTTGAATGGAGATGTAGGTGGAGGTTTTCGAGGAATACAAATAACCTCTGGGTTCTTCCAGATTTGGCGAGCATCCGGAATAACTAGTGAATTACAACTTTACTGCACCGCAATTGGTGCATTGATCTTTGCAGCGTTAATGCTTTTTGCTGGTTGGTTTCATTATCACAAAGCTGCTCCAAAATTAGCTTGGTTCCAAGATGTAGAATCCATGTTGAACCACCATTTAGCAGGGTTACTAGGAATCGGGTCTCTATCTTGGGCAGGACACCAAGTACACGTTTCTTTACCTATTAACCAACTCCTAGATGCTGGAGTGGACCCTAAAGAGATACCACTTCCTCATGAATTTATTTCAAATCGCGATCTTTTAGCTCAACTTTATCCCAGTTTTGCTGAGGGATTGACCCCATTTTTCACCCTGAATTGGTCGGAATATTCCGAATTTTTGACTTTTCGTGGGGGACTCAATCCGGTAACGGGGGGTCTGTGGCTGACCGATACTGCACATCACCATTTGGCTATTGCAATTCTTTTTATAATCGCTGGTCATATGTATAGGACTAATTGGGGTATTGGACATAACCTCAAGGAAATTTTGGAAGCTCATAAAGGTCCATTTACAGGGGAAGGTCATAGAGGTCTTTACGAGATCTTAACTACCTCATGGCATGCTCAATTAGCTCTTAACCTAGCTATGTTAGGATCTTTAACTATTGTCGTAGCTCACCATATGTATTCTATGCCCCCCTATCCATATCTAGCCATTGACTATGGTACCCAACTCTCTCTGTTCACGCACCACATGTGGATTGGTGGATTTCTAATAGTTGGCGCTGCTGCACATTCAGCTATTTTTATGGTAAGAGACTATGATCCGACTACTCAATACAACAATCTTTTAGATCGTGTTCTGAGACATCGTGATGCAATTGTATCACACCTCAACTGGGCATGTATATTCTTAGGCTTCCATAGTTTTGGTCTATATATTCATAATGATACTATGAGTGCTTTAGGACGTCCTCAAGATATGTTTTCAGATACTGCTATACAATTACAACCTATCTTTGCTCAATGGATACAAAACACTCATGCCTCAGCACCTAGTTTGACAGCTCCTGATGCAACAGCAAGCACCAGTTTAACCTGGGGAGGTGGTGATTTGGTAGCAGTAGGTGCCAAAGTGGCTTTGTTACCTATTCCATTAGGAACTGCAGATTTTTTAGTGCACCATATTCATGCATTTACTATCCATGTGACTGTATTAATACTACTTAAAGGTGTTTTATTTGCCCGTAGCTCTCGTTTAATACCTGATAAAGTGAATCTTGGTTTTCGTTTTCCTTGCGATGGGCCTGGTAGAGGAGGAACATGTCAAGTATCTGCCTGGGATCATGTCTTCCTAGGGTTATTTTGGATGTACAATGCAATTTCGGTAGTAATATTCCATTTCAGCTGGAAAATGCAGTCCGATGTTTGGGGTAGTATCAGTGATCAGGGAATGGTAACTCATATCACGGGAGGAAACTTTGCACAAAGTTCCGTTACAATTAACGGGTGGCTCCGTGACTTTCTATGGGCACAAGCCTCTCAAGTAATCCAATCTTACGGTTCTTCATTATCTGCATATGGTCTTTTCTTCTTAGGTGCTCATTTTGTTTGGGCCTTTAGTTTAATGTTCCTATTCAGTGGCCGTGGGTATTGGCAAGAACTGATTGAATCTATTGTTTGGGCCCATAACAAATTAAAGGTTGCTCCTGCTATCCAGCCCAGAGCCTTGAGTATTGTCCAAGGACGTGCTGTAGGAGTAGCTCATTACCTTCTGGGTGGAATAGCCACAACATGGGCGTTCTTCCTAGCAAGAATTATTGCAGTAGGATAATGGCTAGGAGGATTTGAACATTATGGCATCAAGATTTCCAAAGTTCAGCCAAGGCTTGGCCCAGGACCCAACTACTCGTCGTATTTGGTTTGGTATTGCTACTGCACATGACTTTGAGAGTCATGATGATATTACCGAAGAACGCCTTTATCAAAAGATTTTTTCTTCTCACTTTGGTCAGTTAGCCATAATCTTTTTGTGGACCTCTGGTAATTTGTTCCACGTGGCTTGGCAAGGCAATTTCGAAGCATGGGTCCACGACCCCTTACATGTAAGACCTATTGCTCATGCAATTTGGGATCCTCATTTTGGTCAACCGGCCGTAGAAGCCTTTACCCGAGGAGGCGCTCCCGGTCCGGTCAATATTGCTTATTCTGGTGTTTATCAGTGGTGGTATACAATTGGCTTACGCACTAATGAAGAGCTTTATACCGGAGCTCTTTTCTTGCTATTTCTTTCTGCTATCTTTTTAATAGCGGGTCGGTTGCATTTACAACCTCAATGGAAACCAAATGTTTCATGGTTTAAAAATGCCGAATCTCGTCTCAATCATCATTTGTCGGGGCTCTTCGGAGTCAGTTCTTTGGCTTGGACGGGACATTTAGTCCATGTCGCTATTCCTGAGTCAAGGGGGGAGCACATAAGATGGGATAATTTCTTGAATGTATTACCGTATCCCCAAGGGTTAGAACCACTTTTTACAGGTCAGTGGAATCTTTATGCTCAAAATCCTGATTCCAGTAATCATTTATTTGGCACTTCTCAAGGGTCGGGAACTGCTATTTTAACTCTTCTCGGAGGATTCCATCCACAAACTCAAAGTTTATGGCTAACTGATATTGCTCATCATCATTTAGCTATTGCATTTGTCTTTTTTATTGCTGGTCATATGTATAGAACTAACTTTGGGATCGGTCACAGTATAAAAGATATTTTAGAAGCACATATTCCTCCCGGAGGCCTATTAGGCCGCGGACATAAGGGTCTTTATAACACAATAAATAATTCTCTTCACTTTCAATTAGGTCTCGCTCTAGCTTCTTTGGGGGTTATCACTTCCTTGGTAGCTCAGCACATGTATTCTTTACCCGCTTATGCATTCATAGCACAAGACTTCACTACCCAAGCTGCATTGTATACTCATCATCAATACATTGCCGGATTCATTATGACAGGAGCGTTTGCTCATGGAGCTATATTCCTTATTAGAGATTATAATCCAGAACAGAATAAGGATAATGTATTGGCAAGAATGTTGGAACATAAGGAAGCTATAATATCTCATTTGAGTTGGGCTAGTTTATTTCTAGGTTTTCATACCTTGGGACTTTATGTTCATAACGATGTTATGCTTGCTTTTGGTACTCCAGAAAAACAAATATTGATCGAGCCTATATTTGCTCAGTGGATACAATCTGCTCATGGTAAGGCCTTATATGGTTTTGATGTACTCTTATCTTCAGCAAATGATCCAGCATTCAATGCTGGTAAAAGCATATGGTTACCCGGTTGGTTGAATGCTATTAACGATAATAAAAATTCACTGTTCTTGACAATTGGTCCTGGAGACTTTTTGGTTCATCATGCTATTGCTCTAGGTTTGCATACAACTACATTGATTTTAGTAAAAGGCGCTTTAGATGCGCGTGGTTCCAAGCTAATGCCTGATAAGAAAGATTTTGGTTATAGTTTTCCTTGCGATGGTCCGGGACGGGGTGGTACTTGCGATATTTCGGCCTGGGATTCTTTTTATTTGGCAGTTTTCTGGATGTTGAATACCATTGGATGGGTTACTTTCTATTGGCATTGGAAGCATATCACTTTATGGCAGGGGAATGTAGCTCAATTTAATGAGTCGTCCACTTATTTAATGGGATGGTTAAGAGATTATCTCTGGTTAAACTCTTCACAACTTATTAATGGATACAATCCTTTTGGTATGAACAGTTTATCTGTCTGGGCGTGGATGTTCTTATTAGGACATCTTGTTTGGGCTACTGGATTTATGTTTCTTATTTCCTGGCGTGGATATTGGCAAGAACTGATTGAAACTCTCGCATGGGCCCATGAACGCACACCTTTGGCTAATTTAGTTCGATGGAGAGACAAGCCGGTAGCTCTTTCCATTGTTCAAGCACGATTAGTTGGATTAGCTCATTTTTCCGTAGGTTATATATTCACCTATGCAGCTTTCTTAATCGCCTCTACATCGGGCAAATTTGGTTAATTCTTTTCGATTTGAGGAGATATAGATATTATCTAATCTATCTGCATAAAAAGAAGGAAAAATAAAAATCCACGTATTTTATCTATATTTTTATTCCTGGATATAAACTAACTTAATTAATTATGGCAAAAAAAAGTCTCATTCAAAGAGAGAAAAAGAAACAAAGATTGGAAAGGAAATATAATTCCCTTCGTCAATCTTTGAAAAAAGAGATGAGCGAAGTTTCATCATTGGATGAAAAATTGGAAATTTATAGAAAATTACAATCTTTACCACGTAATAGTGCACCTACACGACTTCGTCGACGTTGTTCGACGACTGGAAGTCCTAGAGCTAACTATAGAGACTTTGAGTTGTCCGGATATATAATTCGTGAGATGGCTCACGCATGTTTGTTGGCCGGAGTAACAAAATCGAGTTGGTAAGAGTAAAAAAAGGTTATTTAAGGTTATTGTGATGATAGAAAAGTCCCTCCCTATATAGGGAGGGAGGATAGTATGTCCAAGGGGTTGCCCAATGTACCCATTTTGGGTTATTATAAAATAGCAAAGGTAATATGAAGGGATAGGGCGGAGTAGAGCAGTTTGGTAGCTCGCAAGGCTCATAACCTTGAAGTCACGGGTTCAAATCCCGTCTCCGCACAAATAAGTTTTTGAGTTAAAAAGGATGACTCATTCCATTGAAAATGGTTGGTTAAACCAGGGAAAGATACGACCAAACCAATAAATATTATTGGGTATATTCCATCCTCCGGATGGCGGGTAGCGGGAATCGAACCCGCATCTTCTCCTTGGCAAGGAGAAATTTTACCATTCAACTATACCCACATTTGACTCGTTATTGGATATAATATATACCCCTCCCTTGAGGACTTTCATTTGGTTTCTTGGCATTTATCGGAAATGCTCTTGTGAACTATAATGCCCTTCGGGGAGGGGGGGGAGGGTTTCAATCCAAAAGATCTTAGATCATATCTAAGATATGAAAGAATTCAGAATACCTACTAAAAAGACTGATCCAATCCATAATGATATGCCCGAAAATAGCACATTTTTGCTACTTGACCAACCATTAGGAGAGGCAAGTGCGACAGGTACACCAATCACTAAAAGAAATGAAATTGCAATTAATGCAAATACAGACGATTGGAAAGCAATAGTCATGGTTGTGATCTTAAAAGCTTACAACAGATTATACCATCTGATCCCCATCCGGTCAAATTCTAATCAAATGCACTACGGATTTTATTTGATCATAAATTCATCGAGCTTAATAAAAATTTATTCCATTTTTATTAGAGTGTGAAAGAATAGGGGAATTCGTTTCTGATTTACCATCATGAGAGATCAATATATATATGATCTCAGCCCTATAGTCCTTCCTGTCGAGGTAAAAAAGGACAAATTGTCTTCGTCCGGGAGAGATGGCCGAGTGGTTGATGGCTCCGGTCTTGAAAACCGGTATAGTTAAAAAACTATCGAGGGTTCGAATCCCTTTCTCTCCTTTTGTTTGTTGAAGAAATTATAAGTTCAGCACCAAAAAAGGCTCGGCTTATATTATATAGCCGAGCAACAAGGATTCAGTTGAAAGAATAATATCGAAGGATACCGCTATCTCGACTCCCAACATGGGAAACAAATTTAAATTGGACAGATTATTATTTTATATAGTTTAATCTCTGTTTTAATTAAGAGGGGTCATGGAAAGAACAGGTTCCAAATCACGATCAATTCCTTTCTCAAATCCCGCTGCAGCTGCGCGAGCCCTTCCTGCATGCCACAAATGTCCTACGAAAAAGAAAAATCCTAGAACAAAATGAGAGGTGGATAACCAACTTCGGGGTGAGACATAATTCACCGCATTAATCTCGGTAGCTACACCACCCACAGAATTTAAAGAACCCAAAGGAGCATGAGTCATATATTCCGCTGAACGTCGTTCTTGCCAGGGTTGTATGTCCTTTTTCAATTTACTCAGGTCCAAACCATTAGGACCCCTTAGAGGTTCCAACCAGGGAGCACGAAGATCCCAAAAACGCATTGTTTCTCCTCCGAAGATAATTTCTCCAGTAGGAGAACGCATAAGATATTTACCTAAACCAGTAGGCCCTTGGGCAGACCCCACACTAGCTCCAAGACGTTGATCTCTAACTAGAAAAGTAAATGCTTGAGCTTGAGAGGCCTCTGGGCCGGTAGGCCCATAGAATTCACTGGGATAAGCTGTATTGTTAAACCAAACAAAACAACAAGCAATGAAACCAAAGATAGAGAGAGCCGCTAAACTATAGGACAAGTAAGCTTCTCCAGACCATACAAACGCGCGACGAGCCCATGCAAAAGGTTTTGTTAAGATGTGCCAGATACCACCGAAGATACAAATGGAACCTAACCATACATGTCCTCCAATTAGATCTTCTAGATTATCCACACTAACAATCCATCCCTCTCCTCCAAAAGGGGACTTGAGTAAATAACCAAATATAGTACCTGGATTAAGCGTAAGGTTCGTAATTTTTCTTACATCTCCACCACCGGGAGCCCAGGTATCATATATGCCACCAAAATAAAAAGCCTTGAACACTAGGAGAAAGGCACCAGCACCTAGCAAGATTAGGTGAATACCTAAAATTGTGGTCATTTTGTTCCTATCTTTCCATACATAACCAAAAAATGGAAAAGATTCTTCTAAAGTTTCGGGTCCGATTAGTGCGTGATAAATACCCCCGAAACCTAAAACTGCTGAAGAAATTAGGTGAAGTACCCCAGATACAAAATAGGGAAAAGTGTCCACAATTTCACCACCAGGACCGACTCCCCATCCTAGAGTAGCTAGATGGGGAAGTAAAATCAATCCTTGTTCATACATAGGCTTTTCCGGTACAAAATGAGCCACTTCAAATAGATTCATTGCTCCAGCCCAGAATACAATTAATCCGGCATGAGCTACGTGAGCCCCAAGTAATTTGCCCGACAAATTGATAAGTCGGGCATTACCAGCCCACCAAGCGAAACCAGTGGTTTCTTGGTCACGACCAGCTAAAGCTAGAGTTCCATTAAAGAGCGTTTCCACGGGGTAGAACCTCCTCAGGGAATATAAGGTTTTCATGAGGCTGATCTTGAGCCGCCATCCAAGCACGAATACCTTCGTTCAAGAGAATATTTTTTGTGTAGAAAGTCTCAAATTCAGGATCTTCTGCTGCACGAATCTCCTGGGAAACAAAGTCATAGGCACGTAAGTTTAGAGCTAGACCAACTACTCCAATGGCACTCATCCATAAACCGGTCACCGGCACAAATAACATAAAGAAATGTAACCAACGTTTATTGGAAAAAGCAACCCCAAAAATTTGGGACCAGAAACGGTTAGCAGTGACCATAGAATAAGTCTCTTCAGCTTGAGTTGGGTTAAAAGCACGGAACGTATTTGCACCATCACCGTCTTCAAATAATGTATTTTCCACGGTAGCACCGTGGATAGCACATAGAAGAGCAGCACCTAATACTCCGGCAACTCCCATCATATGAAATGGATTCAAGGTCCAATTATGAAAACCTTGAAAAAAGAGGATAAATCGGAAAATAGCTGCTACACCAAAACTAGGTGCAAAAAACCAACCAGACTGGCCTAATGGATAGATTAAGAATACAGAAACAAAAACAGCAATCGGAGCAGAGAACGCAATTGCATTATAAGGTCGCAATTGTACAGATCGAGCAAGTTCAAATTGGCGTAACATGAACCCTATTAGACCAAAAGCACCATGAAGAGCAACGAAAGTCCATAGACCACCTAATTGACACCAACGAGTAAAATCTCCTTGTGCTTCAGGACCCCATAATAGCAACAAAGAATGTGCTAAACTATTAGCAGGCGTAGAAACTGCAGCAGTTAAAAAATTACAACCTTCCAAATAAGAACTGGCCAATCCATGAGTATACCATGAAGTCACAAAGGTTGTACCCGTGAACCATCCACCTAGGGCAAAATAAGCACAAGGAAAAAGCAATAGACCGGACCAACCCACAAAAACAAAACGGTCTCTGCGTAACCAGTCATCCATAGTATCAAATAAAGTTTGTTCCTCTTGGGAAGACTTTCCAAGGGCTATAGTCATAGTGATCCTCCTATTTAAACTATTCCGACCTTTTCCGAGCACCCTATCTGATAGAATCAAAATATAGACGCTGGTTTGTCTATGGACAATTTTTTATCAATTGTCCCAAAATTGGGTTCCGAAGATGTTAGCACAGATATTATCTGCTAAACCAATTCAATATAGGTAAATGCATGATGTTGTTTCTATTCAATTTATTTCTAACCCTCAACCTTCTGAAGGGAATTAAATATAAACATAACAAATATCGGAAAGCTAAGTTCTTTCCGTTCGTTCCGCCCTGCTCTTCACCAGATACTAATTACGACATCTATTCTATTCAATATTATTCTGTCTTAAACATCCCTCCAAGATAAACAAAATAAATAGTAGCTTTTCTATATATTTCATCAATCTCTATGCTTTATTATTACTTACTACATTATTCCTACGAATAAATAAGAACAATAAGAAGGAGATATTTTTCTAGTTCTAGCTTATCTAGAGTTAGAGGAAAAAACTCTATTTGTTCTTTTCCTTCTATTCAGAATAAAAAAGGAATAATCATGATTGATTAGATATTCATTCAATTTGATTCTATAGATATAGATAAGAATAAAATTATGAGTTCAAGATAAAAGGAAATTTATTTCGTCCATTAATTCAAACTTCCATCTCCATTTTTTTTTCCGGAAAGAAGGGATCATCACTATTTATTCGACAGAACATCCAATCAACAAACAAATAATTGAAAAGTTCACAAAATATCCCTCAATTTTCAATATCAGAATAGCTCAGTATATTCATAAATCAATGGGTCAGGTTCACTTACTTCTCCTTCTTATTTATCTCTTTTAAGACCGAAAGATTTAAGATACAAAAAGTGAAATTTCATAATTTCAATTATAATGAATGCTTCAAAATTACGAAAATGAAAGAGATTATGCCTAATCTTGTACTATTTCTCTTGCTAGAATAGCAAAATGAATAAAAAAAAACTATATCATAGCAGTTATTAGATTAGATAGTACTCTAGTTGTCCTCAATCATATTAGGTGCTCTATTCTGTTATAACATAATGTTTAACACATTATTTTTATCACAGGTTTTTTGCCTTAATCAAATAGGTCATCCTGAACACCGGGTTTTGTAGGAATCATTACAGGAGCCCTTTATCGGGTTTGAACCGATGACTTACGCCTTACCATGGCGTTACTCTACCACTGAGTTAAAAGGGCTTTTGATCATTTCATGATGAATGGATGAGTCTACTACATATCCGGTATATATGAATAATATAACCACATAGAAGAAATGTGAAGTATTATTTGGATCTAGCTTATTATTCGAGGAACGGATCCTGTTCCGATCATGTTAATAGTATTATTGACCTATTAAGGAGATTTAACTCTTTCAATTTGGTTATAGAAAGGTGAGATCTGTACCCTAGAATTGGAAGGTATATACCTTCCATTGTTTGTCGACCTATTATTAATAATTAGTCTTAATTAGACTAGATTAGTGAACCCACTTGGCTGTTGAGATGACTCTCTTATTCGTCTATCTGTCTATCACTCAGATCCACGCATAGGATTGTTTCGATCTATCGGCATCTCCAATATTTCGAACATAACTGGTTGTTAGAAGTTGTGCCCTATTCCGATCTGTCCTATGTCAGCAAATATTAGCTAGGACTCTTTTTCTCGGTTTCTTATCTTATCCAATAGGGACCCTATCTAATAGTAATAGATAGTATTTGCAGTGAAGAATTTTGATCTGGAAACACACGCATTGTATCATAAGTGTTGGTACAGAGGACCAAATATCGCTACAGATTTTGCTAGCGAATCTCCCGTAACTTTGAAAAAATTAAATTAGCACTCGTTTCAAACGAAAGGGATATTGGTTCTCTTCCAGAACCAATATAAATTCCGGAATACATTGAGTTAGAGGGGGAGAGATCTCATTACTAAGAAAGAGGCATTTCTTAAATATTTTCCATCGTTGTTCCATCTTTTGGTTCAACATAATTATATATATCCGTAGCAATGCCCAAAGATTCTTGGGGCTTCAACTGAAGTTTTTCTTTTTTATCAGCATTTAAAAAGCAAATCATCTTCTGATGATTTCTTAATCAATAGAGAAGTTTACAAACAATGCAAGAATAAGAATATGAGATCACTAACAACTATTCATATTCTTGACAATTTTATAGAGATTTGAATATTATGACAATAAGTGGGCCCCTATCGTCTAGTGGCCCAGGACATCTCTCTTTCAAGGAGGCAACGGGGATTCGATTTCCCCTAGGGGTACTATGCTAGGAAAGTCATTAGGATACTTATTAGATATCCTAATGACTTTGTTCCTGGGTCGATGCCCGAGTGGCTAATGGGGACGGACTGTAAATCCGTTGGCAATATGCCTACGCTGGTTCAAATCCAGCTCGGCCCAATACCGATACGATATCAATCGATGATATCGATGAAAAGATAATTTATCTTTGAATCCCCGATATAGAAAAATAAAAAAATCGGAACGAACAGAATCTTTCATAAGATTTGATTTTAAAGGGAAAGGGTCAAATCATCGACCCAGCACTAGTAAAATCTCTACTACTGATTAGTAGGTCAACTGTACCTAGTGGGATTGTAGTTCAATTGGTTAGAGTACCGCCCTGTCAAGACGGAAGTTGCGGGTTCGAGCCCCGTCAGTCCCGGTCCAATAAATTGATGGATTCTTCGCTCGATCCCCACCCCGGAGAAGAGCACTATTTTCCTCTTTTTAGTTCTCGGTGAGAACTACATTATAAGGCGAATCAGGGGGATTTACGCAGGGGGATCTTTCTATCCATCCCCTTCATTTTTAGGACAAATGGTAGATATTACCAATTATCACCAATCATTTACTGATGTACCAAAAATTGCATAGGATCAAATTTGATCCAATAGAATCAATTTCGTACTAGACCCTTCCCGATCCTCTTTTCATAATTTTAATAAAAAGACTATTTGTGTGGTCATCGGGACATATCTATCTGTATAGATAAGTCTTATTCGTCTATTGTACGATGTACATGATACAATCCACAGCAACAACATAACTGGGATTTTGTCCCCCTTTTTTATAGATCCAGTTACCCCGAACCCTTTTGAGATTGATCCTGTAGAATCAGGTGCAAGCCTGGGGTGGGGATCTCTCTTACACGAATCAAGAGAATGGAATGAATTCTCTTTTTCTCAATCAGTAGAATCAATTAGCGAGATTCTATCCCTATTGGGACGTACTACCAGGGGATTCCTTCTAATGAAGATTTTGACCTATTAGTTGGTCTGATCAAAATAAGAATTAAACTAGTACATATAATTAAAGATAGCAATCTTTATCATACTTCTATGCCCCTCGCACAATTCGGATCGTAATCAACCTCGCGATATTTGATCGAGACGAAGATTTTATGAAACAACCGTATATTTGCACGTCCAACGCTTGGCAATAAAATTTCATTGTGAAAGTAAAACATTGGAACTATATGAGTAGCACGGTGGGATTGATTAGGGATCGACGAAATCCAGTATGAATAAGAGATAATAAATAGTTATACTATTTCGTTTCTATTGAAGAATTAATAGGAATCCGTTAGATTCTGTTACATCAGATTGATCCTATTGATGTAATCTAATACTCTAGGAATTCAATCTAAAAAAAGGAGATTAATCTCTACTCTATGAGATCAAATCTCGAGTTATTGTAAAATAAAACGAAGGGAAAATCAATCATGGAAGTAAATATCCTCGCATTTATTGCTGTTGCATTGTTCATTTCAGTTCCTACTGCTTTTTTACTCATCATTTACGTAAAAACGGTGAGTCAAACCAATTGATTTGTATTATCAATACAGTGATTACTGATGATCTAAATGATTCTAGATCATTATTAAAATAAAAAGAGCAATAGGGGTCGCATTAAGGGTAGAGATTGATTTGGAAAAGAAGTAGTACCAAGGAAACGAAAAACCTTCCTTTCCTTTCAATTTTTACTTTTGTACTACTTCTTCTACACAAATCTTAGATAAGTAAATCTGGGCATAATTACTTCATAAGGACATTAATATAAGATCAGGACCTGGTAAAAAAGCGAGGCTAATTCCAATCTCTTATATTTGTAAAAAGGGAACTTTATGTAGACAGAACATAGGTTTGTTCTGAACATAACTTTACTTGCGAAAGGATTGTTAAAATTTGAAATCTTTTTCTAACACGGTAAAAACATCATTTTAATAGTACATAGTGAATTCAGAATTGGAAATCCTGTAAAAAGAATAATTTTTATGGAAAAGGGATGTATGGTTGAGACAGAGTAGCACAATATGTTCCATATGTATTCATATTATTAAATAAGATCATTATGAAACGAAATTATCATCTCAAAATTATTAATTTTGAACAAAACAATTAAATTAGAAATCCCAGGACTATTAATTCTATTAAAGTCCACTTCTACCCCATACTACGAGTGAAAGAGAAAACGTAAAAACTACCATTAGAGCAGCCCAAGCGATAACGACTATATCCATACGAATTCCTATATTTAATTAAATTAATTAGTAATTAATTATGATAATGGAACTAATCAGGATAGTGCAAAGTAGAAATCCTTGACCTTCCTATTCCAGAAAGACTGTTACAATTTGTCTCTTGGAATTAGTTACTCCTATCGCTGCATTCACGATAAAATCGAATCTTAGCGGCTATATTGATAATATGCCTAAATCAACACAAGTTGACTCCAAAAGTAATGGAGTACAAATGCACACTTTTGCATTTCTTTCATTTTATTTACCCTAACAAGGCGACACCCGGATTTGAACTGGGGATGGGGGATTTGCAGTCCCCTGCCTTACCACTTGGCTATGTCGCCATCCCCTAGTCTAGATCTGGATCTGGGGAAAGGGGATTTCCAGTCCCCTGCTTATCGGTTATGTCGTATAGGGGATTTCGAGTCCCCTATTTTATCATTCGGTTATGTCTAATAGAGGATTGAAAGTCCCCTTTACAACAGGTCTAATAGGAGATTGATTTCAAATCCCTTTTCGGACCTGGAAGAAGTGAAAATTCAAAATTTAATGATGTATAACTGTCAGCTGATTTACAACTTACAACTTTTTAAGTTGCCAAACATAATGCGAAGAAAAATCCAATCTTTCATTTCATGTTTCATTTTTAAATTATAGCATAGTGAATGCACATTTGTCAACCATTAAAATGTGATTTTTCCCCTTCATTCAGTATTATCATTACATATGATAATGTATCATTACAAATGATGAAATTAGACGATTTGGCACCGCCCTTTTTTAACCTTTAAGAAGGGTTTGATCCCCGTTTATGCGGAAGAAAATAAAAAACTATTCTTTTTCTTATCTTTCTACAATTAATAATATCTTGGGTAGAATTTGACGGGATATTTTGAACAAATTATACATGACAATTTTTGTCGGATTTATTCGTATATTTATAAATAAGGAATAAATAACGAAATATACTTTTTTTATAGGAAACATCCAATGCGATTAGATGAAAATAAGGGAATATTTACAATCCCCGAATTTGGTAAAATACAATTTGAAGGATTTTGTCGTTTCCTCGATCAAGGCTTAATAGAGGAACTAAATAAATTTTCGAAAATTGAGAGCCCAAATAAAGAAATAGAATTTAGGCTTTTGGGTAATGAATATAAATTAGTAGAACCTTTCATTAAAGAGAGAGATGCTGTATACCTGTCTCTTACATATCACTGTAAGTTATATGTACCAGCAATATTGATTCAGAGAACTCGTAGAAAGCTACAGAAACAAATTGTATTTCTGGGAAATATTCCTTTGATGAATTCTAAAGGAAGTTTTGTAGTAAATGGAAATTACAGAGTCGTGGTCAATCAAATATTAAGAAGTCCTGGTATTTATTATACTTGCGAACGAAAACCGTCAGGAAACATTATTTATATCGGCACTATAATTTCAGATTGGGGAGGAAGATCAAAATTAGAGATCAATATAAGAAAACAAGAGATATGGGTTCGTGTAAGCAGAGATAAAAAAATATCTGCTCTACTTCTATTGTTGGCTATGGGCCTAAATTTAAAAGAGATTCTGGACGATACTCGATATAGGAATCTCAAAGCATTTATCCTTTCCGAAAATGGAAGGAAGGAGTACGAAAAATGTTTCGAGTGGAGCAATTTCGGGAAGGAAGATGCCATTTTGGAACTTTATAAGGAACTCTATATAAGTGACGATGACCCTCGAAAATACAATTTGGAATTTTCCGCTTCTCTATGTGAAGAATTACAAATAAACTTTTTCCGAACTAAATGTGTATTAGGAAAGATTGGTCGACGAAATCCAAACAAAAAACTGAATCTTGATATACCCGAGAACGAAATTTTTTCATTACCACACGATTTATTGGCTGCTGTAGACTACCCTATCAGAGTGCAATTTGGAACAGGTACACTCGATGATATCGATCACCTTCAAAATCGATATATTCGTTCTGTAGCGGATTTATTACAAGAGCAATTAGGACTAGCTCTACATCGCTTGAAAAAAGAAGTTTCAAGAACTATAAAATTAAAATATAAATCAAAAAAAAATAAAAGTTTATTAACTCCTAAGAAATTGGCAACTTTAATAACATTAACAGACACTTTTCAAGATTTTTTTGGTTTACATCCCTTATCGCAATTTTTGGATCAAACTAATCCATTGGCAGAAATAGTTCATAGCCGAAAAGTGAGCTCTTTGGGCCCTGGAGGATTGACAAGTCGAACTGCGACTTTTCGTACACGGGATATTCATCCTAGTCATTATGGACGTATTTGTCCGATTACGACGTCTGAAGGAATAAATGTTGGACTTATTGGATCGTTATCTATTTATGCAATGCTTGGTCATTACGGCTCTTTACAAAGTCCATTCTATAGGATATCTGAGAGATCGAAGGAAGAAGAGATAATTTATCTATTACCAGGAGAAGATGAATACTATCGGATAGCTACAGGAAATTCTCTAGCATTAAATCAAGGGGTTCCAGAGGAACAATTTACTCCAGCTCGATTTCGACAAGAATTTCGAGTTTTTGCATGGGACCAAATCCATTTCAGAAGTATTTTTCCTTTCCAATATTTTTCCGTTGGAGTTTGCCTTATTCCTTTTCTCGAACATAATGATGCAAATCGTGCTTTAATGGGTTCTAATATGCAACGTCAAGCAGTTCCACTTGTTCAACCTGAGAAGTGCATTGTCGGAACAGGATTGGAGAGTCAAGTAGCTCTAGATTCGGGAAGTGTAGCTATAGCCAAGCAAGGAGGAAGAATCAAATATGTTGATTCTAGAAATATAACTATAACTTCATCCGTTTTTCGAGATACTCTAACAACAGAATTGATTTTATATCGACGTTCTAATAGTAATACTTGTATGCATCAAAAACCCCGAGTTCGTCAAGGGGAATATGTAAAGAGGGGACAAATTATAGCAGACAGTGCGGCTACAGTAGGGGGAGAACTTTCTTTGGGAAAAAACGTCTTAGTGGCTTATATGCCATGGGAAGGATACAATTTTGAAGACGCAATACTTATTAGTGAACGTCTGGTATATGAAGATATTTTTACTTCTTTCCATATTGTAAGACTCGAAATTGGAGTTTATTTTACGACCGATGGCCCTGAGGTAGTCACTAGAGAAATACCTCATTTAAATGCTCACTTACTCCGTCATTTGGACGAAAACGGTCTTGTAATGCTAGGATCTTGGGTAGAAACAGGTGATGTTTTAGTGGGCAAATTAATCCTTGAAGCAGAAGACGACTCAATATTAAATACTCCAGAAGGAAGATTATTACAAGCTATATTTGATGTTACACCACCCACTGGAAAAGAAAAATGTTTTAGAGTCCCTAAAGGTGTAGGAGGCCGAGTTATCGATGTGATATGTATCGAGGAACAAGAAGATTTTGGCGATATTATTGAAAAAGTTCATGTATATATTTCACAAAAACGTAAAATACAAGTGGGTGATAAAGTAGCTGGAAGGCATGGTAATAAAGGTATTATTTCAAGAGTTTTGCCAAGACAAGATATGCCTTATTTACAGAATGGAACACCCGTGGATATGGTATTAAATCCATTAGGGGTACCTTCACGAATGAATGTAGGACAGATCTTTGAATGTTTGCTCGGTTTAGCAGGAAAACTAATGAACAAACATTATAGAATAGTACCTTTTGACGAAAGATACGAACGAGAAGCTTCTAGAAAACTAGTTTTTTCTGAGCTTTATAAAGCTAGCGAGCAAACAGCTAATCCATGGCTATTTGAACCTGATCATCCTGGAAAACATAGATTAATTGATGGAAGAACAGGAGATATATTTGAACAACCTGTTACAATAGGAATAGCGTATATGTCAAAATTGTGTCATCAAGTTGCTGACAAAATTCATGCACGTTCTAGTGGGCCTTATACAATGGTTACACAACAACCTCTGAAAGGAAAATCCAACCAAGGAGGACAACGATTAGGAGAAATGGAAGTTTGGGCTCTAGAAGGGTTTGGTGTTGCTTATATTTTACACGAGATGCTTACTTTCAAATCTGACCATATAGACGCTCGTGAAAAAGTATTTGGTGCTATTCTCGATGGAGAGCCAATGCCTAAACCTAGCACTCCTACAGAATCTTTCCGATTGCTCAGTCGAGAACTACGATCTTTAGCTCTAGAATTGAATCATACTATTCTATCTGAGAAAGACTTTCAGATAGATAGGAAGGAAGTTTGATCAATAATCAATCAAAATTGATATTTTATGAGGGAACAGGATAAACATCAACAACTTAGAATTGGATTAGTTTCTCCCGAGCAGATTCTTTCTTGGTCTGAAAGAATTTTACCTAATGGAGAAAGAGTGGGAGAAGTGACTACAGACCTTACTTTAGATTATGAAACTTATGAACCAGAAAGCGATGGATTATTTTGTCAAAAAATATTTGGACCTAAGAAAAGGGGAGTTTGTGCTTGTGTAAAATCTCGAGTGATCGAGAATGAGGAGGAAGACCACGAATCCAATTTTTGTTCCCAATGTGGAGTTGAACTTGTTGTTGATTCTCGAATTCGAAGATATCGAATGGGATACATTAAACTGGCATGTCCAGTTGTTCATATTTGGTATTTCAAACGGCGTCCCAGTTATATCGCGGATCTATTAGATAAAACTCGTAAAGAATTAGAAGACCTAGTATACTGCGATGTGTGACTTGATCACAAGCTCCGATTATACAGTTTCGTAGGAACTGTCATCCTATTCAATCTAATTGGGATGCCCTTAGCTCTGACACGTCCCTCGGGAAAAGTGAAGCTCAGAATTAGAAGCATCTTGAAAAGATGTTGATAAAGAGGAATGAATCTAAGGTTGATATTGTATCAAATTGATAATTGGACTTCGTGAAAACACTTCTTTTCTTATAAGAATGAAAAATTATAAGAATGAAAAATTCATTCTGTTTCAGATTTTATTTATTCCAGACCAAAAAGAAGATATGGTTATAGGAGTCTATTCATCGCACATATACTTCAAATAGGATTGTAACCATCGAAGTAAAGCAGGGACCTATAGGATCAAAAATAACGAGATACAGACAAGTAAATCCCTTATGAGTTTCAAATGAATTGAAGGTCTTTCACAAAGAAATGTATCGTTCAAAAGGGAGGAGACTGCTCAATAATTCCATATTTAATGTCGTAATACGAATCGTAAACGAATACTCATTCACTTGGAATTTGAGCAAAGAGTAACTATTTACTTCTACATTTTTTTGCATTAATTAATACATAATAACTTTCCGTTTCGGTACAGTTACTTGAGCCGGATGAGAGGAAACTTTCATGTCCGATTCTGAGGGGGGGAAATCCTAGAATAACCTATCCAAATGTTTGTATTACTAGATCCATAGCTAACAAGCCAACTTCATTGCGATTTCAGGGTTCATTTAAATATGAGGATCAATACTGGCCAGAGATTATTGCTTATTATCTCTCTTGGGACTTTGGGCTATTTCAAGAGAGAGAAATAGCCACTGGGGGAAAAGCTATCAGAGACCAACTAGCTGGTCTGGATCTGAAAATTATTCTAGATCGTTCATATATGGAATGGAAGAGATTGGACGAGATAATATCTATATTATTTACGGGGACTACTAAAGAGGATGTAGTTTTTGATGAGGAATTAAAAAAGATGTATGATAAATTGAATGAGCAAGAACTTCAAAAAATTAGAAGAAGAAAGGATCTTTTGGTTAGACGCATGAAATTAGCTAAATATTTTCTTCAAGCAAATATAGAACCACAATGGATGGTTCTATCCCTATTACCAGTTCTTCCCCCCGACCTGAGGCCAATGGTTCAAATAGATGAAATTGGACTTATTAGTTCGGATCTCAATGAACTTTATCAAACAGTTATTCGTCGAAATAATCTTCTTATCGAGTTCATAGAAGATAGAAATGATGTATTTGCAATCCCAGATTTATTGACTGATCAAAAGAGATTAGTCCAAGAAGCCGTAGATGCACTTCTTGATAACAGCATCGGTGGACAACCAATGAAAGACAGTCATGATCGGCCTTATAAATCGTTTTCAGATTTCATACAAGGCAAAGAAGGAAGATTTCGTGAAAATTTACTTGGAAAACGAGTCGATTATTCAGGTCGTTCTGTTATTGTGGTAGGTCCCCTTCTCTCATTGTATCAATGTGGATTACCCCGAGAAATCGCAATAGAACTTTTTCAAGCATTTTTACTTCGTGATATAGTTGAACGACAGATTGCTCCCACTCTAAGAGCTGCTAAAAGTCTAATTCAAGATAGGAGACCCATTATATGGAACGTACTTAAACAAATTATGCAAAGACATCCCATTTTGTTAAATAGAGCGCCTACCTTACACAGATTAGGAATACAAGCATTTATACCTATTTTAATAGAAGAACGTGCCATTCGTTTACATCCATTGGTTTGTACAGGGTTTAATGCGGACTTTGATGGAGATCAGATGGCTGTCCACGTACCTCTATCTACGGAAGCTCAAGTAGAAGCTCGTTTACTTATGTTTTCTCATCTCAATCTTATCTCTCCAACTATAGGAGATCCTATTTGCGTACCGACTCAAGATATGCTTCTCGGACTTTATAGATCAACCCTTCAAAAAAACCAAGGTATTTATGAAAATAGGTACCACCCAGATAACTCAAAAAATAAAATTGTTTCACCTTCGTTTTCTAGCTACGATGATGCGCTCAGAGCTTATGAACAAAAACGAATTGATTTAGACAGTCCTTTATGGCTCCGGTGGGGCAGAGATATAGATATCCCTATTATTAATTCAGTAAACCGAGAAGTCCCTATCGAAGTTCAATATGAATCTTTCGGTACCTTCTACGAAATCCATGAACATTTTCGAATAAAAAAAGGTAGAATGGGAGAAATACGTAATAAATACATTCGAACAACCGTTGGTCGTACTCGTTTTAATCGAGAAATAGAAGAAGCTATAAAAGGCTTGTGGGCTTATGATATCCGACAAAAAATGTCACTATTAAGAATCTAATGTTATTAGTCTTGTAATCCTTTCATTCATGCAGAGATAGAGATCAAGGGAGCCTTTCGGCTTGAACCCATTGCTGAATCCTACTCCCAAAAATGGGGAGATTTTTTCTTATGGCAGAACGTCATTTTTTCGAAGTGCCCTTTCCCTTTGAAGTACCCTTTTATAATAAAGTGATGGATAAAACTGCTATGAAGCAACTTATTAGCAGATTCGTAAATCATTTTGGAATGACATATACATCACATATATTAGATCAACTGAAGACTTCAGGTTTCCAGCAAGCTACTGATGCAGCTATTTCATTAGGAATTGATGATCTTTTAACAACACCATCTAAAGCATGGCTTATCCAAGATGCGCAGCAACAAGATTTTGCTTCGGAAAAACATCATGATTATGGGAATGTACATGCAGTGGAAAAATTACGTCAATTAATCGAGATATGGCATTCTACCAGTGAATATTTGAGACGAGAAATGAATCCGAATTTTAAGATGACTGATCCTTTTAATCCAGTACATATGATGTCCTTTTCGGGAGCTAGAGGAAGTACATCTCAGGTTCACCAATTAGTAGGTATGAGAGGATTAATGTCAGATCCTCAAGGAAAAATTGTTGATCTACCCATTCAAGGGAATTTACGGGAAGGACTCTCTTTAACGGAATATATTATTTCCTGTTATGGTGCTCGTAAAGGAGTTGTGGATACTTCTATACGAACAGCAGATGCTGGATACCTCACACGTAGACTTGTTGAAGTAGTACAACATATTGTTGTCCGTAAAACGGATTGTGGCACTATCCAAGGTCTTTTTGTAAGTCTCATTCAAAGTCGAGAAAGAATCAAAAATAAAATTGTTCTACAAACACTAATTGGTCGTGTGTTAGCAGACGATGTCTATATAAACAAGAGATGCATTGCCACGCGCAATCAAGATATTGGGATTAAACTTGCTGATCAATTACGAAACCTCCAAACACAAACAATATATATACGAACTCCTTTTACTTGCAAAAGTATATCTTGGATTTGTCAATTATGTTATGGTCGGAGTACTACTCATACTAACTTAATCGAATTAGGAGAAGCAGTCGGCATTATTGCAGGACAATCAATTGGAGAACCAGGAACTCAACTAACATTAAGGACTTTTCATACTGGTGGGGTATTTACAGGTGATATTGCAGAACATATACGAGCTCCTCTCACCGGAAAAATTGAATTCAATGAAAATGTGGTTTATCCTACACGTACACGTCATGGGCATCCTGCTTATATATGTCATAATAGTTTATGCGTTACTATTGATAATCAACATAAAGTGCATAATTTAACTATTCCACCAGAAAGTTTGCTCTTCATTCAGAATCATCAACTTGTGGAATCGGAACAAGTTATTGCCGAGGTTCGTTCTAAAACATCTCCCTTCAAAGAAAAAGTTGATAAACATATATATTCTGACCTACCAGGAGAAATGCACCGAGGTATCTCTATGTATAATTTTATGTCAAAGACAACTCATTTATGGGTATTATCGGGAGGTATATATGAATCCGTTGCAGTACCTCTTTATTCATTTTATAAAGATCAAGATCAAGTGGATATTCCACCACTTTTTCTTGACAAACATCAATCACTTTCAAATTATTCAGTAGATCCAGTGAACCACGAATCAGTTGACTCAAACTTTTTCGAAAAAGAAAGAAAAAAACAAATCTTAAGTTATTCCAAAATTGATCAGACCACATCCAACGAACATCAGGACTCTATCTATTCCACCAATCTTCCCAATATGACGATAAAACTTCCCAATATGACGATAAAAAAAGTGAAGATAAAAAAGAAAACAAATCAATTAATCGTACCATTATGGTGTGATAAAGAATGGGGAAATCGAATAATCCCTTGTCCTGATTTGATTCTTAGAATACCCAGAAAAGGTATTCTACAGAGAAATCACATTTTTGCTCTTTTGAATTACCCTCGAATTGACAGTTCAAGAATTCCAAAATATGGGAAGATCATCAGGGGTGATTCAATTGATTCTTTTAAAAATTCATTAGCCAGAGGATTCAGACCAAAAATAAAAGAGGCTTATGCTTCTCTTATTTCAGTAAGAACAAATAAGATCATTATCAATATGATTCAAATTAGCTTGATGAAATGTCCCTTTTTGAATATGACAAAAAAGGAAAATACAGCAAGTTCTAAATTTATGTTTCATAACAAATTAGACCACACTAATCCTTTTTCTTCCAATGATAAAAGTAAATTACTTAGTAAAGGAAATATTCGTTCATTATCTAATAAGAATAAAAAAGGTGATTTTATGGTTCTTTCCCCTTCTGATTTTTTGAAAATTTTTGTATTTAATGATTCAAAATTCAATACAGTAAAAAAATTAATTAGGAACGATCCAATTAGACAAATCATTGAATTGTCAGGTCTATTGGGTCATTTACATAGTATTTATAATCGTTTACCATACTACCATTTCATAACTTATAATAAAGTCTTACTAAATAAACGTTCAATTTATGATAATTACTCGAATACTTTCCAAGTACCTAAATGCTATTTTATAGATGAAAAGACGGAAATTTATAAATTCGATTCCTGCAGGAATATTATTCCCAATTTATTAAATTTTAATTTGTACTCCCCCTTATCCAATTTTGGTGAGAAAACATTTCTAGTAGTTAGCCCTGGGCAATTTATTTGTGAAAGTGTATTGATATCCGAAGATAAACCACTCCACACATCTGGTCAAATTATAGCCGTTCATGAGGAATCTTTAGTCATTAGATTCGCTAAACCCTATTTGGGTACTCGAGGAGCAACTCTTCATGGTTATTATGGTAAAATTATTTACCAAGGAGATACATTGATAACTCTGTCATACGAAAAATTAAAATCCGATGATATAATTCAAGGTCTTCCTAAAGTTGAACAATTGTCAGAAGCCCGTTTGACTACTTCAATATCGAAAAATCGCAAAGAAAAATTTCAAAAATTGAACAGACACCTGGCAAAATATCTTGGATACTTTTGGGGTTCATTCATCAGTGTTAGGATAACTATGGAGCATAGTCAGATTCAGTTAGTCAATCAAATTCAAAGGGTTTACCGATCCCAGGGGGTACAAATTTCTGATAAACATATAGAAATTATTGTACGCCAAATGACATCAAAAGTTTTAATTGTAGATGTGGAAAATTCGGAAAATATAAATTTGGAAAATGGACTGGGTAATGTTTTTTTACCCGGGGAACTCGTTGGATTATCACGAGCACAAAGAATGGATCGTGCTCTAGAAAAGGCAATCAACTATCGAACCATTTTATTGGGAATGACAAATGCATCTCTGAATACTCAAAGTTTTCTATCAGAAGCAAGTTTCCAGGAAACTGCTCGAGTCCTATCGAAATCTGCTCTTCGAGGTCGTATTGATTGGTTGAAAGGCTTGAAGGAAAATGTCATTCTTGGGGGGATGATACCTGTCGGTACTGGATTCAATCGTTTGGTAAAACGGAATAAAATGGATTCGAGAATGGGGAATAAAAATCTATTTAGCAACAAAGTGAAAGATATTTTATCTAATCATCAATATAAAGAATTTCCCGTTAAGCAAAAAAAAAAAGTTATAAAAAAATTAGTAAAAAAAAAAAAATTGAAACGACCAGTAAAAAAAAATTAATATTTATAAATCAAAGAATTTATTGTTAGATTTATAATGATATAAAATAAAATGGATATCTCGTACCCCGTACGATACAGGCAAGCAATCTTTTAAATTGAATCCATTCCATCGGAATGTAGATATTACAGTTCCTAGTAAAAAAATGACGAAAAACAAAATGACGAAAAGAAATTGGAACATCAATTTGAAAGAGATGATAGGAGTAGGAGTTCATTTAGGTCATCAGACTAGAAAATGGAATCCTAAAATGGCACCTTACATTTTTAAAGATCGTAAAAATATTCATATTATAAATCTTATTCAAACTGCTCGTTTTTTATCAGAAGCCTGTGATTTTGTTTTTGATGGAGCAAGGAGAGGAAAACAATTTATGATAGTTGGTACAAAACATCAAGCAGCTTATGCTACTAAATTAGCTGCTTTAGCAGCTCGATGTCATTATGTCAATAAAGAATGGCTAGGGGGTATGTTAACTAATTGGTTAACTACAGAAGCAAGACTTCAAAAGTTTAAAAATTTGATAAAATTAAATACGGAAGGATTCAATCAATTTACGAAGAAAGAAGCAGCAATACTAAAGAGAGAATTGAAGAAATTGCAGGAAGATCTAGGTGGTATTAGATACATGACAAAATTGCCTGATGTTGTAATAATTCTCGATCAAAAAGGAGAATCTACTGCTATTCAGGAATGTATAACTTTGGGTATTCCCACAATTTGCTTAGTTGATACAGATTGTGACCCAGATCTTGTGGATATCCCAATTCCAGCGAATGATGATGGTAGAGGACCAATCCAATTTATCCTAAAAAAATTAACTTCAGCAATTCGCGAGGGTAGAGAACTTTAGCTAAATTAGAAATGAAAAACGGGAAGCTAGAACTGAGTTGGCTACTATTCCCAAATATTATAGAATAGATTAAAATAAAATCTTGAAATAAAGAAATCTCCTGAATCAATCAAATAATCATTCCATTATTTTCGTGGCCTGACTGATTATAGTTAAATAATTAAGGAATCGGTCATTGAACCAAAATAATTTATTTTTGAAATTCATCTTTGTAAAGAGCACTATGGATATTGTACAATTTCCTATTAACACGCTAAATAATTTCTATGAGATATCCGGTGTGGAAGTAGGTCAACATTTTTATTGGCAAATTGGGGGGTTTCAAGTTCATGCACAGGTACTTATAACTTCCTGGATTGTAATTGCTGTCTTATTAGGTTCAGCTGCTGTAGCTGTTCGAGATCCACAAATCGTTCCGACCGGAGCTCAAAATTTTGTTGAATATGTTCTCGAATTTGTTCGGGACTTGGCTAGAACTCAGATTGGCGAAGAAGAATATGGTCCCTGGGTTTCCTTTATAGGAACTATGTTCCTATTTATCTTTGTTTCTAACTGGGCAGGTGCTCTTCTCCCTTGGGGAATTATTAAATTACCTCATGGTGAGTTAGCTGCACCTACAAATGATATTAATACTACAGTGGCTTTAGCTTTGCTCACATCAGTAGCCTATTTTTATGCAGGTCTTACAAAGAAAGGTTTAGGCTATTTTGGTAGATATATTGAACCAACCCCAATACTTTTACCAATTAACATATTAGAAGATTTTACAAAACCTCTATCACTTAGTTTTCGACTTTTTGGAAATATATTAGCTGACGAATTGGTAGTTGCCGTTCCTGTTTCTTTGGTCCCTTTAGTGGTTCCTATACCTGTAATGTTCCTAGGATTATTTACAAGTGGTATTCAAGCTCTGATCTTTGCAACTCTAGCTGCAGCTTATATAGGCGAATCCATGGAGGGTCATCATTAATCCAATTAGATTGGACTCAATCTTTTTAACCTTCCAACTCATAAATAATTTTATATGTATGGGATGTGGACTGTTCTTTCCATTTTGATTATACCTTATATAATTTTTAAAATACTTAATCTAAAGGTCTTAGTGATTTAGGATCAGTGAACTACTCTAAAACTGATTAGATAGAATAGATCATATTTGTAGATTCATATCTTATAAATAAAATGGAACCACTAATGGGAGCCAGTTGGGTAAAATATGTACCCCAGTACAATTCATTTTTGATCCGAAAGGGATACATGTATCTTATAATCTTATATACATAATTTTTATTAATATCATACTATGTATATGCATATATAATATAAATAGATTAATATATCTATATAATTTATTTCTAAATACCCATCAAAATAGTCTATTACGCAGGAATTTCATTCCCTAAAAGAATAAAAATCTCCCTCTAATACCTCTAGAGAATTTTACTATTTGGTAATATCATTATTTTCAATACCATTTTGCCGGGGTTTAGTTGTTTTAAACAAATTGTTCTCTAGTTGAATGTGAACAATCAAATCAATAGATAAAACTATCGTATTATCCACCATTTATCAACCTTAGTAAGAGGAGATTACTATGAATCCCTTGATTTCTGCTGCTTCCGTTATTGCTGCCGGATTATCCGTAGGCCTCGCTTCTATTGGACCTGGCATTGGTCAAGGCACTGCTGCGGGACAAGCTGTTGAAGGTATTGCGAGACAACCAGAAGCGGAAGGTAAAATACGAGGTACCTTACTGCTAAGTTTAGCTTTTATGGAAGCTTTAACTATTTATGGATTAGTTGTAGCCCTAGCACTTTTATTTGCTAATCCATTTGTTTGATCTCAGAAACAAAAATCCCTACTCTCCGTGATTCTAAGTGCCCTCCTCTAGGAATTTTCATTCATCCGATAGGGGAGGGGCTGGTCCAAATGATGAACAAATAATGGACTTATACTTCACTTGTTTCGGTCAGAAAGATTCGTGACACTTGAAGGAGTGGATAGATGAGCAAAGCTTTTTTCTGGTTGTATCCTTATTTACAATTATACAAGACCTGGGACTGACTAAGTACTTGAAATCTCCTTATCCGGAACTGGAATTAATAGAGTCGAATCAGAGAAAAAACTTTGTAAAAATTAAATATCCTTATCTATGAGGGGAGAACGTATGAAAAATGTAACTGATTCTTTCATTTCCCTAGTTTATTGGCCCTCTGCTGGGGGTTTTGGGTTAAATACCAATATTTTAGAAACAAATATAATAAATCTCAGTGTGGTGCTTGGTGTACTGATCTATTTCGGAAAGGGAGTGTGTGCGAGTTGTATATGAATAATATAGCTGGGTCTAACCAGCTGCACTTTGTAGATAGAAAAGTGCATGATCTCAACGAATTACTTCTAAACGGGAAATTAATAGTAGAAGAACTATAGCATTTCGTAATTGATTGGAAAAAGATTCTTATACCAATCAATAAGAGAAAATCTTTAGAATGGTTAAAGCTAAACTGCTTGAAGTCCAAGCACAACTGGGTACTCTTTCCACCGCTGTACCAATATGAGATTAGTTCAAAGGCATAGTTGGAGATTGATCCGATATATAACATTCATATCAATGGAATGATTCGATCTATCTACTGAAAAATAGTCCTAATCTCCCATCCAATTTATTTTGGTTTAAATGCGGAACCGACGACCTACCCAGAAGGAAATTTATTCAAGAAAAGGTAAAGAGAAAACACGAATGAAAAGTAAAAAAGGAGAAAAAAAAGAAAAGAACAACAACTTTTTTGATAATAAAAAATCCCTTTTGGGAAAAGAGCCCTTCGGAGATTTCGGTCTTTGATAGATTGATCTTATTCTTACATACAAAGAACGGAAAGGGCAGGCTTGGTGGAAGAGGATTGTCCAAAAAAACCTAAGCAGGAGAGCCGAATGAATCGAAAGGTTCGTGTTCGGTTTGGGAAGAGATTATAAATCTATTCAACTTATGAATAGATAATCTACTTTCATTAAGTAATCTATTAGATAACCGTAAACACAAAATATTAAGTACTATTCATAATTCCGAAAAACTATGTAAAGGAGCTGCTGATCAGCTCGAGCAAGCTCGAGCTCGCTTACGGGAAGTAGAAATGAGAGCGCGCGAAATTCGGGTAAATGGATACTCTCAAATAGAACAAGAAAAAGAGGATCTCATCCATGTTGCTTCTGTTAATTTGGAAAAATTAGAAAATTTCAAGAATGAGACTGTTAACTTTGAACAACAAAGAGCAATTGAACAGGTTAGACAACAAATTTCTCGCCAAGCCGTACAAAGAGCTCTAGGAACTCTGAATAGTCGTTTGAATAGCGAGTTACATTTACGTACGATCGATCATAATATTGGCCTGCTTATAGCCATGAAAAGCAGAATTGACTAGGTTCTAATATATAATATATAAATATATAGGTCTTATTTTTAAAAATAGAATTAACTAGTGTTAATGGTAACTATTCGACCCGATGAAATTAGTAGTATGATACGTAAACAGATTGAACAATATAATAACGAGGTTAAAGTTGTTAATATTGGCACTGTACTTCAAGTAGGAGATGGCATTGCTCGTATTCATGGTCTTGATAAAGTAATGGCAGGGGAATTAGTAGAATTTTTAGATGGTACAGTAGGCATTGCCCTAAATCTAGAATCAAATAATGTTGGAGCTGTATTAATGGGTGATGGCTTGATGATACAAGAAGGCAGTTCCGTGAGAGCAACAGGAAAAATTGCTCAGATACCAGTAAGTGATAGTTATTTGGGTCGTGTTGTAAATGCTTTAGCTGTACCTATTGATGGTAAGGGTAAAATTTCAGCTTCCGAATTTCGATTGATCGAATCTCCCGCTCCAGGTATTATTTCAAGACGTTCTGTATATGAACCTCTTCAAACGGGTCTTATTGCTATTGATTCTATGATTCCTATAGGACGTGGTCAACGAGAATTAATTATTGGGGACAGACAGACCGGTAAGACGGCAGTAGCTACAGATACGATTATCAATCAAAAAGATCAGAATGTAATATGTGTTTATGTTGCTATTGGTCAAAAAGCCTCTTCCGTAGCTCAGGTAGTTAATACGTTCCAAGAACGTGGCGCAATGGAGTATACTATTGTGGTAGCGGAAACTGCGGATTCTCCCGCTACATTACAATATCTTGCTCCTTATACAGGAGCAGCTTTAGCTGAATATTTCATGTATAAAGAACAACATACATCAATAATTTATGATGATCTTTCCAAACAAGCACAAGCTTATCGACAAATGTCTCTTCTATTAAGAAGACCACCTGGTCGGGAAGCTTATCCAGGAGATGTTTTCTATTTGCATTCCCGTCTATTGGAAAGAGCGGCTAAATTGAATTCTCAGTTAGGTGGTGGGAGTTTGACTGCTTTACCAATAGTTGAGACTCAAGCTGGAGATGTTTCAGCTTATATTCCCACTAACGTAATTTCCATTACCGACGGACAAATCTTCTTATCAGCCGATCTATTCAATGCAGGAATTCAACCTGCCATTAATGTGGGTCTTTCCGTATCTAGAGTAGGATCTGCGGCTCAGATGAAAGCTATGAAACAAGTAGCTGGAAAATTAAAATTAGAGTTAGCCCAACTTGCAGAGTTAGAAGCCTTTGCACAATTTGCTTCTGATCTTGATAAAGCTACTCAAGATCAATTGGCAAGAGGTCAACGATTACGCCAGTTGCTCAAACAATCTCAATCAGATCCTTTGACAGTGGAAGAACAAATAGCTATGATTTATACTGGAACGAACGGATATCTAGATGTATTAGAGATCGTACAGGTGAAAAAATTTATCTTTGAGTTGCGCAAATCTTTATTAAAAAATAAACCCCAGTTTGGAGAAATTATACGTTCTACTGGGACATTTACGGAACAAGCAGAAACTCTTTTAAAAGAAGCTATTCAAGAAAATACCGAACTTTTCGTTCTTCGAGAACAAAAATAAAATTTTTAGATTGGATAGATCGTTAGGAACAGGATGGAAGAGCTTAATAATAAGCTTTGCTACATTTCCGAGCACAATAATGAATTTTGATTAATTTAATTCAGATTATTACGTCCAATAGGATTTGAACCTATACCTAAGGTTTAGAAGACCTCTGTCCTATCCATTAGACGATGGACGCTCTTTTTTTTCATTATCCCTTGAAATACTTTATCGTTAGCAAAAACAAATCCGACTTTTTATCCATTCACAATGAGGTTCGGGAAAGAAAGAGAAAGAATATATATGTGACATGGACATTCAAAAATTCATTTTGAATGAGAAGTTGTCACGACAAAAATATTTTGAACAAGGAATATGAGCGGGTAGCGGGAATCGAACCCGCATCGTTAGCTTGGAAGGCTAGGGGTTATAGTCGACGTCTATTAACGCCTCTAATTCAGAACCGAACACGAAAATTTCATTTCATTCGGCTCCTCCATGGAAGATAGATAGAAAAAGAGAAAAAAGGGGGGGTTAAGAAGAAGATTATTCACACAAAACTATTTGTGAATAAAAAATATTCACATTCCAATTTTTGAAAATTATTCATTCTTTATTTTTTTTTTTTGTATGTTCTCTTTTCTTATCATCAAAGATAATTTGCTCCATAACATCTATGTTAGTTTCTTTTTAGTTTTTTCTTTCCTTTTTACTCCACGTGAATGGACCTTCAATATAGAATACCTACTCACTTGATAGATGATCCCTATAGAAAGATCAAATTGAAAATTATTGATATTGGAATATCGATAAAGAATCTTTCTAGTTACTTCGTTCTCTATTTCTACTGATTGGGATTCTCCAGGAAATCAAATTCCACCGAGCTCGAACGAAATGGCGGTGACTCAAGTAAACCAAAGTCACCATTCTTTAGCTATTTGACTCCAACTTTTGTCTATAAGTTGAACATTTAGTTACGATGAAAAATAATCTTTTGATACCCATGGATCTTTGATTGATCCGATTGAAAAGATCGGTCTAATCCTTGAAAACATTCTGTTTCGCCATCTTGGATGGAATGGAAAATGTGTTCTTTTTTCTTATTCCAGATCCAAATTACGAGAATGTATAAAATTCCTTTCCTGAACTAGGGTATTCATAGGAAAGTAGGAAAGGTTTTGAACCTATATAGAAATATAGCTTTTTTCAGAACATAGTTGAGAGTTGAAAGATCCTTCAACTCTGCGAGTTTATGATGGAACGAATCACACTTTTACCACTAAACTATACCCGCCACGATTTCATTGTATCATACAGATTTATCTTTTGTCCAACAGGAAGATAAGGAACTCTTCACTTCTAGTGAAAGTTAAGTGCAAGTTCCTATCAATACATCTCTCTCTATTCCCGGAAATTCAATAGGAAGTGGCTCGTTTTAATTCTCCTTTACTTTTGCAGCGACAACACTTAGTAAATGTTCCTTCCAATAACATCCTGTTGCTTAAGTATTATAATAATTATTATTATAATTTTATTGATGATCAAATAACAATTTTTGATCAACTCCTATTTAAATAGCTTTTTTACCCTCCCAGACTGATCTATCCAGTTTCAATCTAGAACATCTCATATAGATTATAGCTTTGAACAGCTGAAATTATTAAAAATAAAAAAATAGGGGGCTAGATTATAAAAAAATGATTGGAAAGGAAATAAAGAAATGATATCAGAGGGTCAAATTTTGATAGCCCTTTTTGCTGCTTTTATAACAAGTATTTTAGCTTTCAGATTAGGTAAAGCACTGTATTAAAAATTTGGTCAATTATTGCTTATTTAGCAAAGAAAATAGCCTGGCCAGATACTGGCCGGGCTAGAGTCATTTGTAACGGAATGAACAATACAATTGGATTCTCGCAAATCGCAAATGTTGGTCTTTATCTGAAGAAACTCCCATCTCGGAGAGATGGCTGAGTGGATTAAAGCGGTGGGTTGCTAATCCGTTGTACAGACTATCTATACCGAGGGTTCGAATCCCTCTCTCTCCGTTCATTAACTTGACTAAAAACTTATAAACCTTTTATATCACTGTTCTTTACGCCCAGGATTCCGTCCTGGATCGTTTGATAGAAATCCGAAGATAAAGAGAGAAACAAAAAATATAACTACTGTATAAACGAACAGCTTAAGAGTAAGCATTATGTAATCTCCGGGATCCTTATTAGAATTAAAACGGAATATATCATCAATCTTTGTATCATAATCATATTTATTAGTACTTGAAGATCAAAAAAAAGATGAAAAATTTGATTTTGTTTCTCTTTTCCTCTTTGCTTGGAATTGAAGAGGATAAATAGGGACTCAAGTTCTAGTTCAACTATCCTAAACAAGTTTAGGATCGTTACAATCAGCAAATTTACCATTTCTAAAGTAGAAACAAATATGAAAGATAAGATATTATCAATTAATATGTATTACATGTAATAATACATTACCCCTGCTCCGTTTTTTAACGGATACTTTCGTTATTGACATATTCCCATCAATACCTAATAGCCTGAACTCCACCTGTGATGGAGTTGGAACTGACTAATACGAATTAAAAAGAAAAGGATTGAACCTGGGAGGTAAGTATTCTAATCTGTTGGAAACCAGAATGGAATTGCTGCTTCACATAAATAAGCAGCAGAACAAGAAAAAAGAGTTTACAACCAAAATTTGGTTAATGACAGCGATCCAAGACTAATAAATATAATATAACTATTGAAATATAATATAACTATTGAAACAATAGTTGAATTGAAGTGAATTTTTTTTTTTTAAGGATTTTTGTAAGATAAGATTATCGAAAACTTACGGCAGCTTGCCAAGCAAAGGCTAATAGAAAAAAAAACACAGGTATAATTGGCATTACATCCACGATTGAATCGGAAATCGCATAAGCCTCGGGCAATTTGGCAAAAAGGGAATTATTCAAATGGAAAGCGGCATCGTCTAGACAAATATTTAGGTTAAGGATAACTGGCATTTTGATTCTCCGATGAATAAAAATGATGTAAAGGCCCAAAAGTATTTTGCCAATCAATCGAAACTAATCGGCAAGATTAGATTTTTAGTCTTTGGGTTGGAAGGGATCATTTATTCATACAATATTTTAACCATTCTGATAGAGAATAACCAATGAATGGATATTCTTTATTTCTTTTTCCGTTCCCCCATGTATCGCTCAAAATTTATGTCCTTCCGGTTTTTCTAGACCGAATTGCTTAGCCTTCAGATAAAAATGAATATGTAGTTGAAATAGATTCCCAAAATATGGAATATTATTTAATATAAATATTGATTCACATCAAATAAGAATGGGGCGTGGCCAAGCGGTAAGGCAGCAGGTTTTGGTCCTGTTATTGCGAAGGTTCGAATCCTTTCGTCCCAGAAGAGACAAATAGTCTTTTTGAAAAAACAAAATAATGGTAAATTCAATTCTCATTGCATTTCTAATTTCTTTTAATTTCTCATATTATTTAATAGACTATACTTGTAAAAAGTCAATATTATTTCAATAGGTATACAGGGATATTTTTGTGGTGTAGGATGCAAATTGAAATAATTTCTAATTTATGAAATTAGCCTATTGGATGTATGCTGGTCCTGCTCATATTGGAACCCTACGAGTAGCTAGTTCCTTCAAAAATGTTCATGCCATAATGCATGCTCCTCTAGGAGATGACTATTTTAATGTAATGCGTTCTATGTTAGAACGCGAAAGAGATTTTACTGCTGCAACTACTAGCATAGTAGATCGTCACGTACTAGCACGTGGATCTCAAGAAAGAGTTGTGGATAATATTCTCCGCAAAAATAAGGAGGAACGTCCTGATCTTGTCATATTGACACCTACATGTACCTCTAGTATCTTGCAAGAGGATTTACAGAATTTTGTAGATAGAGCGTCGATAATTTCTGATTCCAACGTTATTTTTGCGGATGTGGATCATTATCAAATTAATGAAATTCAGGCGGCGGATAGAACCTTAGAACAGATAGTTCGATATTATTTAGATAGATGTCATAAACAGGAAAAATTGGATCAATTGCTGACAGATACGCCTTCTGTCAATATAATTGGAATTTTTACATTGGGCTTTCATAATCAACACGATTGTCGTGAGTTGAAACGTTTATTACACGATCTGGACATCGAAATTAATCAAATAATTCCTGAAGGAGCATCTGTAGAAGATCTTAAAAATTTACCAAAAGCTTGGTTAAATCTAATTCCTTATCGTGAAGTGGGATTAATGACAGCGATGTATTTGAATAAAGAATATGGAATGCCTTACATATCCACAGCCCCCCTGGGGGCTGTGGATATGTCGGAGTGGATCCGACAGATTAACAAAAAGGTGAATACCTTGGCTCTTAGTTCATCGAGTGAAAGAGTTGATTATGAACCTTATATCGACGGACAAACTCGATTTGTTTCCCAAGCTGCTTGGTTTTCAAGATCTATTGATTGTCAAAATTTGATGGGGAAAGAAACAGTCGTTTTCGGTGATGCAACTCATGCTGCTTCAATCACTAAGATACTTGCTCGAGAGATGGGAATTCGTGTTAGTTGTGCAGGTACTTATTGCAAACATGATGCTCAATGGTTCAAAGAGCAAATACAAGGTTTCTGTGATGAAATACTTATCACAGATGATCATGCTGAAGTAGGAGATATTATCTCTTATGTCGAACCATCTGCAATATTTGGTACTCAAATGGAACGTCATATTGGTAAACGTCTTGATATTCCTTGTGGGGTTATTTCCGCACCAGTTCATATACAAAATTTTCCCTTGGGATACCGACCCTTTCTAGGTTACGAAGGTACTAATCAAATAGCTGATCTAGTTTATAATTCATTTGCTCTTGGTATGGAGGATCATCTTCTAGATATTTTTGGTGGTCATGATACTAAAGAAATAATAACCAAATCATTATCCATGGATATAGGCCTAATTTGGAATCCTGAAAGTCAACTAGAATTAAGTAAAATCCCCCGTTTTGTCAGAGAAAAGGTAGAAAGAAATACTGAGAAATTTGCACAACAAAAGGGCATTGAAACCATTACTGTCGAAGTAATGTATGCAGCTAAAGAAGCGTTCAATAGCTAGCTAACACAATAAATTGAGTTAATGACTGTTCATAATTAACATATTCATTTTGTGTCAGGTAACGATATCTACCTCATGATAAGAATTCGTCTAAAACGATGTGGTAGAAAGCAACGTGCGACTTGAATGACATGATTGGTTCTGTGAATTATGACATCCGCCATTTTCGATTCTAAGATTTTTCTACATTTATCTACTTAAAAAGATATGCGGAGCTTGACCAGGAAGGAAATATAAATAAATTTTTCAATTAGGGGATAGAATCTAGGGTTAGTTAAATGAGCTTATAACTGTAAATCTACATCGAATTCAACGATTAAAACAGCAAATTGAAATAAGGAAACAATTCTCGATCTAGGTATAAAGATTTTGAGAAAAGCTAAATCCAATTCTACAAGGATAAATTATTCCTATTGCTCAACGTGGAAAATAGCGAAATATACATTGTTGTCATTCCATAAGGGTGGGAACCACCAGAGTAAGGCTTGGATCTAATGATTCAAAGACAATTTTTCTAAGAACAATAAAATTGTCTTTTTGATTGAACGATTAGATCTATATAAGGGATGTAGATACCACGTCAAAACGTAGAGATAAAATACGGCTCAAAAGGTTGAGAGAAATATGTTTTTGAACATTAATCAAGCATACTTGCTTATGAGTTTTTATCTTTATTCTTCTTGAGAAGTAAAAGGACTAAAATGAATAATAACTTTTTTTTATAAAGTTTATTAGATATCTATTCTATTAGATAGAAAGAGCTTATCCGAACAATTATTGCTCGAGCTCTATGAGTATAAACCTTCATATACGTTTTCCAGGGGGGGGGGGTTATCTTGTCTATCTATCCAAATGCGCTACTTATAGAATTATTGCAACTGACTTTAAGTCTCGAAGAGAAGGAAGAGCTCTTCAGTTCAGGAATTGTGTTTTTATGATCCAATGAATAAGAAAGAAACTCGCTTAATTTATGGTGCTATTGTGAATTTCCTCGAATTCGAATTAGGAGCTCAACCTATAGAAACTGTTCATGGTATTTTTCTGAAGGCAAAAATTTATCGTTTTAAACGTGCTTTAGAATTAAAAAAAAGGGGAGATAAGTCATGCATCTACATCTAGGTCCAATTAAATTATCAATTCATTTTAATTACAATAAATTTCTTTATTATTCAAATTTCGTGTCATGGTTGTTTTCTTATTATCCATTTTTTTTAATCTTATTATATGCTCATTTGATGTATGGTAGAACCATACTATACTATATAGAAAAGCTGATTAAGAATATCAATCTATGGATGTGGAAATGATAAAAACGAATCATTTTTTTGTTACTGTCATTCTAATATTAATAAGCGTAAGATATTCTATTTAATGTGTCTAATAATTTTTTCGTCTCAATGTAATGCCAATCCAACAATTAAAAATATAGAATCCAACATTATGGTATTGACAATAAAGCATTTTATTGAATATAATAAATATGAAAATCAGACTTTTTTATTTGATCTTAGAGTCTGATTTTTTGACTGGCAGGAAGGAGTAGAACGATTAGACATCGTTATGTTAACGGAAGTCATGAGTTCTTAAAGTTTTTCCAAGATTATAAGAAAGATATGCAGATAAGGAGCATGTATACTCGAGTCACGAGGTATCAGAATCTCGTGACTCAAAATGAAATATTCAACATGATCTTTTATCACTATTTATTATGCCATTGGGCCCTAAACTTAAAGTTGTACAAATATAATTTATACAGGTGAAAAACAAATGGAAAATCAAAATAGTGAATATACCGAAGAAGAGGTGCAAAAAAGAATTGCAGAATATGAAAAAATGCAAGTTTATAGCAAGTTCTGGGTTTTTTGTGACAATTGTGATAACAACATCCATCATATATCTTTCGCAAAACAAAAAGGTGTTTGTCCATATTGTGGAATAACTTTGAAAATTACTAGTTCGAATCGAATTCAACTTTTAATTGATCATGATACTTGGCGCCCTATGGATATAGATTTCTCTTCTATAGATCTTCTAGAAGAAAAAGATAAGTCTTTTAAATTATTAGACATCACAATAGTTCAAAAGGTCTCAATTTTATTGTACAAAGCAATGTACCATAAACATTTTTACAAACAATTTCAGAAAAATGATACTAAGACTATGAATTCATTAGTAGAATTCAACAATATTACTGTGAATATCTTTAAGGTTGTGTTTTGCGATAATTTAATTGAATATGTTCATTCATTTTCAAAAGAAAATCTTTATAAACTGCTAGATATTCTTAGTACAACTTTCAAAACGGTTAAATTGTTACTTGGTGAAATACATAACGAAATATCAAATGAAACAAATAGGTTTTACCATAAATTATCTCTATTTACAGATAATTTAAAGTTAAATTCTTTTCAAGATAGGAAAGAGCTTAACATACTTTACAAATTACATGTACAATTAAATACATTTGTGGATGAATTAAAGGTACAAGCGAGCTACGTGAAAGGAATATTGGAACTGGACCCGGACCTGGACTTATTTCTATTTGATGAGAAATATAAAAATATGCCCTCACATTTTATGAAAATATACTTTGACCCTTTGCGATATTGGTTCGCAAGTCGTACTGCGAACATAGAAGAACTTCATTCTAGTTGTATTTTCTTAGACTTCGATGATCCTGATCCACTGGAAAAATTCTATACTAACGAAATAGATAAATTCTTGGATGATGATCCACTGGATTATAAAACATATGAAATAGAGGGAGTTTACTCCGATCACAAGAAGTTTTATTCGGCTTGTTATTCGCAAATAAATAAAAGACCTAATTTGCCTCTTTGGTATCAAGAAGAGAAAGGTTTGAATTTAAAATTACTGCCCTCCTTTATAGAAGAAGGAGTAAGCCAATTAGACAAACTAATTAGGTCTAATTTTAATTTAGAAAAGTTAATGCCCCTCTTTATAGAAGAAGGAGTAAGCCAATTAGACAAAATTATTAGGTCTAATAATTCAGAGGTGATGAAGTACACCATATCGGAAGCTGAGAACGATGTAAAAAATTTAAGAGATATTTTCTCCTATTGTGAAAATTTTACATCGACTTTATTCAATAGTGTATTTATTAAAAAAAAAGAAGATAAAATGCCTTTCTATTTACGAGAAATGGTGAAAGAGTTTCATAATATAGCACTCTATTTTCTTATAGATCTTATAAAAGTAGAAAATTCCGAAAAAGGAACAAAAGGTATAGAACTAGAACCCAAAGATTCTGATATACAAGAAGAACCCAAAGATTCTGATATACAAGAAGAACTCTTCGAATTGGAAGATACAGAATATCCATATGATAGAAAAGAAGAATTCGACGTCTTCAAAGAGATAGAAAACTTTTTGGGTGGACTTCCAAAAAATATACAATATGCAGCACGTCTAAAAGAGATAAAAAAGAATCTTCTAAAAGAGATAAAAGAATCTTGTGCTACAGAAGACGAATTCAAAAATAGATTAAAATCTATTGAAATATATCTATATCTAGATAATCTAGATATAAAATATTCTTTTGATAGAAAAGATATGATTGAATATTTTAATTCTCTATCTAAAAAATCTATAAAATATTTACTTGCATATCTTGAATTTGTATGTCAAGATCTACAAAAACCTTCTGATATAGAAGAAGATTCAGATATAGAAGAATTTCTTAATATAGAAAAAGATTCATATATAGAAGAATTTTCTGATATAGAAGAAGATTCTGATATAGAAGAAGATTCTGATATAGAAGAAGATTCTGATATAGAAGAATTTATTAATATACAAGAAGATTCTGATATAGAAGAAGATTCAGATATAGAATCTTTTTCTGATATAGAAGAAGATTCTGATATAGAATCGTTTTCTGATATAGAAGAAGATTCTGATATAGAAGAAGATTCTGATATAGAAGAAGATTCTAATATATCAGAATTTATTGATATACAAGAAGATTCTGATATAGAATCTTTTTCTGATATAAAAGAAAATTCTGATATAGAAGAAGATTCTAATATATCAGAATTTATTAATATACAAGAAGATTCTGATATAGAAGAAGATTCTGATATAGAAGAAGATTCTAATATATCAGAATTTATTGATATACAAGAAGATTCTGATATAGAATCTTTTTCTGATATAAAAGAAAATTCTGATATAGAAGATATGCTTGAACATGAATCTTCTTATAGCAAAGAAGAAGAATTCGACCAATTCTCTGATTTATCTAAATCTAAAGAAAAAAAGAAAAAAAAATGTTATCTAGATAAGAAAAAAAGATGTTATCTAGATAATAACATGGCCTATCTAGAAGATATGGGCGACAAATGTTATGAAGATTATAACACTTCCTATCAAGACAAAACAGGTTTACCCGATGCTATTCAAACAGGCATCGGTCAAGTAAATGGTATTACTGTCGCACTCGGAGTTATGGATTTTAACTTCATGGGAGGCAGTATGGGCTCGGTAGTAGGTGAAAAAATAACTCGTCTAATCCGACATGCTACTGAGAATTCTCTTCCATTAATTCTCGTATGTGCTTCTGGCGGCGCGCGCATGCAAGAAGGAACTTTCAGTTTAATGCAAATGAATAAAATAGCTGCTGCGTTGCATACGCATCAAGAGGAAAAAAGTTTGCTATATATTTCGATTCTTACATCTCCCACAACTGGTGGAGTGACTGCTAGTTTTGGCATGTTGGGTAACATCACAATTGTCGAACCTAATGCATACATTGCATTTGCAGGTAAAAGAGTAATTGAACAGACATTAAACGAGATAGTAGAAGATGAATGTCAAACATCTGATTCTTTATTTGATTTTGGAATGTTTGATACCATGGTTCCACGGGCTATTTTAAAAGATGTTTTAAGCGAGACAATTAAAATTTTCAATTATTAAGTATTGAAAAGTCGGAATAATTCATTTTGTTATAAGATCCCCCAAAACAAATCTTGATCCTTTTCTGTTTTGGGGGATGGAAATTCAATCAAGTTTTTTAGTATATACAAGTATTATTGTAATAGATCTTTATATCTTTTCCTATCTGTCCTTCCACAAAAAGAAGATTGCCGAATTAATGGCAAATTAGTTGGTTAAAACTGTTTATTTTTGGTACTTGCGATAAAATATTTTTATACAAAAAATGCACAAAATTACATTTATACATGACATATAAAATGAGTAAGAGGAATTATTTTAGAAATAATTTCATTCAATTTCTAACGGCATAATGAGATAACATAAATTCTATCAATTAATTATTATATTAACTTAATCTTCAATTACTAGCCAAGTCATAAGGCATTTTCTTGCTTAAAACAAACAAGATTAGTTCCAATCTTTCCCTTCTAATTATAGGGAAGGGAGGATTGTATTTTTTTATTTTATATTTTTAAATATAAAAATTTGTCTATTATAAAGGAGGTGATATGATCACCATCCATATTAATACGTATAATATGCTTTATATTTATATAAGCTTTTATTAAAATATTACATAAAAGCTTTAATTTATGTATTCAAAACTCTATGAAATATGTTGAAGCGTTTATATTAGTTATAATTGAATAACTATAAAAACCAGTGAACCCTTTCTTTCATAAAAAGGACTAAACTTCTATGTAGTTTAGAAAATTCATATCATTTTGAATTTTGATGTAACAAAACAACATTTCAATCTCTTTCTTCAAATTATTTAATTAAATAAATTAATTATATTCAATAAATTATTTAATTTATTAAATTAAATATATTAAATGTTTTTAATATAGTATAGTCATTTTTTTTTTTTATTTAAAAATCATTAAGTTTGTATATATGGCTCGTTCTTCTTTATCTAGCATTTTGATTCTATCGGAAATTTATTATTATCTCTCTTACCTCACCATTTAATATAGGTGCAGGTAGGAGAGATTAGCTTGGATTCTTACGAGTATCCGCTATAATATCCTTAAGTTTATCTTTGTCTAAAACTCGATCAACCAAGCCAACGTGTAGGGCTTGTTTTGATGTCAGATGTACATCTCTCTCTATTTTACCATACATTCTATCTGGACTTAATCTTAAGTTTCTTGCGTATATTTCTGCAACATAATTCCGCAAGTGATTCATATACTGAGCGTCCTCGACAGTTAATCTAACCCGGCGTTTTTCAAAAATAGCTACAAAAGGTTGGTGGATCATAGCTCTACCGTGTTTTCCTATAAACCGTTTACCAACAGTCCCCCCGTGTAGCATAAAAGCTCCCGCTGAAGCATTTAACCCTACGCCTACCGTAGTTACATCCCCTGTTACGTATTGCATAACATCATAAACAGAAATTCCCCCTATTAGGGATCCACCCCGACAGTGCATAAAGAACTTAAAATTCATCTCTGCATCCTGTTGATCTAAATGTATCATGCTTTTTACAATATGAGTTGTAGATTGAGCATCGATCGGCTTACCTAAAAAAATAAATCTTCCCAAAAATAGATGTTGGTATAACTCTATCCAAGTTATTTTTTCCTTTTCCTCATTTTCTTCGTTTACTTCTATTTCCCAAAATGGAACTTTTGGGATAGGAAGAGTAGGAGTTGGTGAGGGTGTGGTCTCTTTCTCTTTATTTGGATTTGGGTTAAAAAAACACATTTTTAATGAGATTATCCTAAAAAACCTAGAGTCGATATGATTTGTATACAATTACAATTCTGACGTACGTATCAGGTTACATATGATAATGTTTAAAATATCTCTTTCTTTGACAACTAGAGTTTGATATGAATTAGAAAAGATAAATAATAATATTATACAATGTGTATATAATCCATCATGTATTAGTCAATTACCTCTTTAACAAATAGAGTCTGATATACTAGTTTAAATTTCGCAACTATATAAACTTTTTCTAGCTATAAACTTTGATATTATATAGTTGGTTAGGATCAATCCGAACCATTCAATTTCGAATAGAATTCAGAATGCCGACTATTCAACAACTTATTAGAAACGCGAGACAGCCAATAGAAAATAGAACAAAAGCTCCTGCTCTTCGAGGATGTCCTCAGCGTAAAGGAGTATGTGCTAGGGTGTATGTGTGACTTGTTTGGATCAGAAGCTTAAACCTTAGGAATAACTTTCCTGCTGTGTAAAAGCACAGATCTATCATCTACTCTTACCGGGGATGAAATTCATGGTTTTCATTGGTGCAAATCCAATCACCTTGATGTGGGATGAAAAGCAATTCCTCATTGGTAGCGAATGGTCATCAATCCATTGAGCGGGGAAATAATGCAAATTTGAAAAGCATAAAGATTATGCTTGTATTGCTGCGAGAACGGCAACAAGGTCAGCTACCTTGCTAACTCTCATAATTACATGTCGTCACTGTATAGATAAATCTTATCATGATATTATTTCTTAACTTGAGAATTTGGGGGGGGTAGAGCTAGAGATGGTAAACTGTACAAGTTACCAAATACTCATCTCATGTCTTAGAAATTAAGGGCTCCGGCGTATAGAGAGGACCTTACCGTTAGAGAAAGAACCATAGAAACGATGAAACCCATGATATTTTTTTCTCACTTGGTGCAAGGTCCGATCCCTTGCCTACCTAGAAAGTGCCTAACTAAAGGGAATTATGGTGAGGAAGGTTGCAGTAGCAAAAGCCGTTGGAACCTGTATTTTATACATCAGAAAAATCAGTTGGATTCTTAATAAAAAAATCCAAACAAAAGAATGACTGATCAAAAAATAGATTAGTGATTCATGAGAATCAAATTCAATGACCAGAGTTAAACGTGGATATATAGCTCAAAAACGTCGAAAAAAGATTCTCGCATTTGTATCAGGCTCCCGAGGGGCCCATTCAAAACTTTTTCGAACTGCTAATCAACATAAAATGAGAGCTTCAGTATCCGCTTACCGAGATAGAATTAAACGAAAGAGAGATCTTCGTCGTTTGTGGATTACTCGGATCAATGCAGCATGCCGTTGGAATGCCCGTTTTAATGAAATAGAAAAAACCGGAATTTCCTATAAAGATTTCATGCACTCTTTATACAAAGAGCAGTTTCTTTTAAATCGTAAAACATTTGCGCAATTAGCTGTATTAAATACTTATTGGTTTTATACGCTCTTTGATCGCATTACAATATATACGCATATTATTTGAAAATCTTATATTATTATCGTATACTGGTCTAACCTAATCTTACTTAATCTCCCGGAGAATTTCCTCCGGGAAACTAGATTGTCATTGTCTCATGTTCGGGATTAACAGATCAATTTGGATAATTGAATCTAAATCTTTTTGAAAAATTCAATCCTTTTTACTTATTATAATGTATATTTTTTTGCCAGATATTCCAGCTCCGATTAGATCCAGGAGTAAGTTCATTTATTAGGCCCTAATTATTTTTTACTCTTCATTATTAATAAAAGGCATAAAAGAGAGAATACGAGCTTGTTTAATGGCCGTAGCTATTAGACGTTGTTGTTTCAAAGTTAATCGATTAACTCGGCGAGATAGTATTTTTCCTTGATCGCTAGTAAATCGACTAATTAGGCTAATATTTTTATAATCGATTTGATCTCCAGGCCCAATTGAAAACAAACGTTTACGAAAAGATTGCTTATTCTTAGAATATCGTCTAGGTTTTTTCCTATAAAAGCGCTTAGATGTATTTTTAGAAAGTGGCTTAAATGTATTTTTAGAAAGTGGCTTAGATGTATTCCTAGAAAATGGCTTGGATGTATTCCGAAAAGATGGTTTAAATTTATTCATAGTTTGTTTTATGAACCTTTCAAATATTAAAATCATATTTATTTCAAAATATTTCGAATAGAAATATTGACAGTGACATATTTTGTTAAAAAACAATATTATTTACTACTGGGTGCGAGATTCAATCTATTTCTTTATTTCTCCGTGAATGGTATGCTTGGAACAATAAGGACAAAACTTCTTCAATTCCAACCGACTAGTTGTATTCTGGCGATTTTTTCGAGTCGTATATCTGGAAATACCCGGCGATTTTTTATTAAAACTATCTTGGGTACAACTAGTACATTCCAGAGTAATTGTTACTCTTACATTTCCACCCTTGGCCATAAACTTACTGTAGATATTGGATCTACTTCTCTTTTTTAAAATTTGGAAAAAGAGAAGAAAGAGAAAGGGATAGAAGTTGTCGGAGAATGATTAAAGATTTTATTACGAGAATGAATTAAGTAATAAAATCTTTAATTAGGAGTTTTCAATAATATAATTATTTGTGGTAGAAACTTTTGGATCTATATTTTTTATTTTGTTCTTTTTTTATTTTGTTCTAATATCCCCCCCTTGAGTTCTGAACTCGGATAGAGATTGAAGTCACTTTTTTATTTATCCACGAAGAAAAGGATTGAATTGATCTAGCATCATTTTTTCCTTTCGGATTCGCAGGATAATATTAATTAGAATAAAAAAAATGGAAAAGTCAGAGCATCTGGAAAAAAACGATTTATCTCAATCAATAAACCGGCTAAAGATCCTAACCATAAAGTAGCTAGCACAGGCGCTGTGGAAAGATATGTTTTTATATTTTGCATTGTTCGTAAGTTCTCCTTCTTAATTCTGATGCATATGTTATATGGTCAACTACATCCGTAGTTGATGAATCCCTTGTACAGGGAACTCCTAACAGATATCTGTACAATGATTCGTCGATATCTATATTTCTGGAACATAACATTTTGTTATTATAAAAAACTATCAATCAATAGATATCTTATATCTATCTTCGATGTATCTATTTACGAGAGAGACTAAATATGGATAAATATGGAAAACAACATATGAAATGTTTTAAATAATATTAAACACTAACAATTGAAAGGGATGTAGCGCAGCTTGGTAGCGCGTTTGTTTTGGGTACAAAATGTCGCAGGTTCAAATCCTGTCATCCCTACCTAGTCCTTTTCCTACAGAAAAAAATAAAAAGAAGGGAGCTCCAATCGAATGAAACATCAACTATAAGTTGATTGGGTCATGCCACATGCAAAAGTGTTTTAAGAGTAAAAAGCTCTTTTTTTCTCCTTTCTTGTTATAAGAAAGCGCTCTTAGTTCAGTTGGGTAGAACGCAGGTCTCCAAAACCTGATGCCGTAGGTTCAAATCCTACAGAGCGCGATACTTTTTCTATTGAATTGGATCCAATCTTCTTGATTGACCATTCACTTAAACTAGAATGGTCAATGTAATCTGACCTCCCAGAATAAGTAAAAGATCCATTCATCATAAAAATGTGATCAAATATCCAATTGATCACCACGTCGGTACTGTAAATATGCAGTTACGAATAATCCAGCCAAAGTTATAGGAATTAGACCTAGCACAATTCCGGATAACAAAACTTCAATCATATTGATTCAAAAAATAAAGATTAATAGCTACCCCGGATAGTAGCTCAAATTTACTAGGAATCTCAATCAATTCTTAATTGAGAGAAGTTAATAAAGAAGTGAACGAAAATTATTATTATTTCAAATAAGTCTTATATTACTTGAACCGATGAATAGGACTAAGGTGAAAATAAGCAAAGCTAATAAAAAAACGAAATAACTAATTATAGTGGGCATGGAAGGACTTAATGGAAAGAATATGATTGATACGTATCTTTATCAGGCAATTACCTCAATTTTTACCTTTTGAGGAGTAGGATCAAAGTTAAAAAAAGTAAATGGTCCAAAAAATTATTAAATTGGTACCAATTCATAATTTTATATCTAACGATATTAATGTTATAAACAAACATGAAGAGAGAAAGAAGAGAGAAAAGATATTCTATTCATTTTTTCGAATAAGCGAAAATAGAATCCCCAATTAATTGAGTAACCCATGAATAGAACCAATACCAATTGTGTAATCATCCCACAAATTATTGAACGTGATAGTTATAAATACGAGATTAATGAATTTGACAAGGATTTTGATTAGATCACCTTACATTATCTCTATCGGTCTGTTCGAAAGATTGGAACGAAAGAAACCTCTTCTACAGTCAAGCATATTAAAAATTAAAATTCACTCATTGTTACGCATCTAACCTATAGATGAATTAAATTTTTAATATGCCTTCTTAAGACCAGTAATGCAAGCAAAGCTTACTATTCCACCCTGTTTCTCTTGGAAAATATAAATAGGAATAAATCGTAATTTAACCTATGATTCGATCAAGATAATATTCCACGATTCACCGGTTCATCTTTATTGACGAAATGAGTAACACTTGGTCATCCACACTCAAAGTGATATGAACTTGAGTCATTAAGTTCATGGTATAACTTAACTCGCGATACTATTGGAAATACACTATACAGTAGCAACAATGATCCTTTTCTTGAAGTGACATGAATATATTTATGTTATACAGCCACCTGTAGAAGTGAAAGCCAGTACAATTAATTACTGCAATTACTGCTCAAATTAAATTAATTTCCCCATGATCCATATGTCCAACTGTTACAATATTGAGATAAGATCACTTTTGGACATATCACTGAAAAATATGAGATTCTCGCATTTCTGTCCATTGAAAAGAAAGCAAAGACAGCTGATCAAACAGATCTAGAAGAACTGGCAATAGATAAATTCTTCTATCCCCCCTTTCTATACTTTCTATATTAACCAAAATTATTAACCAAAATTGTATTGCTATGTTAGAAGAAGGCTAGTTATACTGGTTCAGTATACTTCAAATATACCCTTGGTATAATATTGACAATCAAACAAGGATTGTAGAAGATATCAGTAGCTTTCCATTTCCTGATCTCTCTCTTTCATGGGATCAATTATCCCTTGACTTTACAATTATATGGAGCTTAGCATGTCTGGGAATACGGGAGAACGCGCTTTTGCTGACATTATTACCAGTATTCGATACTGGGTTATCCATAGCATTACTATACCTTCCCTATTCATTGCAGGTTGGTTATTTGTCAGTACGGGTTTAGCTTATGATGTATTCGGAAGCCCCCGGCCGAATGAGTATTTCACAGAAAGCCGACAAGAGGTTCCATTAGTAACTGGCCGTTTCGATTCATTAGAGCAACTCAATGAATTTACTAGATCTAGATCTTTTTAGGAGGTACTAATGACTATAGATAGAACCTATCCTATTTTTACAGTTAGATGGTTGGCCGTTCACGGACTAGCTGTACCTACAGTTTTTTTCTTGGGATCAATATCAGCAATGCAGTTCATACAGCGATAAACTATATATAAACTAAATCACGGAGCTATCTATGACACAATCAAACCCAAACGAACAAAATGTTGAATTGAATCGTACCAGCCTTTATTGGGGGTTGTTACTCATTTTTGTACTTGCTGTTCTATTCTCTAATTACTTTTTCAATTAGGAACAGTGAGAATCTCCTTTATCACGCAATTCGGAGAGATCTAATACTAATAAATATATGATTATTTATGTATTGAGCATAACTACTTAATAAAATTTGAAAGGGAGTAAGATAAATGGCCGATACCACCGGAAGGATCCCTCTTTGGTTGATAGGTACTTTAACTGGTATTCTCGTGATTGGTTTAATAGGTATCTTTTTCTACGGTTCTTATTCCGGATTAGGATCATCCCTATAGATAGGGAATCTATTTCATTTCTATGGGAATGGGAATACTGTACACACGAAAGTGAAAATTCAAACAGAAAGACCTTATCCTTCTTTGAACAAGAAGGATAAGGTCTTATCTTTCTTCTTTATTTTCGAAATAAATCTCTTTGTATTGTAGATTCGCAATTGTACGATTCGTACAAATCATATGACTATTATTTTATAATAATAGAGAATTGGATCGATCCAATTGTAATGTTTTTACAAACAAAAACCAATTGGTTTCTTCTGTTTCTCAATATTTGTTAATTTCTAAGAGCAAGTTTTGCTCTGAACAAATCGTTCTAAGAAAAGAAGCGAAACGTTTCATTCAAACGTTTGCTTTGCAAAATATGTCTATTTGCTCAATGAGCAATATTACCTTTGTTGCTCCTTTTCTCAGAAGTTTAAGTACAACATGGAGGAATGGAATTAGAAAATGAATGAGCTCCTCTTACTTTCACGAGACAACGGAAAAAATTTCCCTTTTCAAAAAAGAGTAGGATAAGGAATAAGATCAGGGAGAATAGTAAGCCAAGACTGCTGAATTCTTTCCCTCCTTCTATTTTTGTTTCTATCATTTGTCTTGGACATGATAGATGAAGATCAGAAAAGATGACATGGATTATTAATATGTGATGTCGCACATGACTAGGGTACTGTTAGACAAGTCTGTTCCGGAGTCACTACTTATTAAAGATGGACATATCTTTCAGTCCACTTAAGGGTTGACAAATCACAAATTTCTGCAACTAAAAATTCATCTCGACCAATTGCACTTTCTCAAATTGTTTTTTCTTAAGAACCAGAAATATCTGTGCCAAAATGACAGATGCTAAGAATAATAAAAGACCTTGAACACGTAAAGGATCTTGAAGTACTATTTCTGCATCTTCCTGACCAAATCCACCTACATTAGGGTTATTCGTTAACGATTGATCCGCCTTTATTAATTCGCCTTCTGAAACAAGAAGTTCCGGTCCCAGAGGTACAAAGTCCACCACTTGTCGACCGTCTGATGTATTATCGATAGTTATTTGATATCCACCCTTTTCTTTACGTGCGATTTTACTTACTCTACCCGTTGCTGAAGCATTATAGACTGTATTGTTGCTCTTGCTCCCATCGGGATAAATTTGTCCTCTTCCTCTATTACCACCAACATATATGGGATATTTAAGGAAGTGAACTTCTTTATTAGTGGCAGGATTTGGTGAAAGGATGGGAAACACAATTTGACTATATTTTTGCCCAGGAACAGGACCTATTACAATAATATTTTTTATATTGGGCCGATAGTTTTGAAAATAAAGATCACCTATTTTTTTCTTAATCTCAGGATAAATACGATCCGGAGGAGCTAATTCGAAGCCTTCGGGTAAAATAAGAACAGCTCCTACATTTAAAGTTCCTTTCTTACCATTTGCAATAACCTGTTTTATTTGCTTATCATAGGGGATTTTAACGACTGCTTCAAATACGGTGTCGGGAAGCACAGATTGTGGAACCTCGATCTCCACAGGTTTTTTAGCCAAATGACAATTGGCACATACAATACGTCCGGTCGCTTCTCGAGGATTTTCATAACCTTGCTGTGCAAAAATGGGATATGCATTCGCAATAGATGTCCGAGTCACTATATGTATCGTGATCAATACGGAAATTGATTGAGTTATCCATTTTTTCACCCAGTCCTCATAAGTATTTATATTTTGCATGGTTCAAATTTTGGTTCAAAATTTTTTGTTTAAATAATAAATGGGAGTAGGTAGCTATCATAGTTACCTGTCTGCAATTCTGCTACTATATTATATTAAACCCAAAGTTAAAAAATAAGAAGTATCGCTCTAAATAAAAAGTAAAAAAGGTAGAGAATTAGCTTATTATGAATAATGGCAAAAAATGTTTATTTGTATTGTGGATTTGTTATTCATTCATCGAATGATAAATTACTACAAGTGAAGGAGATGTGCGATTGAAACGTTGGAAGACCCAATATTTGAATATTGTGTCTAAGATGACTGGAAAAGTTGAAATAAGACCAGATATTATTCGTTCGTTATAGGTAAATCCATAATTTTCGAAGATAAAATCGATCATAAGTTCCCAACCATGGGGCGAATGAAACCCAATACATAGATCGGTTGCTAAAAGAATAGAAAAAGCTTTCATTGTGTCGCTTAGGCTACAGAAGACTTCTTGGATCCAAGAATTAAGAATTACAAGTTTCTTTTTACCCAGAATGAGTAAAACACTTAGAATAGCAAAACCTATTAGGTTTGTTAGTAACTGTGAGATTATTTGGATACAATCTTGATTATATATTTTGACCAATTGGATCATTTTTTTCTGCATCTCTATACAAAGATCTTGTGAATGCGTTTCCGAATAATCTTCCACCATTCTTTCTAACAGGAATAGTTCTTCTATTTTCTCAAATTTTACTAAAACGTTTTCTTCTTGTAGATAATCAAATATTTTATTGGATTGACCAGTATTCCACCAATTTGTAACCCAAGACTCCAAACCTTTCTGTAATGAAATTGAAATTCCCCAAGGCAGTAGTACTAAACATGCAAGATATTGCAGAGAAGCTAATGCTTTATATTTGGCCACTTCCAATTCGTGAATCGATAACGAACTCGATTGGCTTGTTAGCTCTGTCCGAAATCTGAACAAAGTCTGAATTATAGAACGAGGTATAGGATCCATATAATGATATAGTGCGTAATTCTTCGACCCCGAGAGATAATATCTTTCGGATAAGGGATGGTTTGCTCCCAATGAGAAGTAGAGTAAAAAGGATATTGTTCCCAGCCGGATCAACCATTTGAAATTGCTTTGATCTGGACTAACTAATTTTCTATTCATTCTTTTATTATCTGACTTGACGATTTTCCCGAAGGAAGAATCGCTTCAAGTAACATAAGTCTTCAAAAAAAGACCTTCTTATTGAATTAAAGGGATCGATGTTGATTAGCACAAGAGATAAAACTAACTTACGGGATAGGAGCCATATACATCTATTCAATAAATTTAGTCTAATAATACTAATTCTGCACTCCAAAAGGCCTTGGCAGGTATAGGAGATGAAATCATAAATTTCGTACGTCTATGTAAAAAAAAAATGTATTCAGAAAGACTATATTTAATAGTAATTAAATATATCCTTTTGAGATGTCATATCCGTCTACTGGATCTTTCGGCCCAAAGATAAAGACTGATATGGAGTGTTTTGCGAACTGCCGAAGAATGCCGGTATGCTTCTATAAGTACCATTTCGTGTTGGTGTAAATCAACTGACTGTATGATCTTTCTCCTCCTCCAGACAAATGTAATATCGAAATTTATTCGTTTGGGTGTTGGAGAAGACTCCCCCATTTAAAATCCTTCAATGGATACACGCAAAAAACGGGCTAATTCGGCAGCTTTCTGTTCCATTTCACGCAGGGTCAAATTACGAGTTAAAGGGATGTCTTGTTGGCCCTTTATTTCCATATAAAGAACACGACGAGGGAAAATACCTTCTTGAACTTCCATTTTTATCGACTGAATATCCTTCATAAGAAATTGGAGGAAAATACGACGATTTCTTCCGGGAAATCCCCAACGAAAAAGACATACAATTCCTTCTTTTTCATCAAATTTATTGTAGCCACTACCCACATTGCACAAAATTGTGCACCATAAATAAGAGCTAATGAACAGACCTGCAATACCATAAAAACACATTACAATTCCTTGTGGAACAAAAAGTATTTGCTGAGATGACAATAAAGGTATCAGGTTCCTGCCAAGGTAACTTGAAATTCCGACCAATAAAAATCCTAGTGAGCCCCAAAAAAGGATAAAAGCAAAAAAAAAATTGCTTATCTTTCGAGCCCCTGTTATGGGCTCTATCCAGAGCCATTTGGATCGACGATCCATAACAAATTGCGTCCTATTTAAGTTGAAAGAGTGACCAAACACTTACTCTTTTGACTCCCAAAGTCACTCTCATAAATTAGCTATTATAATAGCCATATACATATAAGTATCTCGGTATAAAATGAAATATCTATAGCGATTTTTTTCATACTCTTTTCCTATGCTATTTTTTATGTGTGCTTTTTTTTGAATGAAATTGGTCCTTAGCTTATCGATTGTAAAAACAATACTTCATTGCATCAGTCGAGTATAAATACTAATCTCTATAAATGTATATGTACACATCTTATTAAAGTAAGAAAGACTTATTCATTTACACACGTGTATATTTTCTAATATGAATATAAAAATATGTCTATATATATCATATACATCCATATTCTATCTATCGATTCTATCTATTATGTATGCACTATACGGTACATTTAGATCTATTAATGAATAGATCTAAATAAAGATGAATATCTATTCAGATCTATTTTGTTCGATTTTAATGTTATATTATCCAACAATAAATATAGAGTGTTCTACGATTGAAAGATTGAACCCTATTTATGAGATCTGATTGGATCGGATTCACAAAATCTCGTCATTTTGAATATAGAAATAAAGAAAAACCATTGTAATTGCCGGAAAAAACAAGCCTACCAAAGGTACGAAAACGGAGGGCAAGTTGGGATTTATCATAAAACAAATATCTTAAATATTTATCTATATTAACAAAGATAGATTATAAATCTAAATGAGCGATAGGACCAGCGGTCCTGCCTTTATTCATAAAAAACCTAATTTATTTTTATTTTACTTAATATAAATGGGACCAATTTCCACATTGTATATTGGTACATATAAATGATAAAATATATCCGCTTCTCATTGCTATATTGAACATAATTAATTTTTAAACTGTTTCATTAATGTTCTTGAATAGATGTTCACCTTTGAGATAAAGGTCTAACTCCACAGCATAATCTTATCTAATGCGATAAAGTTACATAGTGTCTACTTTTTCTGATAAAGGGGTATTTTAATGGGTTTGCCTTGGTATCGTGTTCATACCGTCGTATTGAATGATCCTGGCCGTTTAATCGCTGTACATATAATGCACACAGCTCTAGTTTCTGGTTGGGCCGGTTCAATGGCTCTTTACGAATTAGCAGTTTTCGACCCATCCGATCCTGTTCTTGATCCAATGTGGAGACAAGGTATGTTCGTTATACCTTTCATGACTCGTTTAGGAATAAAGGATTCGTGGGGTGGATGGAGTATAACCGGAGAAACTGTATCTAATCCAGGTATTTGGAGTTATGAAGGTGTGGCCGGGGCACATATTGTGTTTTCTGGCTTGTGCTTTTTAGCAGCTATCTGGCATTGGGTATATTGGGATCTAGACGTATTCTGTGATGATCGCACGGGAAAACCCTCTTTAGATTTGCCTAAGATTTTTGGAATTCATTTATTTCTCTCAGGAGCAGCTTGTTTCGGATTCGGAGCGTTTCATGTAACGGGTTTGTATGGCCCTGGAATATGGGTGTCTGATCCCTATGGACTAACTGGAAAAATACAACCTGTAAATCCGGCGTGGGGAGCTGAAGGTTTTGATCCTTTTGTTCCGGGAGGAATAGCTTCTCATCATATTGCAGCAGGTATATTGGGTATATTAGCAGGTCTATTCCATCTCAGTGTTCGTCCTCCTCAACGTTTATACAAAGGATTACGTATGGGGAATATTGAAACTGTCCTATCCAGCAGTATTGCTGCTGTTTTTTTTGCAGCTTTCATTGTGGCTGGAACAATGTGGTATGGTTCCGCAACTACTCCGATTGAATTATTTGGTCCCACTCGTTACCAGTGGGATCAGGGATACTTCCAACAAGAAATAGATCGACGAGTTCGTGCCGGTCTGGCCGATAATCTAAGTCTATCAGAAGCTTGGTCAAAAATTCCTGATAAACTCGCTTTTTATGATTACATTGGGAATAATCCAGCTAAAGGGGGGTTATTCAGGGCGGGTGCGATGGACAATGGAGATGGAATTGCTGTTGGTTGGTTAGGACATCCTATCTTCAAAGACAAAAAGGGACATGAGCTTTTTGTACGTCGTATGCCTACCTTTTTCGAAACGTTTCCAGTCGTTCTAGTAGATGAAGAAGGAATTGTGAAAGCTGATGTTCCTTTTAGGAGAGCAGAATCAAAGTATAGTGTTGAACAAGTAGGTGTAACTGTTGAGTTCTATGGTGGTGAACTTGACGGAGTCAGTTTTGGTGATCCTGCTATAGTCAAAAAATATGCTAGACGTTCACAATTAGGTGAAATTTTTGAATTAGATCGTGCTACTTTGAAATCCGACGGTGTTTTTCGAAGTAGCCCAAGGGGCTGGTTTACTTTTGGACATGCTACATTTGCTCTTCTTTTCTTTTTTGGACACATTTGGCATGGTGCTAGAACCCTATTCAGAGATGTTTTCGCTGGTATTGACCCGGATTTGGATGCCCAAGTAGAATTTGGGGCATTCCAAAAACTGGGAGATCCAACTACTAAAAGACAAGTTGTATAAAAGTTGTATAATATAGCATTACTCCGATCGATAATCAATATCGATAGATTCCATCTCAGTGAATATTTATTCTCAATAACAAAGATAGATTCAAAATCTTTTGATTACATTTTATTTTCTTTCTGAAAAATGTTTTAATTAGTACGAAAGCTATCTCCATAATTGTAAACTACGATAGAATCTATGGAAGCATTGGTTTATACATTCCTTTTGGTGTCGACCTTAGGGATAATATTTTTCGCTATTTTCTTCCGAGAACCCCCCAAAGTTCCGGATAGAGGAGAAAAATAATTTTCTTTTCCGAATCCTCCTTCTTATAATCAAAGAATGACCTTCCTGATCGGGAAGGTCATTCTTTCAATTAGTCCTCGTGCTCTTCAAAAGGATCTCGAAGTTGTTCAGAGGGTTGCCCAAAGGCGGTGTATAGGGCATAACCAGTAAAGCTAACAAGTAAACGAGATATGGAGATAGCGACTAAGGTTGCAGTTTCCATTGGTAGGTAATCCTATATATGTATATGTATTATTAATAGTATACAAAGTTAATAGATCTCAACCAATACTATAGTTTTTATGGCTACACAGACCGTTGATGATACTTCCAGAACCGGACCAATACGAACTAGTGTAGGAAATTATTTAAAACCACTTAATACAGAATCTGGTAAAGTAGCTCCCGGATGGGGAACTGCTCCTTTCATGGGTACTGCAATGGCTCTATTTGCAGTATTCTTATCTATTATTTCAGAGATTTATAATTCATCCGTTTTATTGGATGGAATTCCAGTTAGTTGGGTCTAGAGATATCTGGAAGATCTGCCCCGATCCCGAGCTCATCCAAAAGAAAAAAGAACTAAGTAAGGCAAGCTTTTGAATAGCTTGAGTTTTTAGGTTATTACATTCCGGTAGTTTGATCGTGTAATTACAATTACTTTTATTTAAGGATTTTTGGAATATGGGTGTGCGACTTGTTAAAATTGATCTCTCTTCTAGTACAGAAGACCGGTCTGTTGTCTTCACAAAGATGGTCCTCCTACCTCGTTGAATATTGATCCAATAGTTAATAGTCAGAGCACGAGGTATATAATAAACATTAAATAAAATCTGAACTATGGTTCATACCTGCTATTCATACCTCGTGACCAGGCTTAAAATAATTTAATTTGAAAGCAGTATGATCATAAATTGAGGGATCTTTCCTCCTCTTTTTTATGCTGACTTTAACTGAAGAATCAGATAGTATCTCATTTTTATTAGTTATTATATTTCATTGAGTGAGTAACAATGAAATGGAAAGGTTATAACCCATAAAACCTTTTGGGTATAAAAAAATCATCGGGGTAAAATTGAAATCTTAGGTTTAGATTGATTCATCTATTGAGATCTCGACAAGATAATTCCTATTGATCGTCCATACGTTGCTCTCTAGGTGATCACGAATAGGATAAAAGATTGTTCAAAAGGCCTATAGCGATTCTATTTAGAATGAGCCGACTTGAAATTTGAGCACTAAGAAATCCTTCTTACTTCTTATTGTAAAAATAATCTATTATTATTCTGAATATTTTTCCTTCATATTCCTAAGGAATTAGGAAATATTTTCATATTTTACAAACGATATAACTTTGTTCAAAAAGGTATTTGGGTGTTCTTGTTTAAGCCGTATGAAAGGAAATTCTCATGTACGGTTTTCAGGGGGGGAATTTAACTTTACCTATCTCAATAAAGTATACGATTGGTTCGAAGAGCGTCTCGAGATTCAGACGATTGCGGATGATATAACCAGTAAATATGTTCCTCCTCATGTGAATATATTTTATTGTCTAGGAGGGATCACACTTACTTGTTTTTTGGTACAAGTAGCTACTGGTTTTGCTATGACTTTTTACTATCGTCCCACTGTTCTAGAAGCTTTTGCTTCTATTCAATACATAATGACTGAAGTAAACTTCGGTTGGCTAATCCGATCGGTCCATCGATGGTCGGCAAGTATGATGGTTCTAATGATGATCTTGCATGTATTCCGTGTTTATCTCACGGGTGGATTCAAAAAACCTCGCGAATTAACTTGGGTTACGGGTGTAATTCTAGCTGTACTAACCGTATCTTTCGGTGTAACCGGTTATTCTTTGCCCTGGGATCAAATTGGTTATTGGGCGGTCAAAATTGTGACCGGTGTGCCTGAGGCCATTCCTTTAATAGGATCTCCTTTGGTAGAGTTATTACGCGGAAGCGTTAGTGTGGGTCAATCTACCTTGACCCGTTTTTATAGTTTACACACTTTTATATTACCCCTTCTTACTGCTGTATTTATGTCAATGCACTTTCTAATGATCCGCAAGCAGGGTATTTCAGGTCCTTTATAGAAAGGAAATATAGATAAGGAGTATTCAAAACTTTAGTAACGATATATCATTGCCGCAAATATTTCTTATTGGAAATATGGAAATAAGAAACTGTGTTTCTCGGATTTATCCTTTCAATTCGTAAGTATTCTGTATCTAATACAAAGAATTGAAGTAGATACTCATCTCAGATGGAGAAAATGGATTATGGGAGTGTGTGACTTGAATTATTGCTTAGGCCGTGCAGAAACATTCTTCGATCTGCCATATACAAGATTAATAAAATGTGTCTCTGTCCCAATTTTCTTCCCAAAAATAGGAAGTTTAGAACCTGGGTATAAAGGCATCAGGTACTTTGTTACGTTCCAAGAGAGTTATTTCTATGATCGAATCCGAATTAGGCTCCGTGAAATCCAGGTAATGGTGATAACATAATATAACTTATCAGTTATTCGTTCCTTTTCATAGTAGTAAAAATGCATGCATTTCCCTTGCATTTCAATAGAGTAAACTATCGGAGTAAAAGAAGGAGTCTAAGGAAGGAGAAAGGCCGGATCAGTAACAAGTCAATACCTTGTATGCAAAAAAAATTGTGGAGGTCGGGATAAACACGGATTACAAGGAATAAGATGGTCCAAAAGGCATATTCATCATGATCGAATTTGTGAGCTTACTTGGGTACTGAGCACTTAATCTATCAAGAATGGTATAGAATTCTTATTCGTATTCTTACGATACGCCCTTCATCCTTTTTAATTAAGTTATTGCTCGAGCCGGATGATTTAAATTGGCATGTCCGGTTCTTCCGGGGGATAGATTCATAAAAATCTACTTATCCCAATAACAAAGAAACCTGACTTGAATGATCCTGTATTAAGGGCTAAATTAGCTAAAGGCATGGGACATAATTATTATGGAGAACCGGCTTGGCCCAATGATCTTTTATATATTTTTCCAGTAGTAATTTCAGGTACTATTGCCTGTACCGTAGGTTTAGCGGTTCTAGAACCATCAATGATTGGTGAACCGGCAAATCCATTTGCAACTCCTTTGGAAATATTACCCGAATGGTATTTTTTCCCCGTATTTCAAATACTTCGTACAGTACCTAATAAATTATTAGGTGTCCTTTTAATGGCTTCAGTACCTGCAGGACTATTGATAGTACCTTTCTTAGAGAATGTGAATCAATTTCAAAATCCATTTCGTCGTCCAGTAGCTACAACAGTATTCTTAATCGGTACCGCAGTAGCTATTTGGTTAGGTATTGGGGCAACGTTACCTATCGATGAATCTTTAACTCTAGGTCTTTTCCAATTATGACCTAATTATAGAATATCTTAATCTGGAAAGAAATCTTTTGTTCCTATCTATATCTAGGGAGTAGTTGCTTCAATACAAATGATCTCTCCCTAGATATATTTTGTCAGATATATTTCAAATATATTTTATGGATTTCAAGAAGAACTTAGAAAAAAGGAATTAATGGAGAGATGAAATGGAACTATTTCATGAACCTAAACCCGATTTCCGGGTGAATCAATTCCAATATTTCGTATAAATTCCAATATTTCTTTGACAGATTGTTCCCCGAGGTGTTTAATTTTCATCAAATCTTCTCGACTGTAATTTGAGAGGTCCGATAATGTATGTATATTGGCCTTTTTGAGGCAGTTATATATCCTAGTAGAGAAGTTTAATTGGTCAATATATATTTGGTTGGAAAAGATTATCTTTGTATCGGTCGATATATGCGAAAGAGGTAAGGAAAAAGTGATATTATCACTTATACTGTTTGTTCCATCAATGTTCTCTTCCTCTGAACGCAGAAAAGGAAGGAAAAAGTCGATCAAATTCCGAGAAGCTTCATAAAGTGCCTCTTTAGGAGTTAATCCTCCATTCGTCCATATTTCAAGAAAAAGGATTTCTTGTATTTCATTTTCGCTCCAATAGGAATGAATACTATAATTTACATTTTGAACAGGGATAAAGGCAGCATCAATAGGAAAAATTCCATCCTGAGAATTATTTGGATTTTGAATAATATATCCGCGGCCTTTTTCAATTTTTAATGATATATCTAAGGTAATTGATTTGTTTATGCTAGCTATATGCTGTGTATTATCAATTATTCTCACAGAAGGTGGTAATATGATATCTTGAGCGGTTACTTTTTTTGGTCCAACAATATGGATAGACCCTTCTCGCATTCCGTACACATCACTTCTAAGTACAATTTTTTTTAGATTCATCAAAATTTCATGTACCGATTCTTCAATACCTATTATGACAGAATATTCATGTTTTATGTTTTGCAATTTGGCACGTGTGATACATGTTCCTTCTACTTCTCCAAGTAAAACTCTTCTTATTGCACTACCTATTGTATTAGCTTGACCTTTGCGAAGCGGAGATAGAGTGAAACGGCCATAATGAAGACGCTTACTGTCTACTCTGAATTCGACGCACTTCAATTGTGGTTTCTTAATCTTAATAGACACTGAAATTTCATCCTGAATCATAATATTATTTGAATAGATAATTTAATTATTTATTTCTTTTTCTTGAAATTCATTCAATTCTTACACACGTCTCCTTTTGGGAGGTCTACATCCGTTATGTGGCATAGGAGTTACGTCACGTATATAAGTCAATAGTACACCACTTCTAATAATGGCTCGTAATGCTGGATCTCTCCCCGGACCAGGGCCACTTATCTTAACTTCTGCTTGTTTCAGAAGACCTTGATCCATTAATGTACCAATAGCATTTTCTGCTGCAGTCTGAGCAGCAAATGGTGAACGTCTTTTTGTGTTTTTGAATCCACAAGCACCGGCAGAAGACCAATAAACCGCTTGTCCCCGTATATCTGTAACAGTAACAATGGTATTGCGAAAACTTGCTCGAACGTAAATAACTCCTTTCAGTATTCGATGTTTAATTTTACGTGGCCGTCGCATACCTCTTCTTGGGGGTTTACGTGGGAGCAATCTTATTGTATTTCTTGGCAGTCTTGGAGTTTTTGGCACATATTTTCTTGGAGTTTTTGGCACAGTTGGAGTTGGATTTTTTGGGACAGTTGAAGGCACAGTTGGAGGCACAGTTGGAGGCACAGTTGGAGGCACAGTTGGCACATATTTTCTTGGATTTTTTGGCACATATTTTCCTGGATTTTTTGGCACATATTTTCCTGGATTTTTTGGCACAGTTGGAGCCACAGTTGGAGGCACAGTTGGCACATATTTTCTTGGATTTTTTGGCACATATTTTCCTGGATTTTTTGGCACATATTTTCCTGGATTTTTTGGCACAGTTG